ATGAGATCCATATATTAATATGACCAATGTCTAACAAACAATATCAGTGGGTAGAACAGTATCGAACGGAAAGAAGAGTACCAAACCTTTCTTTTTATTGAAAGGTTTGGTATTGTCTTTTCGGCGATTGGGACGAACTAATGATCAGAGTCTTATCCATCTATAAAGGTCACTTCGGCAGCGGCCAAATCTAGAGGGAAATTGTGAGCGTTACGTTCGTGCATAACTTCCATACCAAGATTCGCGCGATTGATGATATCAGCCCAAGTGTTAATTACACGACCTTGACCGTCAACTACAGATTGATTGAAATTGAATCCATTTAAGTTGAAAGCCATAGTGCTAATACCCAGAGCAGTAAACCAGATACCTACTACGGGCCAAACAGCTAAGAAGAAATGTAAAGAGCGAGAGTTGTTAAAACTAGCATATTGGAAGATCAATCGGCCAAAATAACCATGAGCAGCTACGATATTGTAGGTTTCTCCCTCTTGACCAAATTTGTAACCCGCATTAGCAGACTCATTCTCGGTAGTTTCCCTGATCAAACTGGAGGTTACCAAAGAACCATGCATAGCACTGAATAGAGAGCCGCCGAATACGCCAGCTACACCTAACATGTGGAATGGATGCATAAGAATGTTGTGCTCAGCCTGGAATACGATCATGAAGTTGAAAGTACCAGATATTCCTAGAGGCATACCGTCGGAGAAGCTCCCTTGACCAATGGGGTAGATCAAGAAAACAGCAGTAGCAGCTGCGACAGGAGCTGAATATGCAACAGCAATCCAAGGGCGCATACCTAGACGGAAGCTAAGTTCCCACTCACGACCCATGTAGCAAGCTACACCAAGTAAGAAATGCAGAACAATTAGCTCGTAGGGACCACCGTTGTATAGCCATTCATCGACGGAAGCTGCTTCCCAAATAGGATAAAGGTGTAAACCAATAGCCGCAGAGGTGGGAATAATAGCACCGGAGATAATATTATTTCCATAAAGAAGAGAACCGGAAACAGGCTCACGAATACCATCAATATCTACTGGGGGAGCCGCGATGAAAGCGATGATGAATACAGAAGTTGCGGTCAATAGGGTAGGGATCATCAAAACACCGAACCATCCGATGTAAAGACGGTTTTCAGTGCTAGTAATCCAGTCGCAGAAGCGACCCCATAGGCTTGCGCTTTCGCGTCTTTCTAAAATTGCAGTCATGGTTGGTTAAACTCGGTTTATGTAATTATCAGAAGCTCCCAAGCATACATATGAAGCTTGTTATTTAACAGTATAGTATGACTCATATATCTATGTCAACCGAGGTTCTAGATCAATTCAGTATAGTAATTTACAAATAAGGGAATATTAAAAGAGATATTGATCTATCTTCAATTTTCAATTTATGTACCTCATAGATGCCATAGATTTCGTATATATATATATATATACATATTATCTACTTCGTCACATTCCTTATTTACAATTTCAGAAATAGTAGATTGGAATGAAAATAATCCATTAATACTAAATTATTCACTGCGGTAAAGTGCAATGCAATTTAGAAATGGAATGAACCCTTGAGATGAATTCGGTGTGAGATTTTATTTCTCGTGAATTCGGTGTGAGATTTTATTTCTCGTGAATAAGAATATGAAGATCAATTCGATTGGATCCAAGGAAAAAGTAGCTAGAGATACCTATGGGAATTGGATCCGATCCATCTGGGTTGCCCGGGACTCGAACCCGGAACTCGTCGGATGGAGTGGATGATCTCCTCCTTCAATAGGAGGAAAAAATCTCTCCCCAAACCGTGCTTGCAATTTTCATTGCACACGGCTTTCTCTATGTATCTATTTCGTAATCATCTTAATTCCCGGAAAAAAAAAAAATAGATTGTGGATCGATTCTATTCTGGCAATTGCTCAATGAACATTTCATCGGTCGAATGAGGTTTCTACTTGTAGATTTTGTTTATTCCACCAGGAATTAACAAAAAGGATTTCTTTGGAGAATATCTGAATGCCAAATTCGTTCTCTCTGTGAACGGGTCTTTGAGAAAGACAAAGAGATCAATTCTCGTTCTTTTGGAGATGATTTCGTGAATAGTTCTGAACCGAATCTTTCCCGAACTACGCGTATCGCACTTTTATGTTTACAGGCTAAAGTTTTAGCACATGGAAGTCGAAGTATATACTTCATACGATATAAACCATCTTTCTTTGAGGATCCACTGTAATAATGTAAGATGTTTCTCCAAATTCGATCAAATCGATGGAGGATATTGTCATCTGTTAGACCAGTCCAGGCCAATCTACCAGTTGGGCGCCCTGAGATATCACAAAACCTTTCTTTAGCTAAATATCCAATCAAAAGTGTAGTTGGAGCTATTGGATCGAATTCCTTGGTAATGGGATCGGTAATGAATGAATCATCCAGCATTTTTATCTTAACCACGAAAGTCTTCATTTGGACGCTAAATAAATAGCCCAGGAAATAAAAACAATTCTTGGATAATTCATCGATAGATATCCGATATGGTTGGGACCGGAGATGAAAATGACACTGCCAAAAATTTGTAAGATGATATCTCCATTTTTTCACTAGAAGGTAAGTACCCCTCAGAGCTATAAGAAATCTTTCTCTATCTTTCACATAATGAATGGAAGGATCCTTCAAAAACCAGATACTTTTTTTCAAATCTTTAATAGATTTATGAGAAAATATGACAATATGCTCGATCTTTCTATAAAAAGTAGTTCGCTCTAGAAAAGCTCCATAGGACAATGATCGTGAATAAGAAAATCGTTTCCAAAGGGGAACTAAAAGAGATTCACATTCATAGACATAATAATTCCACAGGAACAGGGATAACCTTGTCTTTTCTTTCGAAGCGATGAGAATCAATTGATCCAAATTCTCCGAAAGAATAAGATTTCGATGTTCGTGGAGAACATATCGTAATGAGTGTAAAGAAGGAGCATCTTGGATCCAGTAACGAAAAGTTCGAACCAAAATTTCCGGATGAGTAGAGTGGGGTATTCGTATATCTAAGAGAAAATTGGAATGTGGAATTTTGTCTTCCATAAAAGGGAATATGGAATGGATGGACCGGAAACTATTCCATTCATTCATTCCTTCTAGATAATGTTTCGATTGGATTGAGAAGGTAACTTCTAGAACCACTGTCAAACCTTCTAGTACCAATTCGGAATATAAATTCCTGTTGTGACCAACTAATTTATTTTTATTTTGGTTGTAATTTCCAAATGAAACAATTGAACCCTTCTGTTGACGTATCCGACTAATTAAACGTTTTACAGTTAGGAAACTGAATCGATCATTGTAACTTGAATTTTCCATCGATTCGAAGGAACTTGATCTACTTAAATAATGATCATAAGCAATTGCGTAAAGATTTTCTTGAAAAAGGAGTGGATATAGAAAACGCCGCTGCCGGAATGTATCTTCCTTTCCATTTCTTCGAAACTTATCCATTTTCAATAAAACCTCGGCTATGGCCCTCATGAGAGTGACCTCTTGGGTTACAAAATAATACATGGTGCGATCCATCCGGTCAAGACAAGATAGATAATGATCCATCTGAGAGATAGAGATCCTATTCAATGGATCTTCTATCTAAAAATCTCACATGAGAGATAATGAAAATCCTTTCTCTTAGCGACCTGATCGCTCTCCTGACTTTGGAATGAATTGACACGGTCAGTATACCATTTCTCCTACACATTCGTACTCGAGTACTTAGGACTCATTCTGGGCGGATAAATCCCTAATCGTATTCATAAGAAAAACCTCCCCCATATAGATGGACACTGATATGCTATTAACTCCTGATCAGTAGAGGGGATTCCTCATCTAAATGAAGAACAGAAGCTCGTTCCTCTGGTTTTCCCTATGATTTAGGCCATTTAGCTCTATCCATTGACTCACCTGACTTAACCGCGAATTGATTCAATCCTATTTCACAATTATCACATTGAAATGGATGAGCATATAACACATCCATCTATGCATATGATATACGTTTCCCATCCATTTGATTCCTTGGATGAGATTTGGTTCTGATCGGATACGATCAGATCAAGTCTCATCAAGATCATTTATTTGAACGACATGCTGTTTTTTCCATTCATTTCCCTTCCAGGATCAGTCATAGTCTCACAACTTTACCGAAAGTATGGACGAATTTGTTACTCCATATAAATGTGTAAAAGATATTAGTCGCACTTAAAAGCCGAGTACTCTGCCATTGAGTTAGCAACCCATATTAGGATATAGATGTGATCGAAGTCGAATACGGAGTTATAAAATAAATACGAAGTTCTCAAATATCAAATACGAAATAAAATAAATTGAATAATCGTTGAATGAGGGAAACAAAAACCTATGTGAATGTCTAGGTTAATGATTAACTCGTTCATTCATATGTATCTATATATACGTAGATTTTTATCTACCATTTACGGATCAAGCCATTTATCCAAATGGGGTTATTTTTGATCCGTCGACCAAATCATCATTAAAATTTGGAAGAACCATTAACGAACTGGTGAACCCAAGAAGGAAGGATCTATATTTCCATATGAACGGATTATATCGGCACAATATATCATTGTCAATCCCGGAATGTTGTAGAGAAATTAATTGTTGGATTAGCAGGACGGGCGCATTGAGAAGAGATCTTGGCTTGGGCTTATTCACAATAAGGACAACGAATTAGACCGTCCCGTTCATTATGAAAATTTGTACAGAATAAGGAGCTCCAAAATTAAAATTTTGGAAGCTCCTCATTTTATCGATCTAATTATTCTCTCTATCAACTCAATCTTTCATCCATCTAGATAAAAAGATTTTCATATTCGTCATCTTCATATAAGATCGCATGGGAACAGGAATGACTAAATGAATATATAATACAAAAAATAGAAATGGATGGTGAAAAAACAATTGCACAAAGCTAAATATTGGATCCATTCCTTTCCCTAAAGATTGGTCTGAAATTTTTGAAATATCCCTGCCTTCTCCAAAATATCATGAACGGTTTCTGTAGGTTGAGCCCCTTTCTCAAGAAAATGTAGAATAGCAGGAACATTTAAATAAGTTTGATCCTTCATTGGATCGTAAAAACCCACTTCCTGAAGAGCTTTTCCTTCTCTTCGAGATTCAACGTTAATTGCAACAATTCGATAAGTAGCTAATTGGGATAGGTAGGCTATAATCCCCCCCCCTGGAAAACGTATATGAAGCTTTTTCCTCATACGGCTCGAGCAATAAGAATTTTGATAAGATTCATATATCTTTCTACTATAGATCTATGTCTATCTATCTATATAGATAGATAGGCTATATGAACTTAGTACTTTTCCTTCTCAAAAAGGAAAAAAAAAAAAGAAATAATTCATACTCATAGCTCAAGTATGCTTAGGTAATGCTCAACCATCATAAAATCCTATTCCTCCACTTTTTGAGCCGTCTTTCCCCTATTTTTTTTTTTTTTTTTTTTCATGTTTAATCTATCTCGATCTCTCATTTTTATCGAATCGTTTGAACAATCATAAAATAGGATTTTCTTGTTCTGAGATCGATCATCTTTTAATCATTAGGTCTGAGCCTTATCTTGCTTCGGTGGTCTCCAATCTTTTTAGAATGACAGCAACGTACATTTTGCTATTTGTCCACGTTGAGCAATCATATGAATGATTGATCCTTATATGATCGAATCTATTTCTTATTGAAATATTCCTACCCATCATAATCGGTAATTGTTTACCTGTTCCGATTCAACCATTCTGATTTCGTAAATCAATGTGGACTTACAAAGTCGTTATAGCTCATTTATCTACACTGACCTTAGATTCTGTCCCCTGATCAATGAATGAATTAATACTTACTGCTCAAGCTCCGTCATGTAATATTTATATTTTCCTTTTCTTTCCCCTATTTTTTTTTTCTCCCAAAGAAAAGCAGGAATAAAATGACAAAGAAAAGCAGGAATAAAATGAAAAAATGTTGAACTACGAGCATCTCCATTCGGATATGAAATGGCGGATATATTAATCCACGGAACCGATCATGTCGTTCAAGTCGCACGTTGCTTTCTACCACATCGTTTTAAACGAAGTTTTACCATAAGATTCCTGATCTAAAAATTCATATATAATTATGAATAGTCATTAATGAAATTGATACGATAGGAACAGGGATCGAATTCGATTCACTCCTATTGGATAAATAGAAGAAATTTCTTGTACAAGTACAAATGGAATAGATTTACGGAATGACATAAATTAATCATCCTAGCTAGATACCTAACACTTCTCTGGCTGCATAGATTACTTCGGTAGTAATGTTCACAATGCCCTTTTGTTGTGCGAATTTCTCGATATTTCTTTCGACTTTGTTCCTAACAAAGGGGGGAATTTTACTTAGTTCTCGTCGACTTTCAGGATCCCAAATCAGGCCTATACCCGTGGATAGTGATCTAGTCATTATTTCCTTAGTATCATGACCACCAAAAATATCTAGAAGATGATCTTCCATACCCAGGGCGAATGAGTTATAAACTGGATCAGCTATTTGATTAGTACCTTCGTAACCCAGAAAGGGTCGATACCCCAAAGGAAAACTTTGGATATGAACTGGTGAAGAAATAACTCCACAAGGAATATCGAGACGTTTACCAATATGACGTTCCATTTGAGTACCAAATATTGCAGATGGTTCTACACGAGCGATCATATCTCCCACTTCAGTATGATCATCTGTGATGAGTATTTTATCACAGAAATCTTGAATTTGCTCTTTGAACCATTCTGCATCATGTTTACAATAAGTACCTGTACAACTCACACGAATTCCCATCTCTCGAATAGATATCTTAGTAATTGAAGCAGCATGGGTTGCATCGCCGAAAACGACTGTTTCTTTCCCCGTCAAATTCTGACAATCGATAGATCTCGAGAACCGAGCAGCTCGGGAAACAAATCGGGTTTGTCCATCAATGTAGGGTTCGTAATCAACCTTTTTATTCGATGAAATGGGAGCCAAGGTATTAACATTTCTATGGATCTGTTGGATGCATTCGGCCATATCTACAGCTCCCATGGGAGTTGTGGATACATAAGGCATTCCGAATTCATTCTCCAGATACATCGCTGTCATTAAGCCCACTTCACGATAAGGAACTAAATTGAACCAAGCTCTTGGTAGATTTATAAGATCTTTTACAGATCCTCCTTCAGGAATCACTTGATTAATCTTGATGTCCAGATCTCTTAATAAACGTCTCAATTCACGGCAATCATGTTGATTGTGAAAGCCCAATGTGAAAATCCCAATTATATTTGCAGAAGGTACATCTGTTACGGATTGATCCAATGTTTCTTGTCCGTGAGATCTATCCAAATAATATTTAACCACTTGTTCCAAAGTTCTATCTGCCGCCTGAAGTTCGTTCACTCGATAATGATCTATATTTGCAAAAATTACGTCGGAATCAGAAATTCTGGATGCTTTGTTCGCGAAGTTTTGCAAATCCTCTTGCAAGATACTAGAGGTACATGTAGGCGTCAATATGATCAGATCGGGACGTTCCTCTTTATCTTTTCGGAGAATATTCTCAACAACTTTTTCTCGAGATCCACGTGCTAGTACGTGGCGATCTACTATACTAATAGTTACAGGAGCAAAATCTCTTTCGCGTTCTAACATAGAACGCATTACATTGAAATAATCATCTCCTAGAGGAGCATGCATAATGGCATGGACATTTTTAAAAGAACTAGCTACTCGTAAGGTTCCAATATGAGCAGGACCAGCATACATCCAATAGGCTAATCTCATGGATCAGATTTTCTCTCAAATTGATCTGTGTTCCCACCCTACATCACAGAGATATCCCTTGCCATGTCTGTCTCATGGGAGACACATTCCCTTTTTATAAGTATCGTATATGCAATGATGATAAATCAAAAGTGAAGATCCGATTTCATCGGATTTACCATTTCTCTACTTATCCTTTCTCTTTCGACAAAGAGATAGCAATATTTGTTTCAATGAAATGAGTCTGGGACGGAAGGATTCGAACCTCCGAATAACAGGACCAAAACCCGCTGCCTTACCGCTTGGCCACGCCCCATTTCCATCCGATGCTCCGCATTCATATATGTGCTAGTGAATACTAATATTCAGTATTTCGTCAACCTATTAAACAGAGTGTTTGGATCAAATAAAAATAGGTTCGTATCAATCGGGAAAATGATCCAATAGGTTATTGATAGGATTAAGCATAATAGAAAAAAAAAAAAAAAAAATATCTATTTCATTGGTCATTATCTATCGAATCAGGTAAAATATTTTGTAAAAAACGATCTCTTCCGACCCGAAAGATCTATAATCAGACTCGCCGAATAGCTTCAATTGATCGACGAGATGCTTTTTGGGGCGTCATATTACATAATGTTTGAATATAAAGAATATAAATCGGAGAATATAAATGCCAGCTATGTATAATATCTGTCTAGATGATGCCCTTCATTTGAATGATCTATTTCTGGCCAAATTACCCGAGGCTTATGCTATTTTTGATCCAGTTGTAGATGTAATGCCAATTATCCCTGTGTTATTTTTTCTCTTAGCCTTTGTTTGGCAAGCTGCTGTAAGTTTCCGATAATATTCGAAAGTTTCAATCCTTTACAAAGAAGAATGAAAAATTCACTCGATTCAAAACGAATCATGGTTCAATAGTTCCCATATAGTAAAAATTCTTGGATTGCCATCATTGATTAAGAGGTTCTTTTATCACCCCCACTCTTTTGTTCTGCTCATTTTGTGGGGCAGAGGTTCTCTTCTGGTTCCCTCCCAACGATACCAGATCTAAATCTTTCTGAATTAGAAACCCTTGTATTCATCTTAGTCGATTTAAATCTCATCGCAAGCCCGGTTCGAGCTATTTTTTTTATCTTTATGTAAACGACATATTCCCATTGGAGAAATATCCGTTACATCTATGGAATAGAACGAGTATAAATGGGAATTCACAATCTATTTCTTTCCATAATTTTTCTCTGTTGAACAATTGAGTCTATTTATTTTATTACTTGAGAACTCTTCGGATAAATGGCAGAGCGGTTGATTGCAACAGTCCCGAATTTGTTCCAACCCAAAAACAGTTAGGTAAATAAGGATTCAAATCCCTATCTTTCCATTCAATCCCAAGTGGGGAAGAGAGAGGAAAGAACAAAAAGTTTAAGAACAAGGAATGAAATTATCCATCTTCTTTCAAATTGATCTTCACACATGACTTGTAGATCCAAACAATTCCGTTATTCATAATAGAATATTATTCCTTGGTATTAAAGTATAAATATGTGGTACGAAGATTGACGATCTATTTTGTTACACTTCTAATAATGATCCCGGAGATTACGTAATGTTTACTCTTAAGTTGTTCGTTTACACAGTAGTGATATTTTTCGTTTCTCTCTTTATTTTTGGATTTCTATCGAACGATCCTGGACGTAATCCTGGACGTAAAGAATAATTCTTTTTCTTCTTCCGGAGAGATTGAAAATCTATCTCTTCCATAGGAAGATCTGGAATCTGCTGATTTGTAGGATGAATCTCAAGTTATTGAACGGAGAGAGAGGGATTCGAACCCTCGGTACGAATAGCTCGTACAATGGATTAGCAATCCACCGCTTTGGTCCGCTCAGCCATCTCTCCGAATTATGAAAAAGCAGTTTGTGCTTAGCACGATACTAGAGTGAAGATCTATACCATATAAGTATGTACAAATTGTATCAGTAATATGATCGATATAGCAATTTTTCGGATAAGGACCAACATTTCCGAAGAGAAAATAGTCTTGTTCATTTCGTCCGAAATGATTCTTCACTTTACCTGGCCTGGCCAGTATCTGGCTGGCCAGGCCCTTCTTTTCTATAAGTAAGAAGAATCGAACGAATCATTGATACAGTGCTTCACCTAGTCTGAAAGTTAAAATACTTGTTGTCAAAGCAGCAATAAGAGCTATCGAAATTTGACTCTCTGATATCGATGTCATCTCTTCATTCCCTCTCCAATCATTCTTTAAATAGAAGAGTTAAACGGATTAGTCCATTTTTTTTTTTTTTTTTTTCTAGTATCGGGCTTTCTCCAAATTCTATGGATATTTTGGTACATGAATGGGCTCTCTCATGAGTAGGCTTTTATTTATTTTAACGATCTCCGCTGCTTGGGGCTATAGCTATGGATGTTCCTGATTTTAACTGAACAGATCCCATGGGATCCAGAATAAAAAGATGGAAAGAGAGAGAAAATAGAAAGAAGAAAAAGGATTGTGGAAAGTGATTGATCTTGACAAAATTTTATTCATTTATCAATTCGATAGAATCGAAGGGGTTGAAACAGAATGAATCTAGAGGTTCTTGCACAGCTTACTGTTCTGACCCTGATAGTCATATCAGGTCCATTAGTAATAGCCTTATTAGCAGTTCGCAAAGGTAACTTGTAATTCCAATAAGCCATCTCCGAGAATGAAATACTATTTTATCAAGTATTGAATCTCCGGGGGTGGAGATCCAGGGATGGAATGATAGGGACTTCCATTAGAGATTAAGAACTCCTTCCCGTTGGACAAAAGATCGATCCGTATGTTACAATTGAATTGTGGCGGGTATAGTTTAGTGGTAAAAGTGTGATTCGTTCCATTACCAACTTGAATAGTTGAAGGATCTTTCAATTCGATCCATGTTCCGATCGATAGCTTTATTTCTAGATGGGTTCAAATCCTTTCCTATCAATGCCGTGGCTAGGAATAGCATACATTCTCGTAATTCGGGTGGAATGAGAGAAAAGAACGCACTTTCAATTCCAAGACGGCGAAGCAGAATGTTTTCGGGATTAGATCGATCTATTTAATTTGATCAGTCACAAATCCATGGATGGAAATCCAGAGATATCTCTTTTCTTCATCGTAACTAGATCTTCAACTTACAGGGAAAATAAGTTGGAGCCAAATAGCTATAGAACGATGACTTTAGTTTACTGAGGTCACCGGCATTTTGTTCGAGCTCGGTGGGAACTCTTTTCCTGAAGATTGGAGCCAGTAGAAATAGAGAACGAGGTAACTAGAAAGATTTTTTTATTGAAATATTGAAGCTTTCCAATTTTCTCTTTCTAGAAGGATCATCTATGAAGTGAGTAGGTATTTCACATTTCAGGTCCATTCACGTATGAGAACTAACATAGATGTTATGGATTCAATTCATAGAACAATTCAGATTTGATGGGAAAGGAGAGGATAAAAGAGAGAGGATAGGAGGAACAGAAATAAGATCCGGATTCAATCTTTTTTCCTAAAGATTTGATCTAAGTATTCCTCTTCTTCATATCCCTTTCACTCTATCCCCCATGAAGGAGCCGAATGAAACGAAACTTTCACGTTCGGTTCTGAATTAGAGGTGTTGAAGATTGGGAATTAACGCCGACTATAACCCCTAGCCTTCCAAGCTAACGATGCGGGTTCGATTCCCGCTACCCGCTCATATTACTTATTCAAGATATATCAATTGTTTCCGTGGACAATTTCTCATTCGAAATGAATTTTCCATTTCCATATGACATATACTCTATTCTTTACAGAATCCCATCGTGGACGGATGAATTTGTCCACGATAAAGTATCCCTTACGGGTAAGAAAAAACAAGGTAAAAAAAAAAGAAAGGAGAAGAATAAAAAGCGTCCATCGTCTAATGGATAGGACAGGGGTCTTCTAAACCTCCGGTATAGGTTCAAATCCTATTGGACGTAATCTTTCTCAATTGCTCCAATTGCTGCGCTCAGAAATGTACTGAAATACGTTCTTCAACTCTTCTCCTTGCCCTGAACGGCCCCACTAAAATGTCTAATATTCATTTCTGTTCTCGAAGTAAAAAAAGTTCGATATGTTCCTGAATAGCCTCTTTCAAAAGGGCTTCTGCTTGTTCCGTGAATGCCCTAGTAGAGCGTATAATTTCTCCAAACTGAGGTTTATTAGTTATTAAATACTCGCGTAACTGAACGAGAAATTTTCTCACCTGTACGATCTCTAATATATCTAGATATCCATTTGCTCCAGCATAAATAGTAGCTATTTGTTCTTCCACTGTCAAGGGAGCTGATTGAGATTGTTTGAGCAACTCACGTAATCGTTGACCTCTTGCCAATTGATTTTGAGTAGCTCTATCAAGATCAGAAGCGAATTGTGCAAAGGCTTCTAACTCTGCAAATTGAGCTAACTCTAATTTCAATTTTCCAGCTACTTGTTTCATAGCTTTAATCTGAGCTGCGGATCCTACTCTAGATACAGAAATACCCACATTAATTGCGGGTCTGATCCCGGCATTAAATAGATCAGCCGATAAGAATATTTGTCCATCGGTAATAGAAATTACATTAGTGGGAATATAAGCCGAAACATCCCCTGCTTGGGTTTCGACTATCGGTAAAGCAGTCATGCTCCCTTCACCTAACTGAGAACTTAATTTAGCTGCTCTTTCCAAAAGACGAGAATGCAAATAGAAAACATCTCCTGGATAAGCTTCCCGACCAGGTGGTCTTCTCAATAGAAGAGACATTTGTCGATAAGCTCGTGCCTGTTTGGAAAGATCATCATAAATTATTAAAGTATGTTGTTCCTTATACATGAAGTATTCGGCTAGAGCTGCCCCTGTATAAGGAGCGAGATATTGTAATGTAGCGGGAGAATCTGCAGTTTCTGCCACCACAATGGTGTATTCCATTGCGCCACGTTCTTGGAATGTATTAACTACCTGAGCCACGGAAGAGGCCTTTTGACCAATAGCTACATAGACACATATTACATCTTGGCCCTTTTGATTTATAATGGTATCTGTAGCTACTGCTGTTTTACCTGTCTGCCTGTCTCCAATAATTAATTCTCGCTGACCGCGCCCTATAGGGATCATGGAATCAATAGCAATAAGCCCCGTTTGAAGAGGTTCATATACGGAACGTCTTGAAATAATACCTGGAGCAGGAGATTCGATCGATCTAGATTCGGAAGCTGTAATTTGACCTCTGCCATCAATAGGTTGAGCTAGAGCATTTACAACACGACCCGAATAAGCATCACTTACTGGTATCTGAGCAATTTTTCCAGTTGCTCTTACGGAACTGCCTTCTTGTATCATCAAACCATCACCCATTAATACAGCTCCAACATTATTTGATTCTAGATTCAGAGCAATGCCTACTGTACCATCCTCAAATTCCACTAATTCACCTGCCATTACTTCATCAAGACCATGGATACGAGCAATACCATCTCCTACTTGAAGTACGATGCCAATATTAACAACTTCTACTTCTTGGTTATATTGCTTGATCTGTTTACGGATAATACTACTAATTTCGTCGGGTCGAATGGTTACCATTAGCGTCTATTAATTATCTTCTGAAAAATGAGACCTATAAAATAAAGGCTAATCAGTTGTGTTTTTTCATGGCTCTAAGCATGCTGATATTATGATCGATCGTACGTAAATGTAACTCGTTATTCAAACGACTATTCAGAGTTCCCAAAGCTCTTCGTAAAGCTTGGCGAGAAATTTGTTGTCGGACCTGGTCAATTGCTCTTTGTTGTTCGAAGTTAACGGTCTCGTTTTTAGAATCCTCTAATCGTTCCAAATTTTCATGAGCAGCATTGATCAGATCCTCTTTTTCTCGTTCTATTTGAGAGTATCCATTTACCTGGATCTCATCCGCTCTCATTTCTACTTCTCGTAAGCGAGCCCGAGCTTTTTCGAGCTGATCAGTAGCTCCCTTGTATAGCTCTTCCGAATCACGAATAGTACTCAATATTTTCTGTTTACGGTCATCTAATAAATTACTTAATGAAAGTAGATCATCTATCCATGAATTTCACGAATTCATGATCTCTTCCCAAACCGAACATGAACCTTTCGATTCATTCGGCTCTCCCGCTCAGTTCTGGCATATCGATCTCCTTTTTTTACCGAGCCTGCCCTTTCCGTTCATATTCTGTAAAATTTAGATAGAATCTAGAGGGCTCCTCCGACCAGAGGAATTTTCAATTGTCGGCAAAGTTGTTCTTTCCTTTTCCTTCTTCTCTTTCTTCTTATTCTCTCTTTTTTTCCTTCCTCTTTCATTCGTATTTCTCCTTTTTTCCTTTTTTCAAATAATCATTTTTTTTCTGCGTAGGTTGTCGGTTCAGCATTTAACCCAAAATTGGATAGGAGATTATGACCATTTCCATCAGTGGATGGATCAAATAATTCCATTGATATGAATGTTATATATCGGATCAATCTCCAACTATGCCTTTTTAACCCATCTCATATTGACACAGTGGTGGAAAGAGTACCCAGTTGTGCTTGGACTTCAAGCAGTTTAGCTTTAACCATTTCAATGTCTTCTCTTATCGATTAGTGGAAACTAAAAGTTTATTTCCCGATCAATTACGAAATGCTATAGTTCTTCCATATTCTCCATTTAGAAGTAATTCGTTGAGATCATGCACTTTACTATCGTGCAGCTGGTTGGATTCAACCATATTATTCAAATAAACAACTCGCACACACTCCCTTTCCGAAATAGATCAGTACACCGAGCACCACGCTTAGATTTATTAGATTTGTTCCTAAAATATTGGTATTCAACCCGAAACCTCCAGCAGGAGGCCAATAACCCAAGGAAAAGGAAAAATCAGTCCCATTTATCATATGCTCTCCCCTTATAGATAGGGCTATTAAAGTTTTACAGAATTCTTCTCTCACTCAACTCTATCTCCTGTTCCAGTTCCAGATAGGGATATTTCGGGGGACCTATTCAGTCCCAGGTCCCGTGTTTATAGGGGTAGTATAAAATACTTTGTTCGTTCCACTTCCTGTCACAAAAGTCAGGAATATTTCCGGCTAAACTAGGTATAGGGAGAGAACTGATCTTTATTCCTTGGATAAGCCCCTCCCCAAAAAGATCGACTGAACAAAGAAATTATGTAATAATAACGATAATGACAAGGGGTACAGATCTTTCAGCGATTACGGGATCAAACAAAGGGATTTGCAAATAGAAGTGCTAACGCTACAACTAGTCCATAAATAGTTAGAGCTTCCATAAAAGCTAAACTTAACAGTAAGGTACCTCGTATTTTACCCTCTGCTTCTGGTTGTCTCGCAATACCCTCTACGGCTTGGCCCGCAGCAGTGCCTTGACCAACACCAGGTCCGATAGAAGCGAGGCCTACAGCTAATCCAGCAGCAATAACGGAAGCAGCAGGAATCAAGGGATTCATGGTAATCTCCTCTTACTAAGGTTGAGAAATGGTTAATAGTGCGGCAATTTCATCTATTGACTGCTCACCAATAGTTCAATTATATAACAATTCAGCTGGAACGACTAAGAACTCGAGGTGTTCCTTATTCAAATATCAAAGTGATTATGGAGGAAAACTTTTTTTTTTTTTTTTATGCGCTACCCCTATACAAATATTTCTTCTTATATCCAAAATAGACGCAGATTTTTATTCACTAAAGGAATGTAATGTACCGTCTCGATAAGTAATTCTATATCACATCCCTATATGAGATCTTAATCATTCGTATCACGTATACATGGATAGATATCTATTTATATATATATAAATAGATAGATTTGACCAATTAATGGAATTAGTAGTTCACTGATCATAATTCTTATTACTATGACCGAGCAATCGAATCTTAAATTGACCGGGTATACAGGTATAACAAGAATAAAAAGAACAGGGATATATATATATCATTGAAAGCGAAATCCTATAAAAAATTATACCAAAGAACATTCCGCATCACTTTCGCTCTTAACATACATCTTGAGTTATCTATAGGTTAGGGCGAGATTCGTAAAATCTTCTGTCCGATCGGAAAGTGATTTAATGATGACCCTCCATAGATTCACCTATATAAGCTGCGGCTAAAGTTGCAAAGATCAGAGCTTGAATAGCGCTTGTAAATAATCCCAGAAACATCACAGGTATAGGAACCACCAGAGGTACTAGAGAAACAAGAACAGCAACTACCAGTTCGTCAGCTAATATATTACCAAAAAGTCGAAAACTAAGTGATAAGGGTTTCGTGAAATCCTCTAATATATTGATCGGTAAAAGTACTGGGGTTGGTTGAATATATTTACCAAAATAACCTAACCCCTTTTTTGCAAGACCTGCATAGAAATATGCTACTGACGTGAGCAAAGCTAAAGCAACAGTAGTATTAATATCATTTGTAGGTGCAGCTAGCTCCCCATGAGGTAATTGGATTATTTTCCAGGGGAGAAGAGCACCTGACCAGTTAGAAACAAGAATAAATAAGAACATAGTTCCGATAAAAGGGACCCAGGGGCCATATTCTTCTTCCCCAATCTGAGTTCTGGTCAGGTCCCGGACAAATCCAAGGACATATTCAACAAAATTTTGACCACCAGTCGGAATGGTTTGTGGATCTCGAACAGCTATAGTAGCTGAACCTAATAAGACAGCAATTACAACCCAGGAAGTTATAAGCACCTGTGCATGAACTTTAAAACCCCCGATTTGCCAATAGAAATGTTGACCTACTTCCACACCGGATATCTCGTAGAAATGATTTAGTGTGTCAATAGAAGATTGTACAATATCCATATTACCCCTTACAAGGATTAACTTCAATAAGAAATGATTTTGGTTGAATGACCAATTTCTCAATTACCTCACTTTCATCAAAGATATTGGCCACGAAAAATGGAATGGTCATTTCAATAAGAATATTTATGGTGATTTTAATATATTCCCTGAGATTTGGGAATAGTAGCCGACCCAATAAATTCGCTCTTGCGAGACCTAGAAATAGTAGCCAACTCAGTCAATACCCAGATCCCGGGTTTTTAGAACGAGGAATTAACTTTTCATTGATTCACCTTTCATAGAGCTATAATGACCTTCGCAGATTGATGACGTTAATTTGTTCAAGATCAATCGGATTGAAGCTCTAGCATCATCATTGGCTGGAATTGGGATATCCGTGAGATCTGGATCACAATCCGTATCAACTAAGCAAATTGTCGGGATACCTAAAGTTATGCATTCCCCAATAGCAGTGGATTCTTCTTGTTGATCGGCAATTATTACGATATCGGGCAAACTTGTCATGTATTTAATCCCACCTAAATATTTCTGCAATTGAGCTAATTGTCTCTTGAGCATTGCTGCCTCTTTCTTTGGAAGTCTATTGGATTGTCCCGTATCTTGTTCTTTCTTCAAATCTTTGAACTTCCGGGGTCTCGTTCCTGTAGTGGACCAATTGGTTAACATACCACCAAGCCATTTTTTATTTACATAATGACATCGAGCTTTTATAGCAGCTGATGCTACTGAATCAGCTGCTTGATATTTTGTACCAACTATCGGGAATTGTTTTCCTTTACCTGCTGCATCGAACACTAAATCACAAGCTTCTGATAAAAAGCGAGCAGTTCGAGTCAGATTTATAATATGAATACCTCTGCGCTCTGTAAAAATGTAAGGCGCCATTCTGGGATTCCATTTCCTAGCTTGATGACCGAAATGAACTCCTGCTTCCATCATCTCTTCCAAATTGATGTTCCAATATCTCTTTGTCATTTCTCCCCCCCCCCCTTTTTTTCTCTCGAAAGAACGAAATACCATGGGCTTAAACATGGAATTATTCCGACGGAATTGATTGCATTTCAGAGATCGCCTGTTCTATGGTGCGAGTTATTCATTCTATCGAGCTATTCATTTCATACTCTTATTATATGATCAATATAACAATAAATTTGGTTATCAGCACTATTTCCGTCCGCATAATGGTTGTTCAATGTATTGTGAGAATTCCTCCTAATGGGGAAGGGAAAACAGATACTTTTTCATGATGAAAGAAAATATCTTTCACTTTGCCACTAAATATCTCATTATTTTCCGTTCTCGGATCAATTTCGTTCCGTTCCCCTGAATGGTAAATAGATTGTTTGAATCCGGTACCGGCAGGTACTATCCCCCCCAGAATGACATTTTCTTTCAAACCTTTCAACCAATCAATACGACCTTGGAGAGCAGCTCTGGCCAAGACCCGAGCAGTTTCTTGAAAACTCGCTTCTGATATAAAACTTTGAGTATCCAAAGATGCTCTTGTTGCTCCCAATAACATAGTTCGATAGTAGGTCGCCTCTTCCAGGGCCCGATCCATTCTTTGTGCTCGCGATAATTCGATTAGTTCCCCGGGTAAAAAAACATCAGCCATTCCATCTCCCGAAATTAACACTTTCGATGTCATTTGGCGTACAATAATCTCTATATGCTTATCAGAAATTTGCACTCCTTGGGATCGGTAAACCCTTTGAATCTGATTGACCAAATGAATTCTACTTTGTTCCATGGTTATCTTAGAACTGATGAACGACCCCCAGGGGCTCCCGAGAGATCTCGTCATATCTCTGTTCCAATCCTCAAAACTTTTTTCTAGATTCATCGATATTGAATTAATAGAACGAGCCTCTGACAATTGTTCAACCTTAGGAAGACCCTGAATTATATCACCAGATTTGAATCTTTCATATATCAATGTTATCAATGTATCTCCCTCGTTAATAATTTCTCCATAATGACCATGAACAGTTGCTCTTCGAGTAGCCAAATAGAGCTCAGCTAATCTAATTACTAAGGATTCCTCATGAACGGCTATAATTTGACCAGATCCGGGGAGTGGTTCATCCTCAGATATACGTACACTTTCACGAATCAATTGTCCAAGGCTAACTACTGGAAATGGGTTTTCGCAAAATTTAGATAAGGGAAAGCACCTATTTGAATTGAATAGATCAGAAATGATGTTCCTGCATGGACCAAAATTAGAAACTACCGTATTTTCGTCCATAAAATACCATTTTGGTACTCGGAGAGTATTTTCGGAATTGCCAAAAATAGGCTGTTCCTTTAATGAAATATTATAATACTTATTATAAGTTATCGAATGGGAAGACGGAGAACGGTTAGCAATACTATGTAAGTTACCCAATAAACCCGACAATTCAATGATTTGCATCATGGAATCATCTTGAATTGATCTATTTACCATATCATAATGTTTAGATCCCTTGGATAAAACGATTCGGGAACAATCGGATGGTGACAGAACCATAGGAGATCCACCTTCTTCCCTTTCATTAGGTAATGCACGGATAGTCCCTTGATGCTGACTAAGTAATTGACTCTCCTCATTGGAAGAAATGGGATTAGCGTGATCCAATTTGTTATGAAACATAGATTTTGAACCTGCTGTATTCTTCCTTTTTCCCATATACAAGATGGGGTATTTCGCCAAGCTAATTTGAAGAAAATTTCTAACGATCCCATTTGTTCTTACTTCAGTAAGAGAGGCATAAGCCTCTTCCATAGAATCTTTTTGCTCCCAATCCAATACTAAATAAGTTCGAACCAATTGAATACTTATGTCATTAATTACTTGGATTCGTTCACCATCTCCATAGAGAAGAAAATTACCAACTCGAACTTGCAAGTTGTCCCCTTCCCTCAATAGATCTAGGGAAAGGGGTGCTGTTATATCTGGCCCATCAGGTATTCCATATTCCACGACGGGTCGGACCGGAACAAAAGGCTTTTCCTTAGGAGGTATGATCCATTGTAAATAGATCCAATTTTCAGATTGGAATTCATCAAAAAGAATCTTTCCCGGTGGTATCAAAGTGCCGTTGTGCCGAGATATTCCATGTATCTCCCCGGGAAAATAAATATCTCCGGGCAATATTCTCATTTCGATCTTTTTTTTAATTCTTACTATCCGAACTAATCCACCTACTTGGCTCTCAATATCGCAAGTGATTTGTGTACCTGCTCGAATAATACTATTGTTTTGTACCATTATAGACGAAGATTCATATAGGATATGCACTTCTTCGGGGATGAAAAGAAAGCGACCTCCTTTCATTTTATCTTTCGATCTGAATCCTCTTGCTCTTTGATCTCCGAGGTAATTCTCTTTATTGCCGATCGAATCGACCTTTATAGTCCCATATTTGATAATTCCTGAACTATTTATTCTGTATCGAGGGTCATCCAAAACAGCAAAAATGTCATTTCTCTGTGAAATACCATTTCTGGATATTTTAATAATAAGATTGGGACGAGATATTCCCTTATTTCCCCGTTCTTTATCGTATCGCAATGGGACGAAGAATCTATTTCTTTGCTTTTTCCCTGAAATATTGAAATTATCAGAAGAAATGGTAGAATAGATAGAATCCCAATGCTCGTTGGATATGACCCGATCAATTTCTGAATAACTGGAGATTTGTTCTTCTTTTCCATAAAAGTTCGAGTCAACTGATTTGTGTTTCATTCGATCTTGATTCACCGAATAATCCGGAAGTAATTCATGTTTGGCAAGAGGAAGTTGAACATTTACTTGATCTTGATCCTTATGAAATGGAAAGGATACCGCGCTGGATCCGTGTATACCCCCCGAGAATACCCATAAATGACTTGTCCTGAGTATGAGATGAACATTACCCTGTACATATTCAGGTGCATGACACACATTGGTACTCCAGTGCATTTCTCCCTCTAGGTTAGAATAGATATGTTTCCGAACTTTCTCTTTCGAAGGAGATGTTCTAGCATGAACTTCGGCAATAATTTGTTCCGATTCCACATATTGATTATTCTTAACCAAAAGCAAACTTTGTGGTGAAATAGTTAAGTCATGTACCTGATCTTGACCATCAAGAGTGATGGATAAGTTATTATGGCACATAAAAGCAGGATGCCCATGACGTGTACGCGTGGGATAAACCAAATTTTCATCGAATTCAATTTTTCCGTTGAAAGGAGCTCGTACATGTTCTGCAATATCACCTGTAAATACCCCACCGGTATGAAAAGTCCTTAGTGTTAGTTGAGTTCCTGGCTCTCCAATTGATTGGCCCGCAATGATGCCTACTGCTTCTCCTAATTCGATCAAGTTACCATGAGTAGGACTACGACCATAGCATAATCGGCAGATCCGAGATAGACTCTTGCAAGTCGAAGGGGTTCGTATATAGATTGGTTGTGCTCGAAGGGTTATTAATTGATGGGCAAGTCCAACCCCAATATCTTGATTACGCGTGGCAATGCATCTCATATCTATATATACATCGTCCGCTAACACGCGACCAATTAGTGTTTGTAGAACAATTCGATTCTTGATCCTCTCTCGACCTTGAATGAGATTGACAAAAATACCTTGGATAGTACCACAATCTGTTTTACGTACAACGATGTGTTGAACCACCTCAACAAGTCTACGCGTGAGGTATCCGGCATCCGATGTTCGTACAGCAGTATCCACAACCCCTTTACGAGCGCCATAACAGGAAATGATATATTCTGTTAAAGAAAGTCCTTCGCGGAAATTACTTTGAATGGGTAAATCAACGATTTGTCCTTGAGGATCTGACACTAATCCTCTCATACCTACTAATTGGTGAACCTGAGATGTACTTCCTCTGGATCCTGAGAATGACATCATATGTACTGGATTAAAAGGATCGGTCATCCTGAAATTAGGATTCATTTCTTGTCTCAAATATTCACTTGTAGCATACCATGTCTCAATTGATTGACGTAATTTTTCCACTGCATGTACATTCCCATAATGATGATGTTTTTCCGAAATAGAACCTTGTTGTTCCGCATCTTGGACGAGCCATCCCTTGGAAGGTGCTGTTAGAAGATCATCAATTCCTAATGAAATAGCCGCATCAGTAGCTCGTTGGAAACCTGAAGTCTTAAGTTGATCCGAAATATTTGATGTATATGTCATTCCGAAGTGATTTATTAATCTGCTAATAAGTTGTTTCATGGCAGTTTTATCCATCGCTTCATTATGAAAGAGCAATTTAGCCCGTTCTGCCATAGGGAAAAACCTCCGCATTTTCGTAAGCAAGATCCAACAATGGGTTCGAGCCAGTTATCCTAGGGCTTCCTCAATTTTGATTTCCGCATGAACGAGATGATTATGGGACTAAAAACATTATATTATGATAGCTGGTAGCGATTTATTCGGGTGTTCAGAAGCCCGAGAGAAGCCTTGTATGGCTTCTTCTATTTCTCGATCGAAACGAATACGACCAACAGTTGTCCGAATGTATATACTGAGTATTTCTCCTACTTCATTTTTTCCTATTCGGTAATGTTCATAAATTTCATGGAAGATACCCAAAGATTCATATTGAACCTCGATAGGGGCTTCTCGATCTACTGAGGTAATAATACGTAAACCTACCCCCCACCGAAGCCATAAAGGGCTGTCTAATTCAATTCGTTTTTGCCAATGAGCCCCGAGCGCATCATCATAACTATAAAAAGAAGGTTTTTTACAGGAAAAGATCTTATATTTAGAGTAATATGGGTGGTACCTATTTCCATAAATACCTTGATTATTTCCGACCGTTAATATATAAAGTCCAAGAAGCATATCTTGAGTTGGTACGGAAATGGGATCTCCAATAGCTGGAGACAATAGATTTGTATGAGAAAACATAAGTAAACGAGCTTCTGCTTGAGCCTCCAGAGATAAAGGTACATGAACAGCCATCTGATCCCCGTCGGAGTCCGCATTAAATCCCCCACAAACCAATGGATGTAAACGAATGGCACGCCCTTCTACTAAAATAGGTTGAAATGCTTGTATACCTAATCTGTGCAAGGTGGGTGCTCGATTTAACGATACAGGGTGTCCTTGCATAACTCCTTGAAGTACCTCCCATACAATGGGTTCTTTATCTCGAATTATACTTTTCGCAGCCCTTAAGTTGGGAGCAAAATGTCGTCTAATTAGACCACGAATTACAAATGCTTGAAAAAGCTCTATTGCTATCTCTCGGGGTAATCCACATTGATGTAATGGAAGGGAGGGGCCCACCACAATGACAGAACGACCTGAATAATCAACTCGTTTACCAAGTAAATTTTCACGAGATCTTCCTTCTTTGCCTTCGATTACATCTGAAAACGATTTATAAGGTCTATCATGACTGTCTCTCATTGGTTGTCCACGAATGCCATTATCTAGAAGTGCATCTACGGCTTCCTGGACCAATTTTTTTTGACAAATAACTAATCCCCCTGGCGTAGATCTACTTCTTGCTAATAGATCGGTAAGAGTATTATTCCGATAGATAACTCTCCGATAAAGTTCATTTGGATCTGAAGTGATCAGTTCACCTCCACCTAATTGAACGATTGGCCTCAGTTCAGGAGGAAGAACTGGCAATGGGCATAAAACCATCCATTCTGGTTCTATATCTGTTTGGAGGAAATGTTTAGCTAATTTCATGCGTCTAACCGAAAAATCCTTTCTTCTTTGAATTTTTCTATCTCCCCATCCATTTCCGGCCGATTTCTGTTTCCCCAATCTCTTCCATTCCATATATGAACGATCCATCAGAATTTGCAGATTCAGACCAGCTAGTTGTTCCCTGATAGCATCTCCTCCAGTAGCTATTTCTCTATGTCGAAATGCCCCAAAGCCCCGAGCAGAAAAATAATGAGGGATAATATCCCTCCAGGATTGAATTTCATATTTGAATGGACCCCGTGATCGTAATGAAGTTGGTTTGTTAGCTATGGGCCTAGCAATAAAAAGATTGAGATAGGTTATTTCCCCCCCCCTCGGAATCGGACGTGAAAGTTTTCTCTCATCCGGCTCAAGCAGCTGTACCGGAACGGAAAGTTCTTTGAAGAAGAACTCCTTTTGCTCCGGAAAAAGGACCAAATAGCTACTCTTTACTCAAGTTCCAAGTGGAATTTTTCCTCTACTCCTCTATCGTATTACGGCATAAAGATGGAATTATTGAGTAGTCTCCTTTCCCCCCAACGATACATTTCGGAAATACCTCCGATTCATTTGAATTTGAGACTCATGAGGGATTTACTTGTCTGTATCTCGTTCCATTTGATCCTTTAGGTCCTTGCTCTACTTCGATGGTTGCAATGCTATTTGAAGCATATATGCGATGAATAGACTCCTACAGCCATATCTGATTAAATTGGTCCGGAATACATTGATTCCGGGATGATCAAAATGAAAGAGAATGACTCTTGAATTCCATTATACGAAAGAAAAGAAGTGTTTTTCACGAAGTCTAATAGCAATTTAATATGGAATATATAAACCCTGGACCCATTCCTCTTTCTCAACATCTCTTCTAGATGCTTGTGATTCTGAGCTTCATACTATTTCTCCTGAGAGACATGTCAGAGCTAAAGGCATCCCAATGAGATTGAATAGGATGACAGTTCCTTATTCCGGATCTGCAGAATCGGAATTTGTGATCAAGTCGCACATCGCAATATACTGGGCCTTCTGATTCTTTGAGAGGTTTGGCTAATAGATTCGCAATATAACTGGGAAGGCGTTTTGAATACCATACGTGAACCACTGGACATGCCAGTTCGATGTATCCCATTCGATATCTTCGAATTCGAGAATCAACAAATTCAACTCCGCATTGTTCACAAAATTTTGAGTTTTCTTTTTCATTTCCGATCACTCGAGAATTTCCACAAGCACAAACTCCACTTTTGATAGGTCCAAAGATTCTTTCACAGAACGATCCATCTTTTTCTGGTTCATTGGTTTTATAATGTAAAGTATAGGGTTTAGTCACCTGTCCAACTATCCTTCCATTAGGTAAAATTCTCTTGGACCAAGCACAGATTTGTTCAGGAGAAGCTAATCCAATTCGAAGCTGTTGATGCTTATCCCGGTCGATCATAAAAGAAAGATTCTGATTCATTTTGATTAAACTTCCTTCCTATCTATCTGAAAGTCGTTTTCATATATAATAGCATGATCCAATTCTGGAGCTAAAGATCGTAGTTCTCGAACGAGCAATCGAAAAGATTCTGGAGCAGTACCAGGTCTAGGTATTGGTCCTCCAGTGATAATGGCACCAAGTACTTCATGACGAGCTCCAATATGGTCAGATTTAAGAGTAAGCATCTCTTGCAGAATATAAGCAACACCAAAACCTTCTAGAGCCCAAACTTCCATTTCTCCTACTCGTTGCCCTCCCCGTTTGGATTTTCCTCTAAGAGGTTGTTGTGTAACAAGTGCATAAGGTCCACTGGAACGTGCATGGATTTTATCATCAACCTGATGAATTAATTTCGGCATATAAGCTTTTCCTGTTGTAACAGGTTGTTCAAAAGTATCTCCTGTTCTTCCATCAATTAACCTATTTTTACCGGGATGATTAGGTTCAAATACCCATGGATTAGCTGTTCGCTCACTAGCTCCATAGAGCTCAGGAAACACTGGTTTTCTCGAAGCTTCTCGCTCGTATCTTTCGTCAAAAGGTGTTATTCTATAATGTCTGTTCATCAAGTTCCCTGCTAAACCGGGCAAACATTCAAAGATCTGTCCTACATTCATTCGTGAAAGTACCCCTAATGGGTTTAATACCATATCAACTGATGTTCCGTCTTGCAAATAAGGCATATCTTGTCTAGGCAAAATCTTCGAAATAATACCTTTATTACCATGCCTTCCGGCTACTTTATCGCCCACTTGTATTTTACGTTTCTGTAAGATATATACGTGGACCACTTCTGCATTATCACCAAAATTCTCTTCTTTATGGATCCATCTCACATCAATAACCCGGCCTCTTCCACCTATGGGTACTCTGAGACAACTTTCCCTTGCGGTAGACACTTGAATACCAAATATGGCTTGTAATAATCTTCCTTCCGGGGCACGCAATGATTCTTCTGCTGGTTGAGGTGTTAATTTACCCACTAGAACATCACCTGTTTCTACCCAAGATCCTAGCATTACAAGGCCATTTCCATCTAGATGACGGAGTAAATGAGCATCTAAATGAGGTATTTCTTTAGTGATTCTCTCAGGGCCCTGGCTTGTCATACAAGTTACAATTCCATATCTTTCGATATGAAAAGAGGTATAGATATCTTCATATACCAGACGTTCACTAATGAGTATTGCGTCTTCAAAATTGTATCCTTCCCATGGCATATGAGCTACTAATATGTTTTTTCCCAAAGAGAGTTCTCCCCCTACTGTAGCTGCACCGTCCGCCAGAATTTGTCCTTTCTTCACATATTCCCCTCGGCGAACCCTAGGTTTTTGATGCATACAAGTATTGTTATTAGAACGTTGATATGTAACCAATTCTGTTCCTACAGTGTCTCCATCAACCGATGAAGTGATTTTTCCAGCATCGATATACGTGATCCTTCCCCCTTGTGTGGCTATAGCTGCACTTCCTGAATCTGGAGCTGCTTGACCTTCTAATCCAGTTCCGACAATACATTTCTCAGGTTGGAAAAGTGGAACTGCTTGACGCTGCATATTCGAACCCATTAAAGCGCGATTCGCATCATTATGCTCGAGAAAAGGAATGAGGGAAACTCCAACGGAGAAATATTGGAAAGGAAAGATACTTCGAAAATGGATTTGTTCCCATGCAATAGCTAAGAATTCTTGTCGATATCGAGCTGGAGTAACTTGTTCCTCTCGAATCCCTTGATTTAACGCCAAATAATTTCCTGTGGCTATCCGATAGTATTCATCTTCTCCCGATGATAGATAAACCATATGTTCTTCTTCCGATCTCTCAGAGATTTTATGGAATGGACTTTGTAAAGAGCCGCAATGACCAATCCTTGCACGAATAGCTAATGATGCAACAAGTCCAGCATTCATTCCTTCGGACGTCTCAATCGGACAAATACGCCCATAATGACTAGGATGAATATCCCGTATTCGAGAACTAGCAGTTCGCCCCGTCAATCCTCCGGGACCCAAATAACTTAATTTTCGCCTATGAACTATTTCTGTCAATGGATTAGTTTGATCCAAAAATTGGGATAAGGGGTGTGAGCCGAAAAAATCCTGAAAAGTAGTTGTTAATGGAGTTGAAGTTACCAAGTTATTAGGAGTTGGTAAACATTTGCGCTTAGTTGCTCTGCGTATAGTTCTTCGAACTGCATTTTCCAAACGACCTAGAGCTAATCCGAATTGATTTTGTAATAAATCTGCTACAGAACGAATACGCCGATTTTTTAGATGATCCATATCATCAAGTGTACCCATTCCAAATTTAACTCTGATCGAGTAATCCACAGCAGCCAATACATCTTGCGGTAATGAAAAAATCTCGTTCTCGGGTATATCAAGATTCAGTTTTTGGTTCGGATTTCGTCGACCAATCTTCCCTAATTCACATCTTTGTTGGAGAAATTTTTTTCGTAATTCTTTACATAGAGACTCGGAAAAGACCAAATCGCCACTTACGCAATAGAGTTTCTTATAGAACTCCGAAATGGCATTTTTCTTCGACCGAAGATATTCCTTTTGTTCTTGTCTCTCGGTCAGGAGAGATAAGAATATTTTTGGATAGCAAACATTGTCTAGAATCTCTCCGAGATTTGAACCCATAGCTGATAGTAGAATTGGAATAGATATTTTTCGTTTTTTGCTCACACGAGCCCATATCCTTGTTTTTCCGTCAATCTCTAATTTTGATCTTCCTCCCCAATCTGAAATTATAGTGCTGGTATATAGAGTGATTCCACTCTGGTCTGGTTCCGAACTGTAATAAATACCGGGACTTCGTAATATTTGATTGACCACGATTCTGGAAATTCCATTTACTACAAAGGTTCCTTGAGAGTTCATTAAGGGAAGATTTCCAATAAGTACAGTTTGTTTCTGTATCTTTCTACTATTCCTCTGAATCAATCTTGCTGGTACATATAATTCAGAGGAATATGTAAGGGACTGATATACAGCATTTCTCTCTTTGATCAGGGGTTCTGCTAATTCATATTTATTTCCAAATAGTTGAGATTCAATTTCTTGATCTGTATCCTCAATTTTCGGAAAATTCTGAAGTTCCTCGATTAAGCCTTGATCAATGAAACGACAGAATCCTTCGAATTGTATTTTCCCAAATTCAGGGATTGTAGACGTTCCCTTATTTTCATCTAATAGCATTGGAAGTTTCCCGTCCATAAAAAGAACCTATTTCGTTATTCCTTATTGATCCATAAGAATCAATCCGACGAAAATGTATATCTCGTTCGCTATATCCCGTGAAATTCTACCTATATCCAGATATACGTATAATTGAATAGAGGAAAGGTCCTTTGATACTCCCATTTACTTGAAACGGAGATATGAACAAATGGATCAAACCATTATTAAGTGTTAGAACAAGATTGATTTGAACACTTATCAAATGTTATAATGAGATTGAATAACGAAGAAAGGATCTGATATATTTCCTTGGTGGTTGACTTTAGCACCTGTTCAATGTTATAATGAGATTGAATGACGAAGAAAGGATATGATACATTTCCTTGGTGGTTGACTTTAGCACCTGTTCAATGTTATAATGAGATTGAATGAGAAATAGTATTTGATCTTTCTATTACATTTCCATAATGGTTCGGCGACATAGCCAAGTGGTAAGGCAGAGGACTGCAAATCCTTTATCCCCAGTTCAAATCCGGGTGTCGCCTGGTTAGGTGGAGAGAGCGAAAGAGAAGGAAGAGTTTGGATTTCCATTATATCACCTCTGGAGACAACTTAAGCTGCTCCATATTCCCAATGTGGCCCATCGCCTTTTGATCCTGTCATAAATAGACGAACCTGTGGGAATAAGGGAAGTTTATAGAAACTTGAGAACAAGTGAATCTATGGATCTCTCAGAGAGACTCGTCAACAACGTTTGGAATGGAAAGGATCTAATTTCGACTTTGCGTTATTGTGATTAGTTCCCTTATCATCAGTGATCGATAATGGAATAATTTTTTTGTAAATAGAGAACACAATTCGTATGGATATAGTCAGTATCGCTTGGGCTGCTCTAATGGTAGTTTTTACATTCTCCCTTTCACTCGTGGTATGGGGAAGAAGTGGACTCTAAGAATCTAATGCAATTCTCAATCAATCGTTTTGTTCCAAATCATTCAATAATGAAAATATCTTCGATTTCGTAAGGACCTAGGAATATTGAGTTCTTCCTATCCCGAAAATTTAATATTCGTTCTATAGAACGATTTTTTCTTCTTTTATAGAACTATTTTCCCTTTCTTTCCGCAAGGGATATGCATAATAGAATCAATTTCTTACCCTTTTCCTATGAGAAATTGGATTCTTCCTCAATCTCAAGTTTTGATGAACTAGTTCTTCTCTCAAATGAACCGAGAATCTCGTTCTCTCCAATCAATTTCTTTTCGAAATGAAAAGATCGATTGGGTTGATTTCGGATGTGCCTGTCCTATCCTCTTTTTGTGATATATCCAGGATCTTTATACTTAGGCTCATGTCAGACTCGGTCGGTTCTACCTATCCATGTTCTACAGAGAGGGCAGGAATCAAAACCAAAAACGTATGAATTAGTCTACATTTTCCTCAGATAATTTCAAATTGATCTAATTTGATACAGATCTGTTCTCGGATAAATATGGAGCATATTGAGCTATCTTAACCATAGATTCCTTTTCCATATGAATGATTTTTATCATGCCATTTCAAGTTCCATATTCACTATGCCCGCCCCATAGAAGTATATTAAACTTCGATCCAAAACGATATTTTTAAAGTACGTTCAGAATCAAATCTCTGCCCTGTATCTATTAGGTCTCTATTTTTAAAGGGCATATAGAAGTCTACCTATTGCGATTAGCCCTGTCTCTGCTACGGCACCAGGTCTTAATCCTATATATATATATATATATATATATATATATATATATTAGAGGGTATAGAATGTAGTATTTCTATCTAAAATAGAGAATTTTTCCCATAGGGACAAATGCTATTCAGATATATCCATAGATATAGATATATATGCAATGCGGAATAGGTAGTACGAAAGAAAGGGCTATATAACCCTTTCTTTCGTACTACCTATTCTCAGAATCAATTTCTACCCCGTGATAGAATTGATAAATACAACTTATCGCCTATTACTTATCATCTATTTAAGATTAAGGATTTGGATCCTTTCAATTTATCTAGTCATGAGTAAAAACTAAAATTCGGTATGAATCAATTGCTTTCACTGACTGTTTTTACGTAAATGATAAGTAGAAAAGCAGTAGGAACTGAAATGAACAGTACAATAGCGATAAATGCGAGAATATTTACTTCCGTGATCTTATCATTTTCACTTCGTTCTACAATAACTCGAGATTTGATCTCATAAAGATGATGAATCCCTTTTAAGGATCCATAAATGTGATTGATTGAATCCCTGGAGTATGAGATTGGACGAATAGAATCAATTTGAATAGCAAAATCTGATGGATCTAATGAATTACTCAATGGAAATGAGTATAACATAATATGATCCTTTATTCATACCGGATCCAGTAATTCGATTCCCAATCGATCATATTTGTCCCACTCAACTCATATAGTCACATTTATCGCCTTACTTATGCAATAAGATTTTGCCACTAATACAGATACAGATTCTATTGGACATAGGCCTAAGCGTTACAGATAGGGTAGGGATATGAGGGAAGAATCACCCTGAACGGGTGAAGTTAATGATAATCCAAATTGCTATTCGGAAGACAGAAAAGTAGGATAAAGACCGATTCGATGAATAGTATTAAGAATCTCATATTCTGATCAATTTCCTATTTTGATAGAACCAATTGGGTAGGGAAAACCCTACATCATTAGAGAGAGTACATCTTTATCAGTACCCCGTATGTCCCAATATGAGATGTATATATGGAGAATCGATCCTACGGATCGAGGAAATGAACAAGGATGGATCGGACAGTTCTCCCGATTCGAGTAGGAGAGATGCCCAAAATTGCACTAATTCCCCATGACAAAGAAATGATAGTTCAAATTTTATCCGGGGGGATAACCCATGACCCAGGAACTATAAAAACTATTTTGAATAGGAAGTCCAAGGATCATTCAATTCTTACATGAGAATTCTTAAAAATTGCAGTGTTCAAGGATCTATGATATGGCTGGTCATGAGAAAAAGATACTAGCGAGTGTGGAATAATAACAATATTAGACATGTCTTTTAGAATGAACAGGAAAGAGATGGAGGGGTGTATACTGGGTATCATCAGGAATGATCTAGAGGGACCGACCTCCACGAGATTATTACTTGGGAAGACTACCTCTGTGTTCCTCTCAGATCTCTCTATACTCCCACGAATATCTGTTCAGAGAATGAAATATTTCATGAGGTAAATAGGTGTTTGTGTTGTCACAAATCACCATGAGAATGAAATGTTCTTACCAAAATGGTTACAGAATTAGAGAATCCATTCTGGATTTGATGGATATCTATCCACATCTATATCTACATAGATGTCTATAGACATGGATGAATATGGGTTTTTTCTACCGCAAAATGCGTTTACCCCCATTCTTTTTTTATTCTTCTTCAGATGATTTAGAAGAGGAATTGATCAACTTATTGGATCGGGACTGACGGGACTCGAACCCGCAACTTCCGTCTTGACAGGACGGTACTCTGACCAATTGAACTACAATCCCAATAGGTGCACAGTACAGTACATTTACTATCAGATTCTTAATACAGATTAGATTAGTGCCAGATCAATGAAAGATCTGATCTTTCTCTTTCTCTTCCTTCTATTATCCCTTTTCCTTTCATTTTAAAAATACCCATTCGTTCTGTTCCATATCCATATAGATATATACACATATCTATATAACACATATCTATATAAAGATATAGACAGATCGGGGATTCAATAACCAGTTACCTTTCCATCAATATCGAAGATTGACATGAATATTTCATATCGATGATGGGTTGGTAAAGTTGGCATTGGGTCGAGCTGGATTTGAACCAGCGTAGGCATATTGCCAACGAATTTACAGTCCGTCCTCATTAACCACTCGGGCATCGACCCAGGAACAATGAATTGAAAGTGTTTGGAATACCAAATAAGTATTCCTGGAGAAAGATTCCCTACCCCTAGGGGAAGTCGAATCCCCGCTGCCTCCTTGAAAGAGAGATGTCCTGGGCCACTAGACGATAGGGGCCTGCCTATCGTCATAATAGGCAAATTTCTGTGAAATTGTCAATAGTATGGCCCGAAGAATTTTTTCTATGCCAGTGGTTTTATATCATTATTGTATTGCTCGTTCGTGAACTCCCACATGTATTACGAAATAGATAATTATCACGAAATAGAGAATCCACCCGGTAAGGTTTTATAGATACCAACAGGAAATGGTCACAACCCCATTTGTGAATTCGATTTTCAAATTTGATTACTTATTCGTGTTTGCGCAAGGCCACCTATACATTCCGTTGAACAACGATAGGTAATATTTAGGAGATGTTCCTTCTACCAATATTGCGTTCTTCATATAAGATAAGGACCCCCCGACTAATTTGCGGAATCGAAGAATATTCATATTGGTTCTGAGAAAAAAAAAGTAAGTGAATCTGACCCATTAAGTTAGGGATGTATCAGCTACTCTGATACCGAGATTTGATGGAGATTATGAAAGTGGATCTTTTCGTTGAATTATCCAAAATTGATCGATATTATCGATCGAACTCGCTTATTCAGCTATCGAATGTTTCGTCGAATTAATCGTTATTATCTTCTCTCCCCGGAAAGGGATGAATATGGGAGTGTATTCTGAATCACAGACAAAATGGAATTCCCTTTCTCTTTAACTCTAGGAATAGGTTGATCCATATGTATATAATAGAATCTATATACGAATGTTGAATTCTATCTCGATATATCAAACATTCCCATATTAACGATTTCCCTTTGCTTATTCCACCAATGAGAAATAGATCGAAATTAAGATATAGAGAGAAGAGAAAGAAAAAAAAAAAGAAAGGAACTTTGAACTTTTCTATTACAATGGTAAAATAGATAAGTATCCTTTTTCTCCTCGAAGAGAAGGAAAAGGACAAATCTTAGGAATTATTTCCTTTCGTTCTATGGGTTAGAAAAGCATTTACTCCTTCTTGTTCTTGTAAATTCATTCGTATCGGACGAAGATATAGCAATAAGAATATACATAAAGATTGATGGGATCGATAGAAATACTCTTATTGATTTTTCCATAAGATCTTGGAGAGGGTTAAAGAATGAATAATAAATTCAATATTTCAAATATTGAATGGAATAGAGATTGAGAATAGAATCTGATAAAGAACTGAGGGGAAAAGAAAAGCTCACCTGCCTCCGTTATTTCATTGATGTTACTTGATTATTCGAAGATCAGATAGGAACTTAATATGAAAAACTTGGAATCGAGCTATCATGCATTTACCTATATTGGATTGGTTTGGTTCAATGAAAGTGAAATATGTGTGCCAACAATAAATCTTCGGAACCGAATCTTTTGGGAGGGATGATGGATAATCTGTTGTCCGTAGATGATCAAACCATCGTATACCTGATATAGGGTGCTCGGAAATGGTCGAAATAGTTCAATAGGAGGATCACTATGACTGTAGCTCTTGGAAAGTCTTCCAAAGAAGAAAAAAATTTATTTGATATTGCGGATGACTGGCTACGTAGGGACCGTTTCGTTTTTGTGGGTTGGTCTGGTCTATTGCTCTTTCCTTGTGCCTATTTTGCCCTAGGTGGATGGTTCACGGGTACAACCTTTGTAACTTCATGGTATACTCATGGATTGGCCAGTTCTTATTTGGAGGGCTGTAATTTTTTGACCGCCGCAGTTTCTACTCCTGCTAATAGTTTAGCACATTCCCTGCTGCTATTATGGGGTCCTGAAGCACAAGGAGATTTTACTCGTTGGTGTCAATTAGGTGGTCTATGGACTTTCGTTGCTTTTCATGGTGGTTTTGGTCTAATAGGCTTCATGCTACGCCAATTCGAACTTGCTCGATCTGTACAATTGCGACCTTATAATGCAATTGCATTCTCTGCTCCAATTGCTGTTTTTGTTTCCGTATTCCTGATCTATCCATTGGGCCAGTCTGGTTGGTTTTTTGCACCTAGTTTTGGCGTAGCAGCTATCTTTCGATTTATCCTCTTCTTTCAAGGGTTTCATAATTGGACCTTGAACCCATTTCATATGATGGGAGTTGCCGGAGTATTGGGTGCTGCTCTTCTATGTGCTATTCATGGTGCTACTGTGGAAAATACTTTATTTGAAGATGGTGATGGTGCAAATACGTTCCGTGCTTTTAACCCAACTCAAGCTGAAGAGACCTATTCCATGGTCACCGCTAACCGCTTCTGGTCTCAAATCTTTGGAGTTGCTTTTTCCAATAAACGTTGGTTACATTTCTTTATGTTATTTGTGCCAGTGACCGGTTTATGGATGAGTGCCATTGGAGTAGTTGGTCTAGCTCTAAACTTACGTGCCTATGACTTTGTTTCCCAGGAGATCCGTGCAGCAGAAGATCCTGAATTTGAGACTTTCTATACAAAAAATATCCTCTTAAACGAAGGTATTCGTGCTTGGATGGCGGCTCAGGATCAGCCTCATGAAAACCTTATATTCCCTGAGGAGGTTCTACCCCGTGGAAACGCTCTTTAATGGAACTCTAGCTTTAGCTGGTCGTGACCAAGAAACCACCGGTTTCGCTTGGTGGGCCGGTAATGCTCGACTTATCAATTTGTCTGGTAAATTACTTGGGGCCCACGTAGCCCATGCCGGATTAATTGTATTCTGGGCTGGAGCAATGAACTTATTTGAAGTGGCTCATTTCGTACCGGAAAAGCCTATGTATGAACAAGGATTGATTTTACTTCCCCATCTAGCTACTCTAGGATGGGGAGTAGGTCCTGGTGGGGAAGTCGTGGACACTTTTCCATATTTTGTATCTGGGGTACTTCACTTGATTTCCTCTGCAGTTCTAGGTTTCGGTGGTATTTACCATGCACTTATAGGACCCGAAACTCTCGAGGAATCCCTTCCATTTTTTGGTTATGTATGGAAAGATAGAAGCAAAATGACCACAATTTTAGGTATTCACCTAATCTTGCTAGGTGTTGGTGCTTTTCTTCTAGTGCTCAAGGCTTTGTATTTTGGAGGTGTATATGATACCTGGGCTCCTGGTGGTGGGGATGTAAGAAAAATTACGAACCTGACTCTTAGCCCAAGTGTTATATTTGGTTATTTACTCGAGTCCCCCTTTGGGGGAGAGGGATGGATTGTTAGTGTGGACAATCTAGAAGATATAATTGGGGGACATGTATGGTTAGGTTCTATTTGTATCTTCGGGGGTATCTGGCATATCTTAACCAAACCTTTTGCATGGGCCCGTCGTGCGTTTGTATGGTCTGGAGAAGCTTACTTGTCTTATAGCTTAGGGGCTCTCTCTGTCTTTGGTTTCATTGCTTGTTGTTTTGTTTGGTTCAACAATACAGCTTATCCCAGTGAATTCTATGGGCCTACCGGCCCAGAAGCCTCTCAAGCTCAAGCGTTCACTTTTCTAGTTAGAGACCAACGTCTTGGAGCTAATGTGGGGTCCGCCCAGGGACCTACCGGTTTAGGTAAATACCTTATGCGTTCTCCTACCGGAGAGATTATCTTCGGAGGAGAAACAATGCGCTTTTGGGATCTTCGTGCTCCCTGGTTGGAACCTCTAAGGGGTCCTAATGGTTTGGACCTGAGTAGGCTGAAAAAAGACATACAGCCTTGGCAAGAACGACGTTCGGCGGAATATATGACTCATGCTCCTTTGGGTTCTTTGAATTCCGTGGGTGGTGTAGCTACCGAGATTAATGCGGTAAATTATGTATCTCCCCGAAGTTGGTTGGCTACCTCTCATTTTGTTTTAGGATTTTTCTTTTTCGTGGGCCATTTGTGGCATGCGGGAAGGGCTCGTGCAGCTGCAGCAGGATTCGAGAAAGGAATTGATCGTGATTTCGAACCTGTCCTTTCCATGAACCCTCTTAACTAGAACAAGAGATTAAATTGATGAAAGAGAGAGATCGATTCAATTTCATTGCATCTCCCAATCGGTATAGGGGTATCATTAAATACTCCCCTTCCAACTTGACCTTGTAGCTCGGCTATATTCAGCCGAGCTATTCTCTTTTTGGTATGGGCCAGGCCGATAAGTTGAATTGTTCAACAAACAAAAGGAGAGAGAGGGATTCGAACCCTCGATAGTTTTTTGTAACCATACCGGTTTTCAAGACCGGAGCCATGAACCACTCGGCCATCTCTCCCGGGGATAATTTTTATTTTACTCCCCCAGGGAATATCTGCCTATATGGTTTATACCATGACCGTATATGCATAGATTGATGCATGTATATGACATATACCTATACCTATATATGACATAGGATTCTTTATCATGATCATCTGGAAAAAGAATTTCCCTCCTCCTTCACGCCCGAATAAGAATTCGATGGCCATGGTGCATTTGGGGAAAATTTCGCCGGATGGGGATCGGATGGTATAGTCCATTTCACCCGTCGGAAGCTTGTGGGGTCACAAACATGACTATTGCTTTCCAATTGGCCGTGTTTGCATTAATTGCTATTTCATTCCTCCTAGTGATTGGTGTACCTGTCGTACTTGCCTCTCCTGATGGTTGGTCAAGTAACAAAAATGTTATATTTTCGGGTGCATCATTATGGATTGGATTAGTCTTTTTGGTAGGTATCCTTAATTCTTTCATATCTTAAATTGGAAATGTTTCGGGTTATAATTTCCTCCCCACTCAGATGGCATTCTAGTTCTGAAGGGCATTTGGTATAAGTTCCAAGAAACAAAATAAAAGTGTTCGAGGGAGGGGTTCTTTCGCTATAATGTAACATTATTACATAAATGGTATCTAAACATATACAAATGAGATATCTATCTATATCTATAGATATGTTCATATCTATAGATAGATAGATATATCTATATAGAAACATATATGTTATATATATGTGTATATCGGAATGACTAAGAGCGGGTATGGTTGAGTGGTAAAATTTCTCCTTGCCAAGGAGAAGATGCGGGTTCGATTCCCGCTACCCGCCCATTCAAAGGAATGGAATAGGATAATTAATAACTCGTGTAGTGTTCATATATTTATCCTACTTCTCATTCCATTCTTAAATGAGAGGATAATATTTTCCAGACTGTAAATATTCTTTCTGTTCTGGCGGAGACGGGATTTGAACCCGTGACCTCAAGGTTATGAGCCTTGCGAGCTACCAAACTGCTCTACCCCGCACTATCCTTTGATAGGATAATCGAAAATTGACATACCAAACAAGCATTGGACATGCCATCCCCCTATAAGGATAGGGGGACTTTTCTTTCTATTCTCACTTTCTATTCTCATAAGAATATTCAAGAGAATATTTTCTCTTCCTACCAACTCGATTTTTTCATCCCGGGCAACAAACATGCGTGGGTCATCTCACGAAGTACATGTCCGGATAGACCGAAGTCCCGATAGTTGGCTCTGGATCTCCCAGTCAGAAAACAACGTCGATGAAGACGTGTAGGTGTACTATTACGTGGTGAGGATTGCAATTTTCTATGAATTTCCCATTTGTCATCTAATGATGAAACTTCGCTTATCTCTCTTTCCAAAGATTGACGAATCGAATGATATTTCTGTTCCAATACTTGTCTCTTTTTCTCTCTTTGAATGAGACTTTTTCTTGCCATAAAGGTTCAGTCGATACTATTACCAATGATGTAGGTCAGATTTGAGATGGAGAAATATTACGTTGATCTCTCCTTCTCTGTGGATATATTCTTGTCATTGATATGATCAAATCCCATTTTTTTGATAAAGGAGAATTAACCGAATTTGCCTGATGTAGAGGCGATTAAGAAAGCTGCATAAGTGAATATATAACCTACGGAAAAGTGAGCTAATCCAACTAATCGTGCTTGGACAATGGAAAGAGCTACTGGCTTATCCCTCCATCGAACTGAATTAGCCAAGGGTGTGCGTTCATGAGCCCATGCTAGGGTTTCGATCAGTTCCTGCCAATATCCACGCCAGGAGATCAGAAACATAAATCCAGTAGCCCAAACAAGATGCCCAAATAAGAACATCCACGCCCAGACAGATAAACTGTTCATACCAAAAGGATTGTATCCATTAATAAGTTGTGAAGAGTTCAACCAGAGATAATCTCTTAACCATCCCATTAAATAAGTGGAAGACTCATTAAATTGCGCTACATTACCCTGCCATAAAGTGATATGCTTCCAATGCCAATAGAAAGTAACCCATCCAATGGTATTCAACATCCAAAAAACTGCCAAATAAAAAGCATCCCAGGCCGAAATATCACAAGTGCCGCCTCGTCCCGGGCCATCGCAAGGGAAACTATAACCGAAATCTTTCTTATCTGGCATTAGCTTAGAACCACGCGCATCTAAAGCACCTTTTACTAAGATCAACGTAGTTGTATGCAACCCCAGAGCAATAGCATGATGAACCAAAAAGTCCCCAGGACCGATTGTTAAGAATAGTGAATTACTATTATCATTAATAGCATTCAACCAACCAGGTAACCATATGCTTTGACCAGCGTTGAATGCTGGACTATTTGTTGAAGATAAAAGTACATCAAACCCATACAAGGCCTTACCATGAGCAGATTGTATCCATTGAGCAAATATGGGCTCGATCAAGATTTGTTTTTCTGGAGTACCAAAAGCAAGCATAACATCGTTATGAACATAGAGTCCCAGGGTATGGAAACCTAGGAATAAACTAGCCCAACTCAGATGAGATATTATAGCCTCCTTATGCTCCAACATTCTTGCCAATACATTATCCCTATTCTGTTCCGGATTGTAATCCCTAATGAAGAATATAGCTCCATGAGCAAAGGCCCCTGTCATAATGAACCCGGCAATGTATTGATGATGAGTATATAACGCAGCTTGGGTAGTAAAGTCTTGTGCTATGAATGCATAAGCAGGTAAAGAATACATGTGTTGAGCTACCAAGGAAGTGATGACTCCCAAAGAGGCTAGAGCAAGACCTAATTGAAAGTGAAGAGAATTGTTGATTGTGTTATAAAGACCCTTATGTCCACGCCCCAATAGGCCTCCTGGAGGAATATGTGCTTCTAAAATATCCTTTATACTATGCCCGATCCCAAAGTTAGTTCTATACATATGACCAGCAATGAAAAAAACAAATGCAATAGCTAAATGATGATGAGCGATATCAGTCAGCCATAAACTTTGGGTTTGCGGATGGAATCCTCCGAGAAGAGTTAAAATAGCAGTTCCCGCTCCTTGAGAGGTACCGAATAAGTGACTACTGGAATCAGGATTTTGAGCATAAAGATTCCACTGACCTGTAAAAAGCGGTCCTAGACCCCGGGGATACGGTAATACATCTAAGAAATTATCCCATCTGACGTGCTCCCCCCTTGATTCAGGAATAGCGACATGAACCAAATGCCCTGTCCAAGCCAAAGAACTTACTCCAAAGAGTCCTGACAAATGATGATCGAGACGAGATTCAGCATTTTTGAACCATGAAACACTTGGCTTCCATTTAGGTTGTAAATGAAACCTACCCGCTATTAGAGAGATGGCAGAAAGAAATAGCAAGAAAAGAGCTCCAGTATAAAGATCTTCATTAGTGCGCAAGCCAATTGTATACCACCACTGATAAACACCAGAATGAGCAATATTAACCGGGCCGGGAGCACCTCCTCGGGTGAAGGCTTCTACAGCCGGTTGACCAAAATGAAGATCCCAAATTGCATGAGCAATAGGTCTTACATGTAAGGGGTCGCGTACCCATGCTTCGAAATTGCCTTGCCAAGCCACGTGGAATAAATTACCAGAGGTCCACAGAAAGATTATTGCTAACTGACCAAAGTGAGAAGCAAAAATCTTCTGATAAAGGCGTTCTTCAGTAATATCATCATGACTCTCGAAGTCATGTGCGGTAGCAATACCAAACCAAATACGACGAGTAGTTGGGTCCTGGGCTAAGCCTTGGCTGAATTTCGGAAATCTTGATGCCATAATGCTTTTCAAATCCTCCTAGCCATTATCCTACTGCAAGAATTCTTGCTAGGAAGAACGCCCATGTTGTGGCGATTCCACCCAGAAGGTAATGAGCCACTCCTACAGCACGTCCTTGCACAATGCTCAAGGCTCTGGGCTGGATAACAGGAGCAACTTCTAATTTGTTATGAGCCCAAACGATAGATTCGATGAGTTCTTGCCAATACCCACGGCCACTAAATAGGAACATTAAACTAAAGGCCCAAACAAAATGAGCACCTAAAAAGAGAAGACCATAGGCAGATAATGAAGAACCATAAGATTGGATCACTTGAGAGGCTTGTGCCCATAGAAAGTCACGAAGCCACCCGTTAATGGTAATGGAACTCTGTGCAAAGTTTCCTCCCGTGATATGAGTTACCATTCCCTGATCACTTATACTACCCCAAACATCGGACTGCATTTTCCAACTGAAGTGGAATATCACTACCGAAATCGCATTGTACATCCAGAATAAACCTAGGAAAACATGATCCCAGGCGGATACCTGACATGTCCCTCCTCTTCCAGGTCCATCGCAAGGAAAACGAAAACCAAGATTCGCTTTATCAGGTATTAAACGAGAGCTACGGGCAAATAAAACGCCTTTAAGTAAAATTAATACAGTCACATGGATAGTAAATGCATGAATGTGGTGTACCAAAAAATCCGCGGTTCCTAATGGAATTGGTAACAAAGCCACTTTGCCGCCTACTGCTACTAGATCACCACCTCCCCAAGTTAAGCTGGTGCTCGCTGTTGCATCAGGAGCTGTTGAACCCGGTGCTAAAGCATGAGTGTTTTGTACCCATTGAGCAAAGATAGGTTGTAATTGTATAGCAGTATCCGAAAACATATCTTGAGGACGCCCTAAAGCGCTCATAGTATCATTATGAATATACAGACCAAAACTATGGAAACCTAGGAATATGCATGCCCAGTTGAGGTGTGATACAATCGCATCACGATGTCTAAGAACACGATCTAATAGATTGTTGTATTGAGTAGTTGGATCATAGTCTCTTACCATAAAAATGGCTGCATGTGCAGCGGCGCCAACTATGAGAAATCCGCCGATCCACATGTGATGTGTGAACAGAGAGAGTTGGGTGCCATAGTCAATAGCTAAGTATGGATAGGGAGGCATAGAATACATATGGTGAGCTACGACAATAGTCAGAGAGCCCAACATAGCTAGGTTAAGAGCTAATTGAGCATGCCATGAGGTGGTCAAGATCTCGTAAAGACCTTTATGACCCTCACCCGTAAATGGACCTTTATGAGTCTCCAAAATTTCTTTAAGGCTATGGCCAATGCCCCAATTGGTCCTATACATATGACCGGCTATCAGGAAAAGAATTGCAATAGCCAAATGATGATGTGCAGTATCGGTCAGCCACAGACCCCCCGTGACTGGATTTAGTCCTCCACGAAAAGTTAGAAATTCTGAATATTCCGACCAATTTAGGGTAAAAAGTGGGGTTAATCCCTCAGCAAAACTAGGATAAAGTTGAGCTAAAAGATCGCGATTCGAAATAAATTCATGGGGAAGAGGTATCTCTTTAGGATCCACTCCAGCATCTAGGAGTTGGTTAATAGGTAAAGAGACGTGTACTTGGTGTCCTGCCCAAGATAGAGACCCAAGTCCTAGTAACCCCGCTAAATGGTGGTTCAACATGGATTCTACATCTTGGAACCAAGCCAATTTTGGAGCAGCTTTGTGATAATGGAACCAACCAGCAAAAAGCATTAACGCTGCAAAGATCAATGCACCAATTGCAGTGCAGTAAAGTTGTAATTCACTAGTTATTCCAGATGCTCGCCAAATTTGAAACAAACCAGAGGTTATTTGTATCCCTCGAGAACCTCCACCTACATCCCCATTCAGTATTTCTTGACCTACTATTGGCCAAACTACCTGAGCACTGGGTTTTATGTGAGTAGGATCACTCAGCCATGCTTCATAATTGGAGAAACGAGCGCCATGAAAGTACATCCCACTTAGCCAAATCAAGATGATGGCTAGTTGACCGAAATGAGCACTAAAGACTTTGCGGGAGATCTCTTCCAAATCATTGGTATGGCTACCAAAATCGTGAGCATCAGCATGTAGATTCCAGATCCAAGTAGTAGTATTAGGGCCTTTAGCTAGTGTCCTTGAAAAATGCCCAGGTTTGGCCCATTTTTCAAAAGAGGTTTTTATAGGATCCCTTTCCACCACAATCTTTACTTCTGGTTCCGGTGAACGAATAATCATTGAGTTCTCCTCTTTCCGGACGAGACATAAGAAGAAACCCGCCAACAGTAATTAGTGAACTTCTGATAGATATATGTTTTCAACCCGTTCTTCTCTTTCTTTTCCAGTTCATGACCGGAGCGACTATGATACGGAGTCAATCTGGGGCAGGTGTTCAAATTTATTATGACATATCCCTGAGGTGCTCAATGGACCATTGCAATTCAGGAAAAATATTTCCTCGTGTGATGTAAAAAGTATTTCTCGGTGCAATGATCATTATCATATGGATATCTATATCTAGATATATCTATATCTAGATATAGATATCCACACAGATACCCACATATGTCATATCATATATCACATGTCATTATGGATCACAATGACTTTAAATTCTTCATGGATCATTGAAGAGACATCTCTGAATTTCACCTTATTCAATAGATCTATTTCATTAACGATCCATAAAAGGTATTATTTGCGATATTGTCGATCTATTCCCATGAATAGATGCCGAAATAGGATCAAATTAAAAAGAGTATTACGAAATCATTCCATTGATCTCCCCCGGAGAATCAATATTTGGTAATTTAAAAAAATGATTAGGAATAGAGATTCTCATTCGCCAAGGCGTCCTGTAATCTTTAACCAATTTTGTGCTTCAATGTAATTGCCTGGAGCAAGCGCTATGGCTTGTTTCCAATACTCAGCAGCTCGATCGGACCAAGCCTCCGCAGTTTCAGGATCTCCCTGTCGAATGGCCTGTTCTCCCCGGTCGAGATAGGTCAACTTGGAAAAGTTTCCTTCCCTTAGAACCGTACTTGAGAGTTTCCTACCTCATACGGCTCAATCAACTATTATTTGTATTTGGTCCTCCACTCAAAATTCAAAATATATCATTGAAGAGAATTCATTGCAAATAGGTTCCATTTGATTAGGTCAATTGAAGGACCAAAAAGGGTCAATGACATGAGTTTTAACTTCACTTTTGATCGGATTTTATCTTTTCTCCCACCCTCAGAAAGAGAAAGTAGAGAAACAAAGATCTCTACTTCAAATCATCCAAATAGAGGTCTTTTTGAGAGGTAACTATCTCAATTTTGCATAGAAATTTTGAGAAGTACTTCCCATCTGGAATTGATGGGAAAGTGCCTTCTTCTATCTTTAGGATCTGATCCTACACCGCTGCTCGATAGCTTAGTAGATCAACTCTATTGCATAAGTTGATCCCTGACTTTTGTGAGTGAGCAGATCTCATTGTATCAGCCCGAATTTTCAATAATTGATCTTTACGGTGCTTCCCCCATCAATCGAATTCATTCTTTTATCCATGGAGTATATAGGCTCTGCTTATCCATTCATATTTGGGCTCCTATGAAGGATGGTCTTTTTATTACAGCTGATAAGAAACCGTTATTTCGGACGGCGCATATGTAGAAAGCCTTTTTCTTTGTCCTTCCCCATAGCAGTTCCTAACTGATCTATTCCATAGCACAGATAGCCGCACGTAATGACAGATCACGGCCATATTATTAAAAGCTTGTGGTAGGGATGGGTTTCGTTTCAATGCCTGGAAATAATATTCCAAAGCCTCGGTATGCTCTCCGTTACTCATGTGGATAAGACCTATATTATACAGTATATAACTTCGATCATAAGGGTCAATTTCCGGTCGCATAGCTTCATAATAATTTTGTAAAGCTTCCGCATATTCTCCTTCGGATTGAGCTGACATCCGTTACGGTCGTTCATTCAATTGAAATGATCTCCGTTCCAAAACCGTACGTGAGATTCTCACCTCATACGGCTCCTCCTTTATAGTACATAATAAGGGGAATAACCCGTAGAATTGAAAAAAGATTATTACCCAACATTTTGAACTAACAGGGGCTAGTGTCTTTCCAATGAGTCTCTAGCCATCCTTATCGCAGAGATTCTTTCCTGAGCACTGAGGATCTTAGTGCTAAAAATGGAAACTCTAACAATTCATTTGTCCTTAACGCCCTGTATTTTCTAGGAATTAGCCACTTCAACGATCTACGATGGTTATATCATATGGATACCCGAGGTACAAACGAGATGGATGTTTGTTGTCCCAACCATTCTTATTAGCCCCCATAAAAGGGATAATGCGTATGAACTATAACGAAGCTTTTGTGTTGTTGATTTCCACATGTAGTGCTTTTCCCCTATGCATGCCTATTAGATAGACTCGACCATACAAAGCCTATTCCATAGGTGTAACCTTTCGCTCGATACTGGGATCTCTAGGAGATCAGGGCATCCAAGGTTGCATCAACCGGGGATACACGACAGAAGGAATTGTTTCATCTCCAAAACTCACCTTCACTAAGCGTAAGTTTTCTTTGACTCAATATTATTTTATTTCCGAATCCCGTCTCCCCCCCCCCCGAGAGGGAAAGAACGGAAAAAAGATCGAATCACACCATCTCTGTAATAGGTAAATGCCTCTTTTTCCCCTGGAGCTGTGGGGATTATTCGCAATAGGATATCCGCTACAATTGTGAAGGTCTTATCAGTAAAATTGTCATTTCTCTGAGATCTAGGCATAGTCAGTTATAGATTTGATAATTCTTCTCATTCCCTTTTTCCGGAAATGATCCCATGAACAAAAGGATTTTCCGGTGCACAATACCATAGAAATCGATTTTCTTACGATCGGAAATATGTGAACATTCCAATTGATTCTTCTATCTAATAATAGATAGACTAATAATAGATAGATGGGGAATGCTCGGAACAATTTGATGTTCATTAGTAATATCGACCAATAAGCAATAGAAAAAGATTCCTATTCAAGGAACTGTTTCTACATATTCCGTGAACTCGATAAGTTATCATTTTCATTTGGTCGTGATCCGAACGAAAGAAATAATAAAGAAGTGAAATGATCATTGCATAATGAGAATCAAATGACCATCAATTATATGTGCATATATTTATAATATGATCATCATGAGACAATTTATACAATAAATTGTTGTCGAAGAATTCTTCCTAATTATTCCATAATTGATACCAGACAATCATTTTGTAATTGATATATGATCATGATATGGAATGGATTAGTAATCCATTCCAATTTATCAATTGGATCGGGAATATCAATTCAAATAGGATGAGATCATCGGATCAACAAGGATGAAGATTTCCTAAAAGAAGAGGAAGTGCTGGAAAATTTTTGTCCCTTCTGGGGATTGAATAAGTATTTTTACCTTCGCAAAAGGATTCAGAACTGATCGTATCCGAAGAATAAGAATTACTAAGGGACTTGCTATCCATCAATTCCGTGGATTAGAATCGGAAGATCTCGTAGGAAAGATGGCCGAGCGGTTCAAGGCGTAGCACTGGAACTGCTATGTAGACTTTTGTTTACCGAGGGTTCGAATCCCTCTCTTTCCGCACCTTAACTTTCTTATTATTCCCCATCGTTCTGTTCTCCCAATAGATCGAATCCCAAGGGGATGATCTTATCATTCTGAGATCAATCCCCTCCTATTTCGTGATATAGGGAAATAGAATAAACGTCGATTCGTGATATGAGAAAGTAAAAGAACATTGGGAAAAAGCGGACGATAAATGAAAGTATCATTAATGATCATATCGTATAATAGCGTACGGGGGGATGAACAAAGATAAGTCGAATCCCAAGAATCGAACAATTCTATCTACTCGTCTCCTTAAAGAAAAAAGAGAGAAACATAATTGTCTAGATGTACAAGAACCTCTCTTTTTCATTCTCAATTCAAGCTTGACGGGAATAATATTCTACAACCAGCAATTCATTGATCTTTAAACTGATCCATTTACTATCTATTATTTGATTGACTAATCCTTTATATTGTGACGAATGAAGAGTCAAATGATTCGGCATTTGATCCTTCTGGGATAAATCGAGATTTTTCCCGATCATAGCTCTCGATCTCCGTTGATCTCTTATAGTAATAACATCTCGGGGTTTGCAACGATAACTTGGTATATCTACCACACGATCATTGACCAGGATATGTCTATGATTAACCAATTGTCTGGCTCCAGGAATGGTAAGAGCCATACCCAATCGAAAAATAATATTATCCAAACGCATTTCAAGTAATTGCAATAGGATCTGGCCCGTTGATCCTTTGGCTCTTCCAGCAATACGAACATATTTAAGTAATTGTCGCTCTGTCAGTCCATAATGGAAACGCAATTTTTGTTTTTCTTCCGGACGGATACGATATTGAGATATTTTTCTAGAAGAAGATTGATTGGTAGGATCATTCCTGGATTTCGGTCTTTTATTAGTCAGCCCTGGTAAAGTTCTTAGACGACGTATTATTTTTAAACGAGGTCCTCGATAACGGGACATAAGAACTCCTTCTTTTACGAAATGAACAAATAGTACTGGAAAGAAGAATAGTATGAATCGTATAAACATCAAAATGGAGAACAAAGATCTCTTGAAAAATTGGTTTGGAGAGATCTAAATAGATCTGCTCCATTCAATAACCCATTCCGTTTCTAGTTGAAAGTGATCATGGCATAGCGGACCCGTGAACCAACGATCGGAAGAAAGAGGAATCTTCCTCATATTCCTTGATCCTAACAAAACATTATAGATCATGAGGAGGAATGAAGGGAATAACAAAGAGCCGGCTATCGGAATCGAACCGATGACCATCGCATTACAAGTGCGATGCTCTAACCTCTGAGCTAAGCGGGCTTGTATGAATAAGCCATAACTGCATATCATTAGTATGATATTCATCAATATATTCGGAATCTTAGCAATTATAGCTAATTGAGCTCAATGACGCAATCCAGATTCCAATGAAACATTGCTTGGATGTGGATTCGTTCGAGAGAAAGGAAGGGAAGAAAGGATCAATTGATATTGATCGTTTCACTATTCCAAATCAAACAGAAAGGGAAAAAACATTGCGCGGGAAATGCAGAAATGATAGAATCATTTTCAGTCATACTAGATGATAGTGGAGATGGTAAGAGAGAAAGAAATAAGAGAAGACATCTCTCCCAGTACCGAATGGATATCCAATGAATAACTCTGATGAAAATGGAATAATAGGATGAGATTACAGCGGGATCTCGTTTTTCAAAAGGGGATATGGCGGAATTGGTAGACGCTACGGACTTGATCGAGTTGAGCCTTGGTATGGAAACCTACCAAGTGATAGCTTCCAAATCCAGGGAACCCTAGGACATTTAGAATGGGCAATCCTGAACCAAATCCAGTTTACAGAGACAATAGTTTCCTTGACTAGGAAGAGAAAGGATAGGTGCAGAGACTCGATGGAAGCTATTCTAACGAATGAATATTCTTTTCCCCAGTGCTGCATCTATGGAATAATCTTTACATTTACACTCCAAAAGTGGGAATGGTCCATACTATCAAGCAAAGTTCATGATCGGGACTTGAATCATTTTATGCATTTCACTATTAGTGAGACGCTTGGGTCAATTTTAAGTTAAAGGAATAATTCGACATTAAGTAATCCAATGATTAACTTCACCTCCCTAAAGAGGAAGTCGGATCGATTCCTGGAGTGAATTTTTCGACGAGGATAAAGATAGAGTCCAGTTCTACATGTCAATGCCAACAACAATGCAAATTGCAGTAAGAGGAAAATCCGTCGGCTTTATAGACCGTGAGAGTTCAAATCTCTCTATCCCCAAGTCGAGTTCGTTCCCGAATGACTGATTTCTCTTTTTTTTTTTATACAATTTCGAATTTGTAATTCTCACTTTCGAATTGATTCTTTTCATTCACCCCCCCCCCCCCATGAAGAAATAGAAGTAGGAATCTCTCATTATCTATAGATAGATATCTAGATCTCTATCTATATATAGAGATCTAGATATCTGAAATATCCAATCTGGATAGAGAATTGAAAATTCTTCGATCGTTAGCAGTCCTTCTCATGAATGGTTACTTCCCGTAAATTTTGTTCGAAAATAATTTTTTAACTAGGAAAAAAATCCCCATTTTTTATGGTCCCTTCAGTTGACACAAGTTCAGGTCCTATGTTAGAATGATGCACAGGGAAGAGCCGGGATAGCTCAGTTGGTAGAGCAGAGGACTGAAAATCCTCGTGCCACCAGTTCAAATCTGGTTCCTGGCATGCGAACTCATAGATCGAGAAATATCTATCTAGATAGATGGATATCTATTGGCATACATACTCATCCATATCCATATACCTAGATCATAATACACAGTTATCCATATTCATATTTATGTATCTATATGTACGTACATATTTATGTATCTATATGTACGTACATATAGATCCCGATCATAATAGATGAATCAGCATGTTCCGTTCTCTTTCTCCCTTTTTGTTCATATTGTCCTTCCCCGTTCCAATTGGATCTCGATACCCCGTGCGTATATAAAAGTTGGTTCGAAAACTCGGAAATACGGAATTGACAGTGTAAATAGATAGGATCTATTCTCAACTGGAATTGGTACAAGTGAAATCCGATCTTTCTCTTCCTTTTTGTATATTATAGAATGTGTACGTGGTACATGGTTTGTGATGCGTAAACGAATTTGATTCCTTAATTTATCCCGAATAGGTTTCTTCCAGATCCAAGAATGTAGGATGATGTAAATGGATAAGGGATTCCATTACGACACTAGCAGAAGTCTATTTATCTCACTCCATCGAAAATATGATATATTGTTCAAATTGAATATTTCAAATTGTAAGAGCGAAGATTGTTTACTTTTATTCCATTCAATGAGCATCCTGTATCTCGTAGAAATTAGGTGTAATATAATCTTTGCGTAGAGGCCAACCAATCCAACTCTCAGGCATCAATATACGTTTCAGGCGTGGATGACTTTCATGAAGGATTCCCAACATATCATAAGATTCTCGTTCCTGAAAATCAGCACTTTTCCAGATCCAGAAAATAGACGGAATTCTGGGATTTTTCCTTGGGACAAAAACTTTTATACATATCTCTTCAGGTTGATCCGCATCATCCTGTATATTTGTAAGGTGATATACACTAGCCAATGATCCCCCCGGCGCTACATCATAGGCACACTGAGAACGGAGATAATTGAAACCATAAACATATAAAGCGACAGCTACAGAGGCCCGATCCTCAGATTTTATCTGTAAAGTTTCTATGCCCTGGTAATCAGAACCCAGAGGTCTGTGAGCTAACTTATGCTTGGCTAGCCAAGCGGATAATCGACCCTGTACTTCATTAGTCTTTCTTGTAGGAGTATCCGTATAAGTATTTAACATTTCCAATGGAATTTTTGAAAATTGATTTCCTGTTCGTTACTCTTTACAAAATATTCTTCATTCCTCGATTCCTGGAAAGATACTGAATTCTCGTATTTTACAAAATCGGAGGGTATCTCTGAAGTAGATTCAAAGGTTTTGGAAAGTATCTCTGAAGTAGATTCAGATTGAGGTTCGGGAGATTTATGGAGTAACTTCTGATCATAGTTTCCAGTATAAAGACTGGATCCAACACGAAACTTATGATTTTGAGTGAAATATCTCTTTCCTTGTTGGAGCTTGGTCCTATCTTCATATATTTCTCGAGCTACCTTTTTACGAAGTTTTATTATAGCATCTATAATAGCCTCTGGTTTTGGGGGGCAACCCGGCAAATAAACATCTACGGGAATTAATTTATCCACTCCACGAACGGTACTATAAGAATCTGTACTGAACATTCCTCCTGTAATAGTACATGCTCCCATAGCAATTACATATTTTGGTCCGGGCATTTGTTCATATAATCTCACTAAAGAAGGAGCCATTTTCATGGTCACAGTGCCAGCTGTTATGATGAGGTCGGCTTGTCTAGGACTAGATCTTGGTACCAGACCGTAACGATCAAAGTCGAATCGTGAACCTATTAATGAAGCGAATTCAATAAAACAACAACTAGTACCATAAAGAAGCGGCCATAAACTGGAGAGTCTGGCCCAATTCGACAGATCATTTAGGGTAGTTGAAATAACTGAATTTGGAGTTGTTTGACCAAGTAAAGGGGATTCTGTAGAACCCATCACTGGTTTTATGCCATTTTCTACTTTCCCTCCACCACCCAAATACTCGGAAGCTAAGACCATTCCAATGCTCCTCTTCGCCATGCATGAACTGAACCAACAATTAGGATAAGCACGAAAATCGAAGCTTCTATAAAGGTAGATATACCCAATATATCGAAACTCATAGCCCATGGATAAAGAAAAACTGTTTCAACATCAAAAACAACAAAAACCAAAGCGAACATATAATAACGAATCCTAAATTGTATCCAAGCATCTCCCATTGCTTCTATACCGGATTCGTAACTAGTGAGCTTCTCTGGGCCTTCGCTAATGGGGGCTAAAGCTCTGGAAATTAGGAATGCCAGAATAGGCATGAGGCTAGATATTAGTAAAAAGATCCAAAAAGTCTCATATTCAAAAAGTAGAAACATGAATATACTCCTGTGAAATAGATCAAATTATTCCATTTTCCCGTAAATGGATTCATCACTCCTCTCCCAAAAATAGAACAATTGATTTTCATCGATCTACATATTACTATTTTGTCCAAGGCTTATTCCAAAATTCATTCAATGAAATATTACTCGTATATGTGATATGTAGAAGTATTACGTATTTATCTGGGAGAAATCGACTTATTTCACCCCCGGTTATTTCAGAAGTGAAAAGTCTGGTTAATCCTTCCTCCCCCGTATCAGTCATTTATATACTTTCATTTACCGTCAAACAATAAAAATTGATTCTTCTTAGAAATCGATCTTGCAATAACACAGTTTTGCACATTGGTTCGGCGAATTACACGTGATTCGAGTTGTAACGAGAGACATGGCCTGATGTAATGCAAGGAAATGTCCAGGAATTTCTATAAGAGCTTAGGATTTCTTGTATGTTCTATTCCGATATTTGAATCTTGTCCATCAAAATATGGATCTTTCTCATTGGAGGGTCGTTCTTTTCACTGATGCGTCGTTCGACTCCATCTGCTTGTTTCATATCCGAATTTCTTTATACCCATATTCAGTTTATCTATATATTCCATTGAACCCCCAGAAACCTATCCATCTCTTATAACAAGAAAAAGGCTTATGTATTCAATTTGTAGAATTATGCCTTTTAGGCATGGTCCATCTCACACGATTGCCCTTAGGGACAATTGAGTTCTTTGTCAGATACTTATGTAGGTAATGGGACAAGTGTAGAAATTTTCGGGTTTCCGGATTCATCAACGGAAGGAAATAGTGAACATTTCACAATATTGGGAGAATATGAGAAGGGGGAAATCTCAGTTGTCAGAGATTTGGAATGAATCTTCAAACAATTGTAACGTGCGTTAATGCTTTGGTTCGTTATACAAATGATTCCAGGAGTAGGATTCAATTGGATCGTCCATTCGTAGTATCCAGATCCATTTGTAGTACTGAAGAAAGAGAAAAAGGATCAAGTGACCATGGAAATGAATGGGTCAATCTCGCGGAGAATGAAGCTTATTAATAGATGAATCCGACCAGTACTATGTATTTAACATATGGACAGATATAGAATTGATTCCGTTCGATAATATGCCGGATAAACTATTTCCCCCGGAGCTTCATTCAGTAATATCTTTATCGATCCCGTAACAGGGATTGATCCGTCTATTAAAGATAAAAAGTACTAAGGGGTTATTTCCTCTGTGATATGACTTTTGATTCAGGATCAAGACAGTCGTTCCATTCCGGGAATATGAATTGGAATTCATAAAGGTCCAAGTCTATTTGTGCCTTGTTGACCCGGCCGGGCATTGAACGACAAATACTACTTTAGGATTGATGGACAATATTAAGCGATCCTATAACTTCTGTTGATGTAACCGCGTTGATCGAACTGAACAAGTTTCTGGTCGCACCCCTCCCTAGGTCAACAGGATAAAGATTCCAGGGCATCCCGTAATAGGAATCTTGAATAGAGCAAGAAACAATTCCTGTTCCAATCACGACGGTAAAACTAGCTGAACTGGGAGTGATCTACGGAGGATACTTCGAAGAATACGTTACCGACCAATCCAATGGACCAATCAGGGGAGAGAGGCGGACGTTTATACATTTCAGAACGATTTACATAATGTTTAGAAGGTAACTGATCCAGGTTATTCCATCGTAAAGTAGGGGAGGAATCCGGAGATCTCAGATTTTCCTTGGATAAGCCTACCCAAATAGGATCCTGATCTTACCAAGGAAGGTCCACATCAATTCGAATTATGGAATGATGATGAGCAATCGGAGCGGATCGATCGGAATAACAGAATGAATCCATTCCAATAATGGAGGAAATACCTAATCACTCGGCGGATGAATTATGCCAAGTTTACGATCTGTCGGAGAGGGTGGGGGGGGGGGGGACCTATCGGAATAAAAATTCCAACCGAACGACTCTATCTGCTCATTTTCTGTTGAGACCTACAAAAGAGTCTTATTCTCGGAGACGATGCCCATCAATTATTCTCCGCGTTATACACGTTCTCAGACACGCTGCTGAGATGATATGATCGTACGTTTACTCTCGATCGAGATAACAGCCGAGTTTCCATGGGTAATTCATAGAAGTTCTCGTGATCCATCGTACGTATTGTATATTTACAATACAAATAATTAATCCTTTTCGAATCTCACATTACTCGACGTTGATTTCCGTACATGCTATACGAGTATTCTGGCTACTCCAGGGGATGGCTGGCATCGAGCCTCTTTCTTTGGCAATAGATTCCATTCCAACTCTTAGGCATATGTTTAGATCAATAAGGATAGATCCGACGCATTCAGGAAAACACCCGAGACCACATATAGGTCTAAATAGAGTACACGTCTCTGATCCAGATCAAATGGGAAATTTTGATCGGATCGAATAGACCCCGGATCAATCTTATCAGGGTTATCATATGATGAAACGTTGTCCCATTCTGGATCGTTTCATTTCGATGAGAGATCTATTTTAAGAAAATCGTTAGATTCTCTCCATTCATCCACCCAATAACCTAAGTCTTATTGGGGTGCTCTAGATAGAATGAATTCTAATATGAATTGGTCGAAGTCCCTTTCATGGAAGTCGAATTCTTGAGTATGAACTTCAGATCAAATTGTACCTAATAGTGGGACTAATACAAACTCTTTGAATGAATAATTGGATACTCCAGAAAAGCATGGGGCTTTCCAATCCAATATTTGTATCTAATAAGTATGCTCATAATTTTCATGATTACAGGATGAACTTTTCACGTTTTTGTCAGCAGTTTTTGGATCTGGATATGCTTTTATATCTCAGAACCATTCAGAACTTACTGATATCTCGATAGGATCAAAGTGATAGAGAATATCGTGATCCACAAATTGTCCTCTTTTCCTACGGCTCCGGGCTATCAGTTTCATAAAGGCTGTTGATAAATACGTATTTATTTGGATCTCGGGACATTTCGATGAACATTGTGCAAATCGGGGTATATATAGAATACTTCATTCTATAATTCATTTGATCTATGAGTACCTCTTATATGAATTACGGCCTTGCCCTTCGTAAATTATGTCACGATTAGTTTCATTTCTGCGATACGAACTATTTAGATCGGGCAGATACCTTTCTAGATCTCCCTTGAGTCATTCATTACACCAGGAGTCCCCTGCATCTGTTAGACCAATGAGGTTTTGATGATCGATGCTAATTACTATTCGACCGAAGTTCTCAAATAGATTCAGACCTTACAGATGTACTGGGACAAATCATTGTGACCTTGCTTGGGGTTATCGGAGGTGTATTAATAACCCCTCAATAATGGGTGATAAGAGCATATCAACATGTCAGTCATGTGTTACTGATTTTTATAGATCAATAAACAAGGGATCATCATAAGTTAGATGATCTGCCCCGTTCCCACGTTCCTATCGATCTATTCATGGGCATATAAGAATAGTTGACAGTCTCCAAGAGACTCTTTAGGACTGAGTCATAGGTAATAAGGGATATAAGGATAAAGAAGTAATATAGTAATACCAAAACTCAGTGGAATGTATAGGGCTATACGGGCTCGAACCGTAGACCTTCTCGGTAAAACAGATCAAAGTTATTATTATCGAAATGATTTGAACTGTTCCAAAAACCCAACATGCATTTTTCTTGCATTGGGCTCTTTCATGAACTGATGGATCGATCAGTTAGTCTGCCATTCTTTCCTTTCCAGAAAGATAATAAGATGGCTCCGTGTGCTCCAAGTTATTCTTTTTTTTTTTTTTCGGAAGCAATCCCAAAGTGATTCAAAAGGTTCGTTCCCTCGACGTAGGTCTGCCTCGTTCAGGCACAGATTGAACCCAAATAGAGTCTCTATCGCTCTGAAAGTTAAATATGAGACTCCATACACCTCAAAGTTCATAGAGCGAAAAGAAGATATTTTGAGGTCCCCGTATTGTACTCATTATGCCTAGCATTGAATGAACCTGAGATTTACCATATCAACTAGATCCGGAATTGGAATCAGATCGAACCTCATCCTTGTCATGCTATTGTTCTCCCAGATCGATCGATGGAGTAAGACATCAGTATTTCACATAAGATCTATTTCATGGATCAGATGAATCGATGAACTCTCTTGAAAAGCATTGGCGCACGTGTAAACGAGGTGCTCTACCTTGCTGAGCTATAGCCCTTGCTATTCTTAATGATACACTATCATAACCAAATGGATCCCCCTTTGTCAAGGTGGATATTTCATGATCTAATACGTCCCAATCAGTTCAATCCTGCCAGGGACATATTGTTCATAAGTTCAATTCCATTTAGAATGTTCATAGATCCAACTCTATTTATGATGATAAATGACCTACTTAACTCAGTGGTTAGAGTATCGCTTTCATACGGCGGGAGTCATTGGTTCAAATCCAATAGTAGGTAAAACTTATTAGATGTCATTTACTTTGGTATCTAATAAGTTTTACCTACTATTGGATTTGATTGGAATAAAGAATCCATTTTCAATAATTATCCGAAATCCTTACGTTAATTAGAGACGGAGGGCAAAATAGCACTGATAGCCTCTAATCGTGTCCTGGCTCTTCTGAGAGCTACATTAGCTTCAATCACTTGTCTCTTGCCTTCAGCTCGAGCTAGGTCAGCTTCAGCTATTCGAAAAGTTTCCCGAGCCTCTCGAGGATCGATGTCAATACCTTTCTCTGCATCATTTACCAATATGGTGATTTTATTATTGTCTATCCTGGCGAAACCGCCCATCAAAGCCATAGTAGACCATTGCCCATCGAGACGTATTTTTGTGATCCCTATATCTAAAGCTGCAACAATGGGAGCATGATTTGGTAATACGCCAATTTGACCGCTATTGGTAGATAAGATGATTTCTTCAACTTCTGAATCCCAAACAACTCGATTAGGAGTCAGTACACGAAGATTTAGGGTCATTTTTTAAATTAATTCTCCACTTTTAAGTTCATAGCCTTCGCGGTAGCTTCATCAATGTTACCCACCAAATAAAAGGCCTGTTCGGGAAGACCATCTAATTCTCCGGAAAGGATCATTTTAAAACCTCTAATTGTTTCTACGAGACCGACATATTTACCCGGGGAACCAGTGAATACCTCTGCTACAAAAAAGGGTTGTGATAAGAAACGTTCAATCTTTCGTGCTCTTGCTACGGTTAAACGATCTTCTTCTGATAATTCGTCCAGTCCAAGAATAGCTATAATGTCTTGAAGTTCTTTATAACGCTGTAAAGTTTGCTTGACTCCTTGTGCAGTTTCATAATGTTCTTCGCCCACGATCCAAGGTTGGAGCATGGTCGATGTTGAATCTAAAGGATCTACTGCTGGATAGATGCCTTTGGCAGCTAATCCTCTCGATAATACGGTAGTAGCATCTAAATGTGCAAATGTTGTAGCAGGAGCGGGGTCGGTCAAATCGTCTGCAGGTACATAAACTGCTTGAATGGAGGTTATAGATCCCTCTTTGGTAGAAGTAATTCTTTCCTGCAAAGAACCCATTTCTGTACTAAGAGTTGGCTGATAACCCACAGCGGAAGGCATTCTGCCTAATAATGCAGATACTTCTGATCCCGCTTGGACAAAACGGAAGATATTGTCGATAAATAAAAGTACGTCTTGCTCATTGACATCTCGGAAATATTCAGCCATGGTTAGGGCGGTTAACCCAACTCTCATACGAGCTCCTGGTGGTTCATTCATCTGGCCATAGACCAGAGCTACTTTCGATCCCGAGATATCTTGTTCATTAATTACTCCCGATTCTTTCATTTCAACGTAAAGATCATTTCCCTCACGGGTGCGTTCTCCTACTCCGCCAAATACAGATACACCCCCATGAGCCTTAGCAATATTGTTGATTAATTCCATGATGAGCACTGTTTTACCTACCCCAGCTCCCCCGAATAGTCCTATTTTTCCTCCACGGCGGTAAGGAGCTAAAAGATCCACCACTTTAATGCCTGTTTCGAAGATTGATAACTTTGTATCCAACTGTATAAAGGCAGGAGCGGGTCTATGAATAGGAGATGTTGTGCGAGCATCTACAGGACCTAAATTATCGACAGGTTCTCCAATAACATTGAAAATTCGTCCGAGAGTAGCTCCACCAACCGGAACACTCAGGGGAGCTCCTGTGTCAATTACTTTCATTCCTCTCTTCAGACCATCTGTAGCACTCATAGCTACAGCTCTCACTTTATTATTTCCCAATAATTGTTGTACCTCGCAAGTAACATTAATTTCTTGACCAGCCGTATCTTTGCCCTTAATTATCAAAGAATTTAAAATATTAGGCATATTGCCTGGAGAAAAAACTACATCCAGTACTGGGCCAATGATTTGAACAATATGTCCCACATTCTTTTCCACAAGTGTGGGAACCCCAAGAGCAAGAGGATTGGTTCTCATAATAATAAAAAGGGAGATTTGTTCGAATTGCTCGCTAATACTATTAAAAATGTTTAGTATCGAATCGATCAGTTCATGATGAATGAGAGTTACCACCTTGATCTACTTAGTGATATTTCGCTTCTCAAGTTCAACTTTTATTTTGAACATGAAGTAGATGGATAAAAATCATGAGAAAGTCTTCAATTTGTCCATAACTATAAGCATTTCACCCCAGATTGCGTCCAGATTATCCATTCAATGCGGAACTTGAACCCTATTCATAATCTTTCTCTCATCGGTCGTTGTCTCTTCCTTTCATACGCACATCTATTTTTTCTTTTTTATTTTTTTTTTTTTTTTTTCGTCCTATATATCTGCTTTTAGATCTACAATCTACACATACATATATTATCTATTAGGATCAAAGGTCGATTCGGTTCTTTAAATCCATTAACTAGTCTAATAGCTGAAAGGTCCTTGGGTCAATGCATGGAGGAACTTGAAAAGCAAAGATAGGGTTGCGCCATACATAAAGAACATTATACAATAATAGTGTATTTGGCAAATCTTATTGCCCAATAACGGACGACTTGAGTTAGTTCATGGTTCCGCAGGAGATTCCTGTGAAATCCTTTCTTTACGTTCGATCCATGTCGAGCAGACCTCGTCCTTGCAAGAGTTGTTAATTGATGAGTTGTAGGGAGGGACTTATGTCACCAAAAACAGAGACTAAGGCAAGTGTTGGATTTAAAGCTGGTGTTAAAGATTACAGATTAACTTATTACACTCCTGAATATCAAACCAAAGATACCGATATCTTAGCAGCGTTCCGAGTAACTCCTCAACCTGGAGTGCCGCCTGAGGAAGCGGGAGCTGCAGTAGCCGCTGAATCTTCCACTGGTACATGGACCACTGTTTGGACCGATGGACTTACCAGTCTCGATCGTTACAAGGGGCGATGCTATGACATCGAGCCCGTTCCTGGGGAGGAAAATCAATTTATTGCCTATGTCGCTTACCCCTTAGACCTCTTTGAAGAAGGTTCTGTTACTAACATGTTCACTTCCATTGTAGGTAATGTATTTGGATTCAAAGCCCTACGAGCTCTACGCCTAGAAGATTTGCGAGTTCCTCCTGCTTATTCCAAAACTTTCCAAGGTCCACCTCATGGTATCCAAGTTGAAAGAGATAAATTAAACAAATATGGCCGTCCTCTATTGGGATGTACCATTAAACCCAAATTGGGTTTATCTGCCAAAAACTATGGTAGAGCAGTTTATGAATGTCTTCGTGGTGGACTTGATTTTACCAAAGATGATGAGAACGTAAATTCCCAACCATTTATGCGCTGGAGAGATCGTTTCTGCTTCTGTGCAGAAGCAATTTATAAAGCTCAGGCTGAGACGGGTGAAATTAAGGGACATTACTTGAATGCTACTGCAGGTACATGCGAAGAAATGATCAAAAGGGCAGTATTTGCCAGAGAATTGGGAGTTCCTATCGTCATGCATGACTACCTGACGGGAGGTTTTACTGCAAATACCAGCTTGGCTCATTATTGCCGAGACAATGGCCTACTTCTTCACATTCACCGCGCAATGCATGCAGTTATTGACAGACAAAGAAATCATGGTATGCACTTCCGTGTGCTAGCTAAAGCATTGCGAATGTCCGGTGGAGATCATATTCACGCCGGTACTGTAGTAGGTAAACTTGAAGGAGAACGAGACGTAACTTTGGGTTTTGTTGATCTACTGCGTGACGATTTTATTGAAAGAGACCGAAGTCGTGGTATTTATTTCACCCAAGATTGGGTATCTATGCCAGGTGTTCTGCCCGTAGCTTCGGGGGGTATTCACGTTTGGCATATGCCTGCTCTAACCGAGATCTTTGGGGATGATTCCGTACTACAGTTCGGTGGGGGAACTTTGGGACACCCTTGGGGAAATGCACCTGGTGCAGTAGCGAATCGAGTTGCCTTAGAAGCTTGTGTACAAGCTCGTAATGAAGGACGTGATCTTGCTCGTGAAGGTAATGAAGTGATCCGCGAAGCTAGTAAATGGAGTCCCGAATTAGCTGCTGCTTGTGAAGTATGGAAGGAGATCAAATTTGAATTTGAGGCAATGGATGTCTTGTAATTGAGTGACTCTCCGTTCGTTTTCCTAATAGAACTCGGCCCAATCTTTTACTACAAAGATTGAGCCGAATTGTAAATGGAGATTAGATATATGCATAGATCCATATCTATCTATGTACATGTATAAATATGTACATACCTATATACATAAATCAATATCTTATTTATTTTTCCCAAGATCGAATAGCTCAAAGCTTATGAAAATGTTGTTGGCATGGATTTTATCCATCCCATAAATTGATCTTATGGATCATCCTATAGGGTTGGTAGCTCAGTGGATCAGAGACCATGGTCCCGGACCATGAAGTCAAGGGTTCGAATCCCTCCTAGCCCATTTTGGACATTGTCCCCCTTGCTGTATCCCGTGCTGAGACATAGACCTTTTCTACAAAGATTCCATAGGTTTCATAAAGAGGGAAAACGGATCGATCATATCGTATGATCCTTCTCTCTCGGATGATAATTACTCTTTCTTGTGGTATAAAAGAGAATCTTTATTGATAACCAAATAAAAGGTTCTATCATAATCTCGGATCAATGCTTCGGATTACTACGAATAAAATGTAAATGATTCATCCCACTATTCTTTCGGTAACGATCCTAATACTAATAATATAGTATTACTTAATAATAGTAATACTTAATATACTAATAATTGGATCTATTTTGTCTAATAAGATCCCTCATGGAAAAGAAAATTGCAAAGTAACAAGAGATCTCCTCCCCTTTTTTATACTCATATCTAGGTAGAACTCTATGTCCTTGAAAGAATGGTTCGAAGAAAGGCGTAAAATAAGTGGATCAATCGAAGATCTGATCGAAAGGACTAGTAAGGACTATATCGTCAATGAGATGGACAAGAACAAGAATATAAAGATTGATTTTAATAACAGATTATGGGTCCAGTGCGACAATCGTGAGAACTTGCTCTATATGAAATATTTGAGACAGAATAAGAGTGTTTGTGAAGAATGTGGATATCATTTGCAAATGAGTAGTTCAGACAGAATCGAACTTTCAATTGATCATGGCACTTGGCATCCTATGGATGAGGACATGGCCGCCCCAGATCCGATTCAATTTCATTTTGAGGATGAACCTCATATAGATCGTATCACTTCCTGCCAAATAAGGACAGGTTTAACTGATGCTGTTCAAACAGGCATAGGTCGACCAAATGGTATTCCTATCGCAATTGGAGTTATGGATTTTCAGTTCATGGGAGGTAGTATGGGCTCCGTGGTAGGTGAGAAAATTACTCGTCTGATCGAATACGCTACCAAGCAATTTCTCCCAGTAATCATGGTGTGTGCTTCCGGAGGAGCACGCATGCAAGAGGGAAGTTTCAGTTTAATGCAAATGGCTAAAATATCTACTGCTTTATATATCCATCAATTGGAGAAAAAGTTGTTATATGTATCGATCCTTACATATCCCACAACCGGTGGAGTGACTGCTAGTTTTGGTATGTTGGGAGATATCATCATTGCTGAACCTAAAGCATACATTGCATTTGCAGGTAGAAGAGTAATCGAACAAACATCAGGTCAGAAAGTACCTGACGGTTTGCAGGTAGCTGAGCATTTATTTGATCATGGTTCATTTGATCTGATCGTTCCGCGTAGTCTTTTAAAAGGTGTTCTGAGTGAGCCATTTCAACTTTACGGTTTAATTCCTTGTGAAAAAGAACGAACGTTAGGTTTAGTTTCTTGTAACGAACAACAATTCTCAAGTTCAGCTCCTCGTAACGAAAGTGACAATGATACAGTCCCCTCTCATAGCGAAAATCGAAAGAATCAACTTCAGAGAATTGTTCCTCATCTTTCCTTTTTTTAGCCAATTATTGATCCTCGATCCTATTATTAATAGGAACTCAATATTAACAACTAAATAGTAACTAACTATTCTTATGAACGATATGCAATAGAATAGTGAATTTATCGCTCCCCGGAATTGGGGAAAATTACGGATCCATGTTCTTGCTACTATTTGATCAAGTGTTATAATATGGATAAGCGCTGTGATATATTTGTATACATTTATTGAGTCCTAATACCAAAAATTCTCATTCATTATTGACTCCGGATCTCATAGACATAAAAAAATGAATAAGAATAAAAAGAATATCTCGGATTCGACGTAAAATGATTTTACAGAGACTCATGAAAATATTTGACGGAAAAAGGAACAAGATTCTCGTGCATGTCTTTTATGGAGAGGGGCGACTAGGTCCACTTATTTGGTCCTATAATCATTCCTTGTAATAGAGATAAATATTAGGGTATTCGTTCTATGACAAATCCCAACTTACCTTCGATTTTCGTGCCTTTAGCGGGCTTATTTTTTCCGGCAATTACAATGGCTTTTTTGTACTTTTATGTTCAGAAGGACGAGATTTTATAAATCTGATCGGATCAGATCTTATAGATCAATTTGAATCTCTCAATTGTGGAATAAATGGGATATCTATCTGTTCCTGATGATCTTAAATGGGACTAATCCTACTCCGGACACGAACAAAATAGATATCTATATCTATTTATCAACATATGGGAGGTGTACCATGTGGTACATATACCATATGTATGCATGTATAAATGTATAGAGATTTCTATCTTTATACGCATACATATCTATGTGTATATGGAGATGGTATTTCTATTCCACTGATCCGGCGAGGTGTTGTTTTTACAATTGATAAGTAATTTCCTAAAAAATAGAAAGAATGGGGAACATGGAAAGGAGAGAAAGAAAGTAAATGTTCTTTTAGATAAAAATTCTTTGATATGCATATAGCTAGTTAATAAGAGTTACTTCGGAAGCCAAAGGAGTCAAGTTTTGGCCATTTTCTCTAAAACCGAGTAGGACGAAATTGAATAAAATCTGTTATGAATTGGCGATCTGAATGGCTCTGGATAGAACCTATAACAGGATCTCGAAGAACAAGTAATTTTTGTCGGGCTTGTATCCTTTTTTTTGGTTCACTAGGATTTTTCTTGGTCGGAATTTCAAGTTATCTTGGTAAGAACCTGATACCCGTATTGTCATCTCAGCAAATCCTTTTTGTTCCACAAGGAATTGTAATGTGTTTTTATGGTATTGCAGGTCTGTTCATTAGCTCTTATTTGTGGTGTACAATTTTATGGAATGTAGGTAGTGGTTACGATAAGTTTGATGAAGAAGAAGGAATTGTATGTCTTTTTCGTTGGGGATTTCCTGGAAGAAATCGTCGTACTTTTCTTCGATTTCTCATGAAAGATATTCAGGCGATCAAAATGGAAGTTCAAGAAGGTCTTTATCCCCGTCGTGTTCTTTATATGGAAATAAAGGGCCAGCGAGACATTCCCCTAGCTCGTACCGGTGAGAATTTAACCTTACGGGAAATGGAACAAAAAGCTGCCGAATTAGCTCGTTTCTTGCGTATATCAATTGAAGTATTTTGAAATGAACCAAGGAATGGATGTTCTCTCGTTGTTCTTCGAACATCTTAACGGACAGATCTATATGTACCAGAGAGAGGGAAGTTACAATGTAACTAAGATTTGTTCGGGAGAAATACCATGCAGTTCCCTCCCGCAAAGTAGTACTTATGTGATGATCATATCAATGCAAATTCCTTCGGTAGTTCCCAAAGACTCCATATCGCTCCTTGTAGAAGGCCTATAGAGCCAGTAGACGGATATGACATGAAACAATTACTAGATATGGCATTCTCTCCAAAATGTCTTTGTCGAACTCCAATTCCATATATGCGTACGGAATTCGAGAATTTCAGTATTCGTAATATACTGGAGTCCTTTGGAGCGCAGAATTGGCATTTTTAGACCAATTTATTAAATGATAATGGATTCTATCCCTAAGTTCTCTCTCTTTTTTGCCAATAAACATTCGTCTCTTTCCTTTTATTTTTATTTTTTTTTTCCTCCTTTTTATCCGGAACAAACCGTTCCTCATCCGAAGAATATTTTTTTTTTAAGGGTCGAACAATTACGCAGTAGATCCTGAATCTATAGGTCCCATACCTCGTTCTACAACTCGTACTTTATCCAGATTTCGGACAGAGCTGACGGGTGAATCGGGTTCGTTAGCGATTCACGAATTTAAAGTGGCCAAATATAAAGCATTAGCTTCCCTACGATACCTTGCATGTCTAGTATTCCTGCCCTGGGGAATCTCTATTTCATTCCAGAAAGGTTTGGAACCTTGGGTTACGAATTGGTGGAATACTGGTCAGTCTCGGGAATTTTATGATTATCTCCAAGAAGAAAACGCTCTAGAAAGATTCGGAGAAATAGAAGAACTATTCCTGTTGGAGAGAATGGTGGAAGATTCTTCGGAAACACATTCACAAGATCTTCGTATAGAGATTCGCAAAAAAACGATCCAATTAGTCGAAATGTACAATGAAGATTTGATCCAGATCATCTCACATTTATTGGCAAATTTTATATGTTTTGCTACTCCAGGTGCTTATTTCATTCTGGGTAAGGAAAAACTTGTCGTTCTCAATTCTTGGATCCAAGAATTATTCCATAGCCTGAGCGATACGATGAAAGCGTTTTCTATTCTTTTAGTAACCGATTTATGTATTGGGTTCCATTCGCCCCATGGTTGGGAACTGATGATCGATTCGATCTCCGAAAATTATGGGTTTTCTCATGATGAACAAAGAATATCTGGTCTCGTTTCAACTTTTCCGGTCATCTCAGATACAATTTTCAAATATTGGATCTTCCGTCACTTAAATCGTATATCTCCTTCACTTGTAGTGATTTATCATTCAATGAATGAATAAATAGGAATGAATAAAGAATAGGTTGTTCTATCCGACAACGAGTGAATAGGAATTGGATTTTCGTACAGAAACTAACTATTACAGATCTCCTTTTTACTCTTTCTCTTCCCTTTCCTCCTTTCCCTCTCTTTCAGTGGGATACTTCTGATTTATTACTTTTGGAGTTAATATAATAGCGGAATTGCGGGCAGGTAATTATGGTAGCTATCTACCCCATTTATCGTAAAGAGATTTGGAACCAATAATCGAACCATGCGGAATATAAATACTTATGACTGGATGAAAAAGTGGATGACTCGATCAATTTCCATCTTGGTCATGATACATATGATAACTCGGACATCTATTTCAAATGCATATCCCATTTTTGCGCAGCAGGGTTATGAGAATCCCCGAGAAGCAACTGGACGTATTGTATGTGCTAATTGTCACTTGGCTAAGAAGCCTGTGAATATTGAGGTTCCACAATCCGTGCTTCCTGATACTGTATTTGAAGCAGTTGTTCAAATCCCCTGCGATATGCAAATAAAACAAGTTCTTGCTAATGGTAAGAAAGGGGCTTTGAATGTAGGAGCTGTTCTAATTTTACCTGAGGGCTTTGAATTAGCCCCTCCTGATCGTATTTCTCCCGAGATTAAAGAAAAAATAGGTAATCTTTATTTTCAGAATTATCGTCCTAATCAAAAAGATATTCTTGTAATAGGTCCTGTTCCCGGTCAGAAATATAGTGAAATTGTGTTTCCCATCCTTTCACCGAATCCTGCTACTAATAAAGAAGTTCATTTTCTTAAATATCCCATATATGTGGGTGGTAATAGAGGAAGGGGACAAATTTATCCCGATGGAAGCAAGAGCAACAATACGGTCTATAATGCTTCAACAACGGGTAGAGTGAGCAAAATATTACGTAAAGAAAAGGGTGGATATGAAATCACTATCGATAATGCATCAGATGGTCGTCAAGTGGTGGATATCGTACCTCCGGGACCGGAACTTCTTATTTCCGAGGGTGAATTCATCAAAGTTGATCAGCCATTAACGAATAATCCTAATGTGGGTGGATTTGGCCAAGGAGATGCAGAAATAGTACTTCAAGATCCATTACGTGTTCAAGGTCTCTTATTACTCCTGGCATCTGTCATTTTGGCACAAATCTTTTTGGTCCTTAAGAAGAAACAATTTGAGAAAGTTCAATTGGCCGAGATGAATTTTTAGGTCCATAGATTTTCAAACATGAGGTTGACCGAAAGGTTTGGCTGTTTATTGGTGGCTGATGCAATCATGTACAATTCAAATAATAAGGTCATGCCCCTGGAGAGCCCTCAATATCATCATCTCCCCTCCCTTGTTCGTAAATAAGATATGAGTCATTACTAGATCTATCTATAGATAGATATGTGCATTTCAAATAGGGAGTGACTTGATAAGCACTAGAACAGATCAACTTGCCGAACAGCCCTCTATTCATATGCTACATAGCATATACCATATCCGTGCCATATAGCCTTTTTCTTTTGCTTTCTTATCCATTCATCATATCTAGAAGAATGATCCGAAGGATATCAAAGGGAAGGAAGGAGAAAAAAAGGAAGAGGGGGACTAAACGATCTCGGGAAAGATTCTTATCTTCCTGATCCTCAATCTTTGATCGAAATCGATTTTACGCTTTCTCTTTAGGGTAAGAGGAACTAATGATTTTTCTGATCCCGTTCGTAAAATCCCAAGTCTTTCGCACGTCCTACTGAGAACCTTTCAAGTTCATGAAAAAAGAGGAACAAATGGATAGAAAAGGCAATACCACTCATTGAGCAAATGGGATCTATCTAGCAAATTCATGAAAAAGGCTCATTTCAGATAGAAAGGGAAAAGGTGCTATTTCCGGCTTGGACCATAAGAGCTCAAATTCTATATTCACACATTCGGATTATCGTAGTTCTAACTTTTAGAGGGATGATCCGCAGAATCTCTCATTTGGGGAAAATGAACAAAAGTCATGCATATTATGCGGCGGGACGATCCATTCCTTAGTCATTCTTCCTAGGAGGAACAGCTGAAATGTATAAATTAATCCAATTATTTGATAATACGTATCAGAAGCGAAAGAATAGATTGGTTCATCACTTTACTAGAAGGCATTGGAGTAGCTGAAAGAATCGTGTAATTTGTACGAATCTTCTGATTCATATAGAAGTAAATCTTGAAAATAGATTTCAATAAGACCTTACCCTTCTTCGAGTTAAAAGAAGGGTAAGGTCTTATTGAAATCTTCACTTTCACATGTATAGTCTTTTTTATCTATGTTCAGTTCATTTTGTTACTATAGGGATGACCCTAATCCAGAATATGAACCATAGAAAAAGATGCCTATTAAACCAATCACAAGGGTACCAGTTACAGTACCTATCAGCCAAAGAGGAATCCTTCCAGTAGTATCGGCCATTTCTCTTGCTCCCTTTCACATTTTATTAAGTAGTCATGCTCAAGACATAAACAGTCATGGATAATTATGAGTATCAGATCTCTCCGGATGAGATAAGAGGCACTGTTTTTAATTGAAAGAGTAATTAGAGAATAGAACAGCAAGTACAAAAATGAGTAACAACCCCCAGTAGAGGCTAGTACGATTCAATTCAACATTTTGTTCGTTCGGGTTCGATTGTGTCATAGCTCTGTGATTTAGATAGAGTTTATCGTTGGATAAACTGCATTGCTGATATTGATCCCAAGAAAAAAACTGTAGGTACAGCTAGTCCGTGAACGGCCAACCATCTAACTGTAAAAATTGGATAGGTTCTATCTATGGTCATTGGTACCTCCTAAAAAGATCTAGTAAATTCATTGAGTTGTTCCAACGGATCGGAACGGCCAGTGATTAATGGAACCTCTTGTCGGTTTTCTGTGAAATACTCGTTCGGCCGGGGGCTTCCAAATACATCGTAAGCTAAACCCGTGCTGACAAATAACCAACCTGCAATGAATAGGGAAGGTATAGTAATGCTATGGATAACCCAGTATCGAATACTGGTAATAATGTCAGCAAAAGAGCGTTCTCCCGTATTCCCAGACATGTTCAGCTCCGTATATTCTTGTACAGCCAAGGGGGAATTGATCCCATAAAAGATAGAGATTAGGAGATGGAGAATTACTGATATCTTCTCTAATCCTTGTTGGATTGTCAATATTATACCAAGGGTATATTTCAGGTATATTGGACCGGTATAGCTAGCCTTCCTCTGACACAGCAATACAATTTCGATTCAGATTAGAAAGGAAGGGATATAATGATTCTGTTCCTCCCAATTACGGTCAACTTAATCAATTTCTTTATTCTCCCAGTTTTCCCCACTGGAGAAAGAATCTCGTATGTCTCCTCGGCGGGATAGACTCGGACGTGAGGAACCTCATGTAGATATTGGACAATTGAACACATGGATCATGGCGAAAACCACTTCAGCAGTGGTCGTTGTAGTGGCTCGAATTGCTCCAGGCGGATGTATAGTGAATAAAGGGGATGAGATTGATGTCTCTTCGGAGGAAGAAGCAAGGGGCATCACTATCAATGCAACTCATCTAGAATAAGATCCTTTTTTCCTCTCTTTCTATTATGTTTGTGTAGATCATCCCAGTCATTTGGGTTATATAAAGGGAGGATCCTTGGTGTTACATAAATAGAGGGTGTTCTCCCAATAGCAATCGAGAGCAGGTGGAGTTATGCCACGAACCTAATCACTTAATAACAAAGTACTTTGGCCGAATGAGTAAGTATTACTTATCTCACAGTATTACTGGATGAGGAGGACCAGGTGAATATTGAAATCTTATGGAACTTGGTCGAATTGTAGGTATGTGAGGATCGAGCTATTCCTATTTTCCAGTAGATAGAATTCTTGTAGTACCAGGCCCTGCCCTACTAGCTTTAAGAATTCATATAGAGATGCAAATAAGTGGATCGATGAGATCTAGGAATGATGGATAAAGTGGATCCTACACCTAAACGTGAAATTCACAAAACTTTTCCTATGAAAACCTTTCCTATGACCGCAGAAGAGGTTCTTTCCGTCCCAATCTTTGGAACTGAGGCTACTCCGATTGTACAGAAAGAGGAACTATTCGAACGAGAAGAACAGTCTAAATAGTCGGATTGAGAGAGAGAGACTCGCGGTACAACTATCATATATCATAGGTTCGAAGATATTTAGGAATACTCTATACTTGCTGAAAATACCGTAAGAATGTTCCTTCGAAATATGCAGAAACAGTATGTGGAACGTGGAATGGTAATTGCTAGGCCTGGGACCATGAAACCTTATGCTCGATTTGGAGCACAAGTTTCTCTCTTTTGGAAAAAAAAAAAGAAGAAGAGGGGGATGACATTTTCGTTTTCTTCCTTCGGGATTCCTCAATTCTTATTTGTACTACTAGAGTAACGGGTACGATTGGATCATTCCCAGATTCCCATGTTAAAAAAACAAAAAAAAAAAAGAATAAGAAAATACTGCCAGGTGATTCAATCGGAATGATTGAATTCAATTCGTTTACCTTGTAGCTCTTGAAAGAAGATTGCGTTCCATAATTCCCAAAGAGGGTCAGTTGGTATTGGTGTTATTCGTGGATCGCTTGATTCATTTTTGGAATCCCTTATCTGAGATAATGAACCTATTTTTAATCAGATATTCCTTCTCGTTCATGTTTGTTCGTAACATTCATAGTGACTGGTTAATACAGGATTACGAATTGGTACCCATTTGGACAATTTATCTTTCGTATTCCCATCCTATTCTAGGTTATGAAAAAGAAAACTTAGGTAATTGCCTCGTAAAGATATGTAGCAAACGTATTCCATTCAGTTTTTTCACGCCTACTATAACTAGCTATTTTGGCTTTCTATTGGCTTCCCTAATCTTCACCTTAGCCCTATTCATTGGTTCAAGCAAGATACGACTTCTTTGAAATCAAGAAGAAGGAAACCCCTTTAGGTTCATTCAATATTCCGATGATTCCGTTGCTTCTCCCAATGCCGATTTCTAATTATTGAGATTCATAGCAATTTTAGGGTACTATCCAAAGTGGATATTACCTATATTTATTTATCTGAATCGAAATGATTGAAGCTTTGCCCTCTGGAATTGTGTTAGGTCTAATTCCTATAACTTCGGCCGGATCATCTGTAACTGCATATTTACAATACCGACGTGGTGATCAATTGGATATTTGATTGAGGAACATCCTTTTTCATTGACCTCCCACTTATTTCGGGAGGTCAGATTCCATTGATTGTTACAGTTGAAGCTATTGATGATCCATCAATAAAATTTGATTTCGATATGAAAAGAATCACGCTCTGTAGGATTTGAACCTACGGCATTAGGTTTTGGAGACCTACGTTCTACCGGACTGAACTAAGAGCGCTTTCTTATCAAAGTATTTAGATGAGAGATAAATAAAAACAGACCTTTTGTACCCCAAAAAAATACTTTTGTATATGGTATGATTCAATCACTGATAGTTGATGTTCCATCCAAATCGATCTCAATTGATCCCTTGTTCTTCTTTCTTTCTCTTCCATAGGGAAAGGAATAGGTAGGGATGACAGGATTTGAACCCGCGACATTTTGTACCCAAAACAAACGCGCTACCAAGCTGCGCTACATCCCTTTCAATTGTTAGACAATGTTATTTTATACGATGAAAATCTTTTTTTTTCTCACATTTCTTACACTTTCATTATTTTTCGGTCTTGCAAATGGACTATGTACACAGAGAATCTCTCATTTAGAAGAATGACTATCGCGATATTTGGGAATATCTTTTTTCTGTTCTAGAACTAGGAGGAGCATCTTGTATCCTGGATCACTGTACATATCTCTTTCAGTTCCGACGAGTTCCCCGTACAAGTACAAGTGACCCATAAACACAGATGTAGCTAACCATATCATATAAGTACCACGATCTATGAGGAAAACTTACAATGCGAGATATAAAGACATATCTTTCCACAGCGCCTGTGCTAGCTACTTTATGGTTCGGGTCTTTGGCCGGTCTATTGATAGAGATCAATCGTTTTTTCCCAGATGCTTTGACTTTTCCCTTTTTTTCATTTTAGTTCTCCTCCGAAAGGAAAAGAGGAAAAAGGATAAAATTATGCTAGATCACTCCCTTCCTTTTCTTCGTGGGAAAATGAAATAAGTGAATTTGTTCCCAAATCGACGAGTCCTAGAGTGGAACGGGGGGGGGGAGTAAATCTAAATAGAGATCTAGGTCTAGAGGCTCTTTCTATAAAGATCGTGAGTACCATTTCAAACTTCTGATTCAATATTTCATTACGCATTACGAGAAAGAATAAGAAAAGATTGAATCATTTGATCCCATCTACCCTTTCTCTTTTTTTTATCGAAAAGTAAAGTGGACTTTATATCCGGAGTAAGTTTATGGCCAAGGGTGGAGATGTAAGAGTAAAAATTACCTTGGAATGCACTAGTTGTACTCGAGATAGTGTTGATAAAAAATACCCGGGTGTTTCTAGATATATTACTCAAAAGAATCGACGCAATACACCTATTCGATCGGAATTGAAGAAATTTTGTCCCTATTGTTACAAACATACTATTCACGGAGAGATAAAGAAATAGATCGAACATACTATTCAAAGGGATAGGAATCAATCATAGATATAGTAAAATAGAAAAAAAAAGGGGGGGGGGGATTTTAGGAAGATTTGTAACAAAATGGTATTGTAGGAAATCTATAATGATTTGAATAAGATTTTGAATAAAATAAATAGTATTTAAAAGGAATAAAATAAATAGTATTGAAAAGATTCATGAAATAAACTATGAATAAATCTAAGCGATCCTTTCGTAGACGTTTGCCGCCAATTGGATCGAGAGATCAAATTGATCATAAAAATATGAGCTCAATTAGTCAATTTATTAGCGAACGAGGAAAAATATTATCCGGACGGGTGAGTAGATTGACCCCAAAACAGCAGCGCCTAATGACTATTGCTATTAAACGAGCTCGTATTCCATCTTCGTCACCTTTCCTTAATAATGACAACTAATTTGATCCCTAGAAATGAACCTGCTCTTTGATTGAATCGGAGCTGGAATATCTGTTCAATAAAGAGGAAGATCTCATTGTCTAAAAAAATCGAATAAATCAAAAGGGATCTGTTTCTTTTTCAATATTTCTCAATTTTCGATGTCTCTACCTTCCCGGAGGGAATTCTCCGGGGGATTCCGTTCCACCTATTTCATCATTCGATAATATTGTTGATGATCGTGGAAAAGCAATTCTTATCTAATACAGCGATTTGTGCAAGTATTCTGCGATTTGAAAGCAACTGCCTTTTGTACAAATATCGGATAAATTTGTTATAAGAAACTCCATTATTACGGGCTGCTGCATTGATCCGAGTAATCCACAAACGGCGAAGATCTCTCTTTCGCTTACCCCTATCTCGATGAGCAGAAACTAAAGCTCTAATTTTTTGTTGGTCAGCAGTTCGAAAAAGTTTCGAATGAGCTCCTCGAAAGCCTGATGCAAATGCAAGAATCTTTTTTCGACGTTTCCGAGCTATATATCCACGTTTAATTCTGGTCATTGAAGTTTACTCTCATAAATCACTAATTGAGAATTGCTTGATTATCAGTCATTCTTTGATTTGGTCTATTAAGAATAAAACTGGTTCTTCTAATGTATGAAATAGGGATTCCAATGGCTCTTGCTACTGTAACCTTCCCAACCATAATTTTCTATTTTCTCTTGGTTAGGCATCCTCTCGGTAAGCGGGGGATGGGACCTCGCACTAAGAAAAAATCATGGGTTCCATCGTTTTTACGGTTCTTCCTTTAACGGTGAGGTCCCCTCTATACGCCGGAGCCTTTCATTTATGAAATACGAGATGAGGATGTTATTGGTAACTTGTACAGTTTACCATCTCCAGCTCTACCCCGAATTCTCAAGTAATAAGTCCTCCTGCGATAAGATTTATCCATACAGTGACGACATGGAATTATGAGGATTGGCTAGGCAGCTGACCTTGTCAGTCCGTTCTTGCGGCAATATGAGCATAATTGCTTCTTCAATTTGCACTATTTTCCCCGCTCAATGGATTGATAACCATTCGCTACCAATGAGGAATTGCTTTTCATCCCACATCAAGGTGATTGGATTTGCACCAATGGAAACCATAAAGATCATCCCCCATAAGAGTAGATTATAGATCTGTACTTGCTGCAGTAGGAGAGTTATTCTGCTATAAGGATCTCCTAGTCTGTTTCAGCTCTTGATCCGAACGAGTCGCACATACACCCTAGTACATACTCCTCCACGCTGGGGACATCCCCGAAGAGCAGGAGATTTTGTTCCATTTACTATTGGCTGTCTCGTATTTCTAATGAGTTGTTGAATAGTTGGCACTTTAGATCGTATGCGGAATTGACTGGTTCAGATCGATCCTAACCATATTAGGTCATTATGAAATGAATCACTTTCATTTTCCCTTTCCAGAAGAAAGGGAAATAAGGGATCAAATGTTCATCATCAAAAGAAATTCACAAGAGATCCTCAGTATTCTCCACCGCTACGAGATCGACAATGCCGTAAGCTTGGGCTTCTGTTGCTGACATAAAAACATCTCTTTCCATGTCCCCCGAAATGACCCATAAGGGCTTGCCTGTTCTTTGTACATAAACATTCGTAATGCTATCGCGAAGTTTCAATACCTCTTCCGCTTCCATGATACATTCTCCTGCTTGTCCATCATAATAAGAACTAGCAGGTTGGTGGATCATAACCCTGATAATAGATGATCGTTTCCTTGATCTCGGGAAATTTTGGAATAAAAAAAAAAAAAAAAAAAAAAAAAAATAAATCAAATGAATCGGCCGTACAGGCATTTTTTGTGCATACGGCTCTATAATAGATCTCATCCCATTTCGAGTCAAACTGAGAGAAATACAAATGACCCCCAACATTCGGATGATCTATTTACCATCTTTTTTCCCGTAATAATAGAAATACTACGATGGTTCCGTTGCTTTATATATCTATCTTTCGATCTAGCAATCCCAAAGTTTTCTTTTGATGAGATCTGATCGAGATTCTCTATTTCATAAAGAATTTGATAAATATCCGAAAGAGAATCTTGGTGCAAGAACAAAAGGGGTTATGACGCTAAAATAGACCCATGCCACGATACATAGGATTGAATTGATTGTAAAATCGGGAAGAAACTTTGTTCTACTATCTCGATACGTAATTCTATTTCAAAAGAACAAAAAGATGATGTTTGTATCGGGCTCGAAATGCCATGCTATTATTACCTTTTATTTGGCAAAGGCATAGTCTTTTTACATCGCTCCTTCTCCAAGAAAAACTCATTGGCGCCAAGCGTGAGGTAATGCTATACGTTTAGTAATTTCCCCCCCAGTTAGGACAGAAGATCCCATCGAGGCAGCTAACCCCATGCATATTGTATGCACATCTGGTACTACAAATTGCATAGCATCATAAATAGATATTCCCGGTATCACTGCTCCACCGGGAGAGTTAATATATGGATATATATCTTTATTTTCATCTTCTCCATTCAGATACATCATGATACCAATAAGTTGATTTGCGATCTCATCATCGACCTGCTGACCCGGAAAAAGTAATCTCTCTCGATAAAGTCGGTTGATTAGGATAGTGAAATAGCTCTTCTTCCTTAAGAACCGTACACGCACCTTTAAATGCATACGGCTCAAGTGATTGCAAAAAGTTATGTATCGATCCCAGACCCTTTCTTTTTTCATAGCGAGATCTTATCTAAAAGAATTCCCTAAAAGAGTTTTTCTTTTTTTTTTTCATAACCATTGGTTCAAGTTCGTCTTCTCCCTGAGAATATAATTAGCTAAACTTATTGAACTACCTCTTAATCGATGTATCGCTCCATTGAAATCCAATCGTTTTGGTCACAGCGAAATTTTCTTGTTTTCAAATAGGTTTTTGAGACATCTTTAGGTTTATGCTCTACTCCGGGGAAGCATCTGCCCGAGTTTCATTCGTACATATAGGACAAGTAAACCTACTGCCATTTTTATCTTTTCGATCCGCTCCATGATTTATGTCAAATATCTTCTCAAATAGATTCTATTACTCCATCTATTGTTCTATTACTCCATCTATTGATAGTTCCAAATCACTCATCGATGGGTTCTATCTAGGAATTCTAGATATATCACTAATTTGGGATTTTTTGAACGGAGCCTTAATACTTTATTGGTCTGAGCTAACCATGGATTCTCATGATTGAGAATCTCTTTCCTCCTAAACGATCTAATCGCACTTCACGCTCTAGATTATTGATAGTTGAATCGATCCTGAATGAAGCAGGAAATATCTCATCAGGAGAGATAACGGGGAAATTCCGTATAACCCAATATGTCCGACAAGTCGCACTATACGTCGACCCAAACTGCATCTTCCTCTCCAGGGATCCGAAAAGGAACTTTTGGAACACCAATGGGCATTTGTTTCAATAAAGAGAAGTGAAGCACTATGCTCTAATATGGAAACGTGAAGTATAAGAAGAGATGAGGCTTCTAGGATGTGTTTATGACACGATGATTATATCATATTTGGTCCATAAATTAAAAAATAAACATCGTTCGTAGAAGAACGAAAAGATCAGGGAAATCGAGTTCTTTTGCAGGTTGTTCAAAAAAGGAGCAAGTATTGTATTTATGCGCTCGATCAGTAGAAATGGGACCAATCTCCACATTGTGCATTGGTACACATAAATGATAAAATATTTACGCTTCTCCCTGCTATTCTGAACAGAATTGTTCCGGAACTGTTATTAGCAATGACCTCGAATAGATGTTAACCCTTGAGATGATCCGATAAAGGTTTAGCTCCATAGCATGGTCTCTTCTAATGCGAGAAAGTTACATAATGTCTACTTTTCTTTGATAAAGGGGTATTTCCATGGGTTTGCCTTGGTATCGTGTCCATACCGTCGTATTGAATGATCCTGGCCGGTTGCTCTCTGTACATATAATGCATACAGCTTTAGTTTCTGGTTGGGCCGGTTCAATGGCTCTGTACGAATTAGCAGTTTTTGATCCATCCGATCCTGTTCTTGATCCAATGTGGAGACAAGGTATGTTCGTTATACCTTTTATGACTCGTTTGGGAATAAACAATTCATGGGGTGGGTGGAGTATCACCGGAGAAACTGTAACCAATCCAGGTCTTTGGAGTTATGAAGGTGTGGCCGGGGCACATATTGTGTTTTCTGGCTTGTGCTTTTTGGCAGCTATCTGGCATTGGGTCTATTGGGATCTAGACATATTCTGTGATGAACGTACAGGAAAACCTTCTTTAGATTTGCCCAAGATCTTCGGAATTCATTTGTTCCTCTCAGGAGTAGCTTGTTTCGGATCTGGAGCGTTTCATGTAACGGGTTTGTATGGTCCTGGAATATGGGTGTCTGATCCTTATGGACTAACTGGAAAAATACAACCTGTAAATCCAGCGTGGGGAGCTGAGGGTTTTGATCCTTTTGTTCCGGGAGGAATAGCTTCTCACCATATTGCAGCAGGTATATTGGGTATCTTAGCAGGTTTATTCCATCTCAGTGTTCGCCCCCCCCAACGTTTATACAAAGGATTACGTATGGGGAATATTGAAACTGTCCTATCCAGCAGTATTGCCGCTGTGTTCTTTGCAGCTTTCATTGTCGCTGGAACCATGTGGTATGGCTCCGCAACTGCTCCGGTCGAATTATTTGGTCCTACTCGTTACCAGTGGGATCAGGGATATTTTCAACAAGAAATAGATCGACGGGTTCGTGCCGGTTTGTCCGAAAATCTAAGTTTATCGGAAGCTTGGTCCAAAATTCCCGAGAAACTAGCTTTTTATGATTACATCGGTAATAATCCAGCTAAAGGAGGGTTATTCAGAGCAGGTGCGATGGACAATGGAGATGGAATAGCTGTTGGTTGGTTAGGACACCCTATCTTTAGAGATAAAGAAGGACATGAGCTTTTTGTACGTCGTATGCCTACTTTTTTTGAGACATTTCCAGTAGTTCTGGTGGATGAAGAAGGAATTGTGAAAGCCGATGTTCCTTTTAGGAGAGCAGAATCAAAGTATAGTGTCGAACAGGTAGGTGTAACTGTCGAATTCTATGGGGGTGAACTTGATGGGGTTAGTTTTGGTGATCCTGCTACAGTGAAAAAATATGCTAGGCGTGCTCAATTAGGTGAAATTTTCGAATTGGATCGTGCTACACTGAAATCCGATGGTGTTTTTCGTAGTAGTCCAAGGGGTTGGTTCACTTTCGGACATGCCACATTTGCTCTTCTTTTCTTTTTCGGACACATTTGGCATGGTGCTAGAACTTTGTTTAGAGATGTTTTTGCTGGTATCGACCCGGATTTAGATGCCCAAGTAGAATTTGGAGCATTCCAAAAACTAGGAGATCCCACTACTAAAAGACAAATAGTATGATATTACATTGAAAAGACAAGTAGTATGATATTGCATTGCTCCAATCTATAGTATCGAGAGATTCCACTTCAGTGGAATTTTCATTCTCAGAGAGATTTGAAATCTTTCTATTCTTCTCCTTTTCTGGGAAAGAATTTCAATCGGTATGAAAGCTATCTCCATAATTGTAAACTACGATCGAATCTATGGAAGCATTGGTTTATACATTCCTGTTGGTATCGACCTTAGGGATAATATTTTTCGCTATTTTCTTCCGAGAACCGCCCAAAGTTCCGGATAAGGGGAGTAAATAATTTTTCTTCTCCGAACCCTCACCTCATTCTTTTCATAAAAATAATGACCTTCCCTATACGGGAAGGTCGTTATTTCAACTAGTCTTCGTGCTCTTCGAAAGGATCTCTGAGTTGTTCAGAGGGTTGCCCAAAGGCGGTATACAGGGCATAACCGGTAAAGCTCACAAGTAAACGGGATATGGAGATGGCGACTAAGGTTGCAGTTTCCATCGTTAGGTAATCCCAAGATCATGGTATATTTACAACACAACTGTATACAAAGTTAACAGATCTCAACCAATGCAATAAGAGTTATGGCTGCACAGACCACTGATGATACTTTCAGATCTGGACCGAGACGAACCGTTGTAGGAAATTTATTCAAACCACTTAATTCGGAATATGGTAAAGTAGCTCCCGGATGGGGAACTACTCCTCTTATGGGTGCTGCGATGGCTCTATTTGCGGTATTCTTATCTATTATTCCGGAGATTTATAATTCTTCCGTTTTATTGGATGGGATTCCGGTAAGCTGGGTCTAGAAGACCCAGAAGATCTGCCCGGATCCCCGGCCCGGTTTTTCGACTGAGGGATCCAAATAAAGCTATCGAATAGCTCCGGGTTCTAGGTCATTCCGTTCCGGTAGTTTGATCGTGTAACTATTCTTCTTTAAGGATTTCTGGAACATGGGTGTGCGACTTGTTAAAATTGATCTAGATTGATAGTACAGAAGACCAGTCTGTCATCTTCATGGAGATGGTCCTACCTCGTCGGATATCAATCGAATATTTCGTATTCGGAGCACGAGGCATATAAGATATATTTGGGAAGATCTGAACTATGGTTTGTACCTGCCATTTAGACCTCGTCACCGGGCTTCTAAGAATTCGAAATAGGTATTCCTGATCAGAAATTGAATGATCTCTCTTCCTTTAGAACTAGGCTGACTCTGACTGAAGAATGAGATGGTATCTCATTTCTCTTAGTTAGTATATTTCGTTGAGTAAGTGACGATCGAAAGGTTATTACCCAAAGAACTTTTGGAGATTCGAAAAGATCATCGGGGTATAATATAAATCTGAGGTTTGGATCGATCCATCTATTAAGATCTCGACAAGATAATTACTATCAATTGCCCAAGACTAGTTCTTCTCCAGTAAATTGATATCACAAATAGGGTGAAAGATCGTTCGAAAGGCCTATAGCGATCCATTCGGCATAAGGATGAGAGCCGACTTGAAATTTTGGCACTGTGAAGTATTGCTGTTGCGGGAGGGGAGATGATCATTCCGAATTATTCTCATTCATATTACCAGGGAACGAACTGATAGGATAGTTTCTAATCGATCTATTCGTTCCCAAGAGTATTTGGGTGCTCTTGCTCGAGCCGTATGAAGAGAAATTATCATGTACGGTTCTTGGGGGGGGAATTTCAGTTTACCTATCTCGATAAAGTATACGATTGGTTCGAAGAGCGTCTTGAGATTCAGGCGATTGCGGATGATATCACTAGTAAATATGTTCCTCCTCATGTCAATATATTTTATTGTCTAGGGGGGATTACGCTGACCTGTTTTTTGGTACAAGTAGCTACTGGTTTTGCTATGACTTTTTACTATCGTCCGACCGTTACAGAAGCTTTTGCCTCTGTCCAATACATAATGACCGAAGTAAACTTTGGTTGGCTAATTCGATCAGTTCATCGATGGTCGGCAAGTATGATGGTTTTAATGATGATCCTGCACGTATTCCGTGTTTATCTCACAGGTGGATTTAAAAAACCTCGTGAATTAACTTGGGTTACAGGCGTAATTCTGGCTGTATTGACCGTATCTTTCGGTGTAACTGGTTATTCTTTGCCTTGGGATCAAATTGGTTATTGGGCAGTCAAAATTGTGACTGGCGTGCCTGAGGCTATTCCTGTAATAGGGCCTCCCTTGGTAGAGCTACTACGCGGAAGTGTTAGTGTGGGTCAATCTACTTTGACTCGTTTCTATAGTTTACACACTTTTGTATTACCCCTTCTTACTGCTGTATTTATGTTAATGCACTTTCTTATGATCCGTAAGCAAGGTATTCCAGGTCCTTTATAGAGAGGAAAGATAGATTGAAAATAAGTATTCATAACATATTGTTTTGAGTAATGATAGTAATATCTCATTGCCATGAATATTTCTTATTGGTAATAAGAAAACATGTTCCTCGGATCTTTTCTTTCAATCTTGAAGTATTATTTATCCGATACGAATAGTTGAAATAGATTCTCAGACGGAGAAGATGGATTATGGGAGTGTGTGACTTGAACTCTTTATTGGGCCGTGCAGATATATCCTTCAATCTGCCACATCAAAATTTCTAATGAAATGTGTCTCTGTCCCAATTTCCTTATCATAAATAGGAAGTTTAAAACCTGGGCAAAAAAAGGTATCGGTCGGTCCGTTTCAAGAGAATTATTTCTATGATCAAATTCGAATTAGGAAGGGCTCCGTGAAATCCAGTATAATAAGGTAATAATGTAACATAATCAAGAGTTGTATCATATTACTGCTCCTTCTTCATAGTGTGGAAATGCATCCATTTCTCTTGCATTCATCTCTAAAGGGAAGACTATCGGAGTAAGAGAAGGGATCTGAGGAAGATAAAAGGCCGGATCAGTAACAAGTCAATACCTTGTATGTCACGAAACTTCGAAGGTATATTCGCGAAGATAAACACAGATTATGAGGGATAAGATGGTCCAAAAAGCATATCGATCATGATCGAATTTGCAAGCTTACTTGGGTACTGAGTATTTTACTGGAGGGATCGGATCCCCTTTAATGGATGATTAGAGATATTATTGGTTCCTATTACCACGATATGTCCCTCATTACGGAGAGTCATATATGTAGATATCTATAAAGATATATAGATATCTCTAATTCCTTTAGTTATTGCTCAAGCCGGATGATGAAAAATTATCATGTCCGGTTCTTTTGGGGGGATAGATCCATAGGGCTTTACCTATCCTAATAACAAAGAAACCTGATTTAAATGATCCTGTATTAAGGGCTAGATTAGCTAAGGGTATGGGGCATAATTATTATGGAGAGCCCGCTTGGCCCAATGATCTTTTATATATTTTTCCAGTAGTAATTTTAGGTACTATTGCATGTACCATAGGTTTAGCGGTTCTAGAACCATCAATGATTGGGGAACCAGCAAATCCATTTGCAACTCCTTTGGAAATATTGCCCGAATGGTATTTTTTCCCCGTATTTCAAATACTTCGTACAGTACCTAATAAATTATTAGGTGTCCTTCTAATGGCCTCAGTACCTGCGGGATTATTGACGGTACCTTTTCCAGAGAATGTGAATCAATTTCAAAATCCATTTCGTCGTCCAGTAGCTACAACAGTCTTCTTGATCGGTACTGCAGTAGCCCTTTGGTTAGGTATTGGGGCAGCGTTACCTATTGATGAATCTTTCACTTTAGGTCTTTTCCAGATTGATCCAACTGTTAAATATTGAGAAATTTCAATATCTCGTTCATATATCTAGGGAGTAATTGCTTCAAAACAAGTTCTCCCTAGATATATCCATTTCGCCCGTCAGAGATATCTTTTGAATATTACACGAAATAGAGGTTATGTTGAACACTTGAAATGGAATTATTCCCATTGCTCTCTATAATAACTTGGGAAAGGGGAAAAATGGGAAAAGTAAATGGAACTATTTAATGAATCTGAAACTTATTCTTGGGTAGATCAACTGCAAAATGTTTTTGAAGAACTTCCGATACTTGTTCGACAGATTTCTTTCCGAAATGTCCAATTCTCATTAAATCTTCTTGACTGTAATTCAACAGGTCCGATAATGTATGTATATTGACCCTTCCGAGGCAGTTATAGACCCTAGGAGGTAATTCTGATTGGTCAATAAAAATATGTTTGAATGCAACTTCTTCTTCCATTCTCTCCATATCAGCCGAGATATTGGAAAAGGAGAAGGAAGGCATATTAGACCCATTCTGATTGTCCATTCCATCGATGTTCTGTTCTTCTGCACGCAAAAAAGGAATGAATAAGTCAATCAAATTACGAGAAGCTCTGTAAAGTGCTTCTCTAGGAGCTAAACTTCCATTCGTCCATATCTCGAGAAAAAGGATTTCTTGTATATCATTTCCGTTCCCATAGGAATGAATACTATAATTTGCGTTTCGAACAGGCATAAATACAGCATCTATAGGAAAGATTCCATCTTGATAATTCTTCGGACTCTGTATACGATATCCACGATCTTTCTCGATCCATAATCTTATATCAAAAGTAATTGATTTGGTAAGACTAGCTATATGTTGTGTAGCATCAATTATTCTCACAGAAGGTGGTAATATGATATCTTGAGCGGTTACATTTCTGGGTCCGACGATACAGATAGATGCTTCTCGAGTTCCGTACGGATCACTTCTAAGGACAATTTCTTTCAGATTGATTAAAATGTCATGTACTGATTCTTCAATACCTATTATCGCGGAATATTCATGTGTTACCTTTTCCAATTTCGCATGTGTGATGCATGTTCCTTCTATTTCTCCAAGTAGAGCTCTTCGCATTGCGATGCCTATTGTACTAGCTTGACCTTTTCGAAGCGGAGATAAAGCGAAGCGGCCATAATGAAGACGCTTACTGTCCGCTCCGGATCCAATGCACCTCCACCGCGGTGTCTGAGTGGAGACTGAGATTTCATCTCGAATCATATTGAGATTATTTGATCAGATCATTTGATCATTTCTCTCTCCCGGAATTCATTTGATTCCTACACACGTCTCTTCTTGGGAGGTCTACATCCATTATGTGGCATAGGGGTTACGTCACGTACAAAACTTAAGAGTACACCACTTCTACGAATGGCCCGTAATGCTGTATCTCTCCCCGGACCAGGGCCACTTATCATGACTTCTGCTCGTTCCATACCTTGATCCATTAACGTACGAATAGCATTTTCTGCTGCAGTCTGAGCAGCAAATGGTGTACTTCTTTTCGTGCCTTTGAATCCACAGGCACCGGCAGAAGACCAAGAAACCACCTGTCCCCGTACATCCGTAACAGTAACAATGGTATTGTTAAAACTTGCTTGAACGTGAATAACTCCTTTTGGTATTCTACGTTCATTTCTACGTGAACCAATTTTTCTTATAGGTTTTGACATATTCATTATTCCATATTTATGGGTTCGGTAAGATAGATATCTATCCATTTCATATCGAAATAGATCTTTCATTTCTACATTTGTTACTTGATGTAGAGAAGGATTACCCCTGTCTCTGTTTATGTCTCGGATTGGAACAAATTACCATAACTCGTCCCCGCCTACGAATTAGTCGACACTTTTCACAAATTTTACGAACAGAAGCGCGGATTTTCATGTTTGTGGTCCTTCAATTTGGAATTGATATGATTAATCATATTACATCTCGTTTTCCAAGAAATAAGGGTTCTCTAATTCATGAGCCTAAATATTATTTATCCCTATCGGATGTTCAGGAGGTGATCCAATCATTTGAAGATTTGTTGCGAAGTCGATAAATTATACGTCCTTTGGTTAGATCATAAGGACTTAATTCGACCTTGACCCTATCTCCTGGTAGTATTCGTACATGATTACGCCGAATTTTCCCCGAGATATGGGTTGGAACCTGACATCCGTTATCTGAACGAACTCGGAACATACCATTGGGAAGTGATTCAGTAACTGAACCTTCCACATCGATCAAATTTTGTTTATTCATTTTTTAGAATCTCCTTGAGAAATCAACTAACGTGGATAAGGATGAATGCTATCATCTAACTTACTTTTTCCCTTTCATAGAGATATCCTCCAGAAGAAATAATACAAAATTCAGAGAAATTACCGTACATAACATAATATTTCTCCTCCGATTCTTCTCCGTCGAGCCTCTCGATCCGTCATGATTCCTTGAGAAGTAGAAAGAATTACGACCCCCATTCCACCTAGAACTTTAGGAACTTTTTGAGAATTGGAATAGATCCTCAGACCAGGTTTGCTAGTACGCTTTGAAGTGGTTATATATGTCTTTTCCTTCCTTCCCCTATATCTTAAAGTTAAAACCGAAAAAGATTTTTGACCTTCCCTATGTTCTCTAGCATCTTCTATAAAACCTTCTTGCAGAAGGATTCTTACAACGTTTTTGGTAGTATTAGTAGCTATTATTCGAACTGTTTTTTTTTTTACTATGTCAGCGTTTCTTATAGAAGTTATTATATTGGCAATAGTATCGTTACCCATGAGAAAGAATTATTATGAATTTCTGGTCTTGATATAAGAGGCATGTTCAATCTTCTTTGAGGAATATGCCTGAGATGCAACTTACAAATTGATCTATTTCTAAACCATTACACGATTTATTATTACTTATAAGACTTCGGGAGCCAATGAAACTATTTTGGCAAAATTCAATTGTCTCAATTCCCGAGCAACTGAACCAAAAACCCGGGTTCCTCTTGGATTTCCTTCCTGATCAACGATAACTGCTGCATTGTCATCAGATCGTATTATCATTCCATTGTCACGTTTAAGTTCTTTACAGGTGCGTACAACTACGGCTCTAACTATTTCTGATTCTTTTAAGGGCATATTTGGTACTGCTTCTTTAATTATAGCAATGATAACGTCACCAATATGAGCGTATTGACGATTACTAGCTTTTAGAACCCGGATGCACATTAGTTTTCGGGCTCCACTGTTGTCCGCTACATTTGAATAAGTTTGAGGTTGAATCATTCTTTCTCCAATAATTTGGTTCTCCGGCGGAGGAAATGAAAAAAAAAAAGAAGATATATAGTTGGCGAACTAGGAATCTTCTTTTTCCATTAGAAATATCTCTTTGGTTCAGTATTTAGACGGGTGAAGCAGTAACAAATCGAGTACGTATAGGCATTTTGTATGCAGCTATTTCAGTAGCTGCTCTAGCTACAGTTTCGGATACTCCGCCCATTTCATAAAGTATTCGATATGGTCTGATGACGGATACCCAATATTCGGGAGATCCTTTCCCCGAACCCATACGTGTTTCTGCAGGTCTCATTGTAATAGGTTTGTCGGGAAATATACGTACCCATATTTTTCCACCACGACGAGCATAACGAGTAATTGCTCGTCGTCCCGCTTCTATTTGTCCAGATGTGATCCAAGCAGGTTCAAGCGCCTGAAGAGCGAATCTACCAAAACAAATACGATTGCCCCGCCGATGGGATACTCCCTTCATTCTCCCCCTATGTTGTTTACGAAATTTTGTTCTTTTGGGGTTATAATCGATGATTTATCTCATCTCTACTTCAGAACCGGACATGAAAGTTTCCTCTCATCCGGCTCCTCGTGAATAATATATGTAAAATTGGACGATCAATGTGCATATGATATGTGTTATATAGGAATAAGTATATATTTACGCATATATTTAATATTTTAAATATTAGAGAAGGGACAAATCTATTTTTTTTTTTTTTTTCTATCCAACGGAACTGTCCAATACGAATTCCACAGGCGAATATTAACTCTTCTGGTATTTGCTCCATGGGGTCGACTTATAACTCCTCCCCCACTGAGATCAATTCATTCTTGGTTTCTTTCGCCATCCTATCCAATGGATGATTGAGATTCTTATATAATCCTATGCAGTCACGGGTTCCATCGTTTCGATAGCTCCTAAACCGATGCTTAGGTCTTTCCTCTGCAATGGAGCTTTTCATTTCATCTGTTATGGAGTCAATTTCCTTAGTTTCCATCGACCCGAAGCTCTTTTTTTTTTTTTTTTATTCATCATAAACTGAATCCATTCAATCAGGATGATTCTTATGCTTTATCACACTGCTCTTTGGAGGGTGATTTATAAACCGACCATACAATAACAATATTGGAAGAATATCTCATTTCTTCCTCGCTCCCTTCTCCTTTCCATTCTCCCACATTCTTGAACACCTCTCTCGCTTCACAAGAGATATAGATGTCCCCCCCCTGGAAGAAAGTCTTTTAAGTTCGCATAACTATGTAATGGATGTATCTATACGAAGTAATGAGTTAGCCCCTAGTTCATACCGGGGACCGACCCGTTCTTCTTCCAAGTTATTCATAGCTCTATAAAAAGTCGATCCTAACGAGTCGCACACTAAGCATAGCATTTCTCCGAGAGGGTTAATCTAATTCTTATTTGATCTGATAAAATTGATGATTTTTGATCGGACAAATCATGGAATGATTCGCAATTTTTTTTTATCTTCCTTCCCGTAGGAGGATAATAGGAGGACCAATCATTTCTCATCCCCGAAGATCCAAATTTTAATCCCTAATACTCCATAGATAGTTTGAGCTGGATAATAACAATGATCAATTTTGGCTCGAATGGTCTGTAGGGGAACCCTACCTTCTCTAGCCCATTCGACACGGGCAATTTCATTTCCGTCGAGACGTCCTGCAATTTGTATTTGAATACCTTTTATATCTGCCTGTTCAGCCAGTTCAATAGCTCTTTTGACTGTTCTTCCGAGTGAAACTCTATCCTCTAGTTGCAGGGCAATAAATTCCGCAAGAATATTAGGTTCTCCATAAGGTTTCGCAACTTTCACTATAGCAATGTTTAGTTTTCGATCCACAGGATTAAGCATATTTCGTACATCGGTTCTTAATTGTTCAATTCCCCGACCCCGATTTTCTATCAACAAGTTGGGAAATCCAATATGGATTTCGACCTGAATTAAATCGATCTTTCTTCGAATTTCTACACGTGCAATTCCTCCATGATTCGAGGAACTCCTCATATGTCTTCGTATATAATTCACAATGCAATTACGTATTTTTTCATCTTCCCGGAGATCTTCGGAATAATTCTTTTGTTGCGCAAACCAATGGGAACGATGATTTTGGGTTATACCAAGTCTAAAACCAAGTGGATTCATTTTCTGTCCCATACATATTTTCCTTTTTTGGGTTCTGTTGGCATAATCAGATTGTTCGATCTGGATCTTTCTTCCAATACAATAGTTATATGACAGGTGGGTTTCTGTATTGGATAACCACGTCCTTGAGCTCTAGGTTGGGATCTTTTAAAAATAGCACCTTCATTTACTTCGGCCCTACTGACAAATAAATTGGCTTTGTTCAACCCCATATTGTGATTAGCATTTGCCGCTGCGGAAGAAATTAATTGTAATATAGGATAACATGCTCGATAAGGCATGAGTTCCAGTATCATAAGTGCTTGTTCATACGAACGATTACGAACTTGATCAATTACTCTGCGTGCTCTATGAGTAGACATACGTATATGTTTAGCTAGAGCTCGTATTTTTGGACTTGAGCTATTCTTTTCCATTGAACTTCATCTCCCATTAATGATGAGCACCTCCTGATTAACGACGGGATCTATTATCGCTTTTCGCATGTCCGCGGGGAATTAGAGTAGGTGCAAATTCCCCCAATTTGTGACCTACCATACGATCCGTTATATAAATAGGTAAATGTTCCTTTCCATTATGAACAGCAATTGTATGACCGATCATTGCGGGTACAATGGTAGATGCCCGAGACCAGGTTACTATTATCTTCTTCTCTTTTTTTATGTTTAGATTCTCTATCTTCCTCAATGAATGATTAGCTACAAAAGGATTCTTTTTCAGTGAACGTGCCATGGCCAATTACCCCCCCCCCCCCCCTTTTTTTTTTTTCTTTTTTAATAAAAGAGATCCCCAACTGCTCTTACTTACGTCGACGAAGGATTGAAGCATCACTATATTTATTATTCTTCCGACTTTTCCTTCCAAGCGCAGCATAGCCCCAAGGGGTCACGGGTTTTTTTCTACCAATTGGAGTTCTTCCCTCACCACCCCCATGGGGATGGTCTACAGGGTTCATAACTACTCCTCTTACTCTAGGACGTTTACCCAGCCAACGTTTAGATCCAGCTTTACCTAAAGTTCCATTGTTCGCATTGACATTACCTACTTGTCCAATCGTTGCTGAACAATTCTCAGATATTAAACGAATCTCCCCAGATGGTAATCTTAATGTGGTCGATCGACCCTCTTTTGCAATCAGTTCTGCTACAGCACCTGCTGCTCTAGCCAATTGTCCGCCTTTACCCAATGTTATTTCTATGCTATGTATAGCCGTGCCCAAGGGTACATCGGTTGAAGTAGATCCTTATTTTCGATCAATCTTATTCTCGATCAATAAAAATCCCTTCCCAAACCGTACAAGCCTCTCTCGAGGCATACAGCTTTCTGGATGTATATGATAATATTGACATATATCGATCATATATCTTTGATCAACAAATAGGATGAAATATGGGATTTCGTTCCTCATGTCCCGATCCTCTACATCCTAGATCTCTCTATTCCATCATCTGGCCTATGTTTTTCATGTAGCATTCAGAATGAATGACTTCATAAAATTACGTCAATACCTTTGTATGTTCTGGATAACGTAGGAGGCGTGTTAAACATCTCTTTCTTTTTTATTCTCTTCTTCCATCTTTTCTTTTCTTCTCCGGGAGATATTACTACTGTCCAGCTTTTAATTTGCCTCTGACCGTCAAATCAAATGTGAGTAACTCGTCCCTTTCTTTGAAACAAGGGGTGCCCTTCCGCTCCGGGTTTGTTCATGCTTCAGACAATTCGATCTTCTCCATATTATCATATCTTTGGAATCAATAATTCGATATGAGGAACTATTGAACCCAATCACCCGCTGCCATTCCTCTTCAGTTTCCCTTTGAGGTTTATCCCATAAAAGTACCCGAGTTGGATCAGTGATAGATTCATAGGTCTTGCTGTAAACCTAATCGGTTGCTTTCGATTACGCAAATCAATGATTCAAACCGCACTCAGAGGTAGGGCATTTCCTATTGATATAGGAGCTCTTGGACCGGAAGTAATAGTATCTCCAATTATGACCCCTCTGGGGTGTAAAATATATTTCTTCTCACCATCCCCGTAGTGTACGAGACAAATGTATGCACTTCGATTAGGGTCATATTCTATAGTTACAATTTCTCCAAAAATGTATTTTTCATTCCGTTGAAAATCAATTTGACGATACAGACGCTTGTGACCTCCTCCTCTATGTCTTGCGGTAATAATTCCTCTACTATTACGACCTTTTCCACAACGATGCTGTCCAGAGGTCAATTTTTTTTGTGGATTGGACCGGACCCTTCCATCGTAACTGGATATGGGTCTATTTCGTGTGCTTGGAGTATAAGTTCTGTATGAACGGATGGCCATGTTATTGGGTACCTTAATTGAATCTAATAAGTTTTATTCCTCTGAAAGAAGTGGAATAGAATAACCTGGCTGGAGTGCAATAATCATACGCCTACAACGTATTGGATGTCCTATTGGTCCTACTGTTCCTCCCTTTTTTGGAGGTCGATAACTATTCATAGCTATTACTTTGACACCAAAGAAAAGTTCGATCCAATTTTTCACCCCTGTTTTGGTCGGTCTCGAACCTACATCGAAAGTATATTGATTATTTTCTAATAAACGAATCTTTTTTTCTGTAAGTATTGTGTATTCCATTTCATTCATAGATATCTCCTTTTTTTTCTCATCTCTTACGAATTCATATACTGATTCGTATTGTAATCAATTATCCCCAACTCCAAAGTATGGATATATCATACTTATATTTATATGGATCCGCCCCTCCCTTTTTTTTCGTTCGAAGGAATAATAAGGTTAAATAATACATATGTGCAATTCCCGTGCATCCAGCAGGAATTGAACCTGCGAATTCGCCAATTATGAGTTGGGCGCTTTAACCGTTCAGCCATGGATGCTAGAGATCATCGTGAAGAGAAGAACCAATCGTATTATAGAATACGAGCACATCGTCTAACATGAGTATCAACTCAAAATTGATATTGGTCGGACATTCTCTCCCATTCAATTCATGTCAAGCACATTTGACAGAGGTATATGACAAATTGTTCGAGAGTTGGTTCTAAGTTGGTTATCGATCTTGCAACACTTTCATTTTCTGTCAGAGGTTGCCGTTAGTTCGTCGTCGGAACTTAGAAAGAAACTCTCTTCTTCTTCTTCTTGGAAGGAATGACCGTAGATAGAGACTGTCAATTGGTTCTTCTGGGGCGGACGTAGCCAAGTGGATCAAGGCAGTGGATTGTGAATCCACCACGCGCGGGTTCAATCCCCGTCGTTCGCCCATAAAGAAACGGATTGGATCCAATCCATCTTTGTCATTTTCAATTTCAAATGAACAAGAAGTATTTCTATCTATTGATATAGAATCAATTGAATTCTTAGTGGTTGACGCAAGCTCTTCTTTATGCCAATATTATATTTATATGTCATTCTATTCATGATCACCCAAAGTATATACTATAGATGAGATCTTTTTCGATACTCTATTTCAATAGATCCAATATGGTTTCGTTTCAAATTGGTAGAGAACAAATAGATATATAGATCTATGTACCTATATAGATAAATACCTATATTCTATCAATATTATAGAAAAAAATAGAATGGAAAAGACCGAAGTCATTGAATCTATTTAAGGATAGAGATCTATCAAAAACTATTTCATTATTGTAATGTAATTATTGTAAAAAAGGAATGAAACGACAAAAATTGAAATCCTGGATATTGAAATTGGAAGAAATACGAAGCTTTCAATATTTATTCAATTCATGGACCGAATTGAATTTGGTGAGATTGTTCACGAAAATAGTTTCCCATCGAGAACGTCTTATTAAGCTCTTTGACTCTCGAATTCTTAGTACGTTGCTTTTACGCGATCTACGTGGTTCAAGAAGCAATCAATCTTTGACAATCAAAGGTGTAGTACTACTTACATTACCAGTCCTTATATATCATGTGAATCAGAAAAGTATGATTGAAAGAAAAAAGTTCTATTCGATGAAACTCTTTCCTATACCTATAAACTATGCTGAACCTAGAAATGAAACATCGGAAGAATATTTCGAGTCTTTCAATAAAAATTTGTTGATCTTTCCGCATCTTTTTCTGTCTTTCCCAAAAGGGAGAAAGATATATCAAAGTCACTTGAGAAATTCGAAAGAGGACGCTTGGGTTCTCTCAAAAAGAAAAGTGTGTGTCATGCCTGCATATAATCAAATTGATTCTTGGGGTTCACGATGGTGGAAGAATTGGATCATAGAAGAGATTCTTCCTAGTTGGAAGATCCCTCAGGGATCAATAGCGAAAATTGAGATGTCATTGAAAGAGAAAGATGTGGAACATCTAAAGGGTTTTTTTGAATTCTATATTGATGATCTGATCCGCAAAGACTATGATTGGGAATATCATTTCGATCGTGTTTTTATGAGAAATAAGCAGGACACGATCGACTTGAGCTCGAAGCAGCAAGTCGAAATATTAGGTAATAATCTAATCTGTTATCTCATGTCCGCTTTTTGTGAAAAAATGCTATTCGAAGCGGAGGGTCCATTCAAGCAGCAGAAATCGAAATCAATTGTTGAATCGAATAATATTAAGCATTTCTCCCATCTTCGATTATCCTATCAAGAAAAATCAGAATGGGGACCGCGTTGGTGGAAAAAGAATATGTTTCAGATCTGGAATAGTTGGGGTGAATCTGATCAAATTATTGCAGAATCTTCCATTCTCTTGAAAGAGAAAGGGTATCTCTCTTTCCAAAATTATGCTGAATTTTGGCAATTATATAAAGATTCTTTTGTTAGTTGGGAGAAAGATCAGCAGAAATTGGAACTTTCGAAGGACATTTTAAAAGAGAAATTCATTCAGTTGAATGATGTGAACAATGATCAGCTTTTTAGCAAGATACAGAATTTATTGTTGGATATTCTATACAATTTCTCAGAATCTATTTTCATTAAAGTCAATCATTCTAGCCAATTGAAAAGATCTTATAATCGATCCATCGATCATTTCGATCCCATTAGTGAAAATTCAGAATATGGCACGAACATGAACAAAAAGGATGAGATAATCTCAGAGAATCAAAGACCGATAACTTGGGAGACTCATTCGGAGAGGGATGAGAAAGATATCGATTCGGAGATAGATTTGACTCTCAATTTCACTGAGAATGAGTATTGGGAACCTGAAAAAGATCTTTGTGAACGGATTTTCACAAATGGATATATAAATAAAACGGAGATCGAGCAACTAAAAGAAAGATCAATTCTTTGGGATCCTTCTTCTTCTATTCGAATAGAAAGAACAAAAATAAAATCAGATTTGTCCTCAAAGTGTCTCTCAGAAGATTCTCCGATCTATTGGACGAAAGAACTATTTACGGAAGATAAAAAGTCTATAACAGAGAATTTGTTTCCAAAGGAAAGGAAAAGATTCATCGAGAATTTCACAAAATCAATTCGTTCTTATTTTTTTGACATATTGTCAATAGATGAACCGTGCATGGGTTCTAGTGTTACTAAGAAGCCTATTGAAAATTTCAAATTATTGAAAGGGCAACAAGATGTTTTTTTCAGATATTTCAGGGGCTCAGAAAAGAATGGGATAATTGATCCGTGGAAGATAAGAACATATTTTCAAAATCCTTCCTCAAATTGTGCTATTTCATTAGATCCCGGATGTAATATGATTAGAAAAAATCAGAGGGATATAAACAAATTAAATTGTATTCTCTTTATGAACCGGAGTTTGTCTCGGAATCGATTTTCTTCATTCTGTGATCAAAACAAAGAACAATACATATTCCACAACAATTTACGATTTAAAAAAAGAGTTCTAAAAATAACAGATCAATTCGCTCTATTAATAACTAAGCCTAATCAGGTTTATGATAATACACTTGCTCCTGATATTGATTATCACGTGAATCAATTCTATGAACTGAACAAGAATAGATTCTTGGATCAGATCTTCAACCACAAGAATAAATTGAAGAATCAATCTTTATTGATCCTACTCAATATTACTGATAAAGAGAATGAATATTTAGATCGAATAATCGAAAAAGAATTGATCCAAATCTCTTCCAAAAAGGGTTCAGAAATAGGAACCCCTCTTAACAATTACAGAACTGAAACTTCAAATTGGTACAAATTGATTCGATATAAGATTCACGGGCATTTGAAAAATGCATTCAACAAATTATATTCAATGAACGGGTCCAGTCGCAATTTAAAGGATCAAATTCGAACAAATTGGATAGAAAATGAAAATTTGAATAATGTATCGAAAGATACAATTAACCGACATCCATCAAATTGGAGAAAAGGTCAAAAAGAATGGTTTGATCATTCTATTCTTCGAACTGATAAATGTATCAATCGGAATTTGAATGTGTACAAATGGTCCAATCAGACCGAATACTTGAAGAGATGTTCGAAACATCTTGTTTCTAAACAAAACGATTTGAAAATAGTGTTCGATCCGATTGAATCATGTGCTAATAGAGATTCAATTGGTTGGTCTGGAAGTCCCAACAAAAAAGATTATTCTAAGTTTTCTTTGATTGCTGAAAATACTGTGAAGATCTTTCTTTCTAAGAAATCCATTTCTCATTCGGCTATTTTCATTCCCGAGTTTTTCATTGATAAGTTAAAGGGTATGAATGATCAACTCTTCAATAAGTTGTTAAAATCAATTGGTGTTCGAATCGTTCATTTAAAAACATTCAAACCCTTTCTTTTGGATAACCATAATCTTTCACAAAGATCGAAATTCTTGATCGACGAAAGAACAGTAGCACAATTTTTCTATCATGAGATGCCGGTGAATCGATTTATTATTGACTTATTCGAGAATGAAAAGAATTGCATGGAATTGTTCGATAACACTGATTTTTCGACGATATCCAACGATCGAGACAACTGGTTGAATCCCGTAAAACTATCTAATCAAAGCTCATCGAGAGCTTCTTTTTACAAAGCAAATACACTACAATTCTTCGATTATTCACATCATCCTCGGTTCAATTATAAGAAAAGATTACCTTATTATATGGAAAGGATTCATACAAAAAATCATAATCTTACATATGGACAATTATTCAATATTTCGCCCATCCACAGCAATCTATTTTCTTTGTCCATTAGTGAAATAAGACCTGTTCACTTGGAGAAAGATACTATTTCACTTATAAAGTCACAAGTATCTAACATATTCTTACCTAAATATTTGCAACAAAGCGGTAACCAAACGTTTGTATCAATCTATGACTTGTACAAATCTTTCGATTTACTAACTCGATTGAATCCATTTGTTCATGATAAAATAGATATTTCCTCGATCGAAGAGATTTCTACAACGCCTTTAACGAGAGAACGAATAGCCAATTTCGAAAAAACTTCTTGTCAGCCCTTCTTAAATAGATCCGATTTAGAAGAAAACAACTTCGATCAGTACCTTAAGGGGGGTTTCAGTTCAAACATAGGTCTTATTCAAACTCAATCTTATCGAGATGATTTACTATCCGAAATCTTTCTAAAAAGAAAAGATAAGAACCAGGAAATGCTTCATCGGATTCGAGATCGGTTTGTAAAATCTAGTTCAACAGAAGGTTCAAAAAACAGAATTGAGAACAAAGCCATAGATAAAAGAAGCACCCTTTTCAATTTCTCTAAAGAGGAACGGAATCTCTTACCATTTTGTTCACCGCGTTTTAATGAACGTGCTAAGAAACAAGAGATGCATAGGATCTCTCAAATAGAGAGTCTTTTTAAAAAATGGGATTTGTTCCGAGCATATACGCCATGGCTCTTGACTTCTGCATGGTGGAAATATCTTGAGAATCTACTTCTAGAGACTTTTCCGGAGATATTGCTAAATAGCAGTGATCAACTTGTATCTATTTTGCATGATATTATGCATAAATCGAATCTATCGTGGGCAATTTCTCATCAATTATGGGCACTTCTACAATGTAATCTGAGAACCAATATCTTGGATAAGTTTTTTTCTTTATGGAATCTTTGTTCATTCAAGGAAATGATTAATCAAAAGAATGAGTCATCGGTTCTATCTATATGGGCACATCTGAGATTGCTGAATGCTCGGGAGTATGAATATTCGATCCTTATCCTTTTTTTCGTCCTTGGATATTTCGTTCTTCGATATTCTTTCGTTGTTTCCTCAGCCTTTATTGAGTTACAGATACACCTTGAACGCATCAAAGATTTAATGGATCCGTCATACGCGATCGAGTTGCAAAAACTGATGGATCATCCTTTGCCTGGTCTGCTTTTCTCTATGGATATAAGGGACATATCCATCTATTTTCTGGACGAATTGATCTATTCTATGAGGAATAGAAAGTTTTATTCACCTATAAGAAGAGAGTTGAACAGATCGTGCTTCAGCATGGATATCTCTGGAAAAGAGAGAGAATTACTAGTTCAGTTTCTAATAACAGAAAAAAACATCTCTCAATTTGGATCGAATTTGACTCACAGTCATAATTTCTTCAAGAATGAATTTGATTATCAAATCACTGAACAGCCGGGACTTATTTACCTGATCTATTTAGCCGACACTTATCAGAAAGATCTAATGAATCACGAGTTCGATCAATCTCGTTTAACAGAAAGATGGGTCTTCCTCGCTTTTTGTCGGAAGATTACCTCTTCACAAATCTTTAGGGGTTTGAACCTCACATTTCATGGAAAACCTTTCTCACTCCACTTAGGATCATCCCTTTCCAAAGGGATTTTACTGATAGGTCCTACGGAAACCGGACGATCCTATTTGGTCAAGGGTCTAGCAGCAGACTCTTATGTTCCTCTGGTAAGAATATCCCTAAACAAGTTCCTGTATGACAAAGGTGAATATTCTAATTTCCTCGATATACGAAGTATGAATAATGTGGTGCAAAAAATGCACCAATTCAATCTCACCTTCGAATTGGCAAAAAGAATGTCCCCTTGCATAATATGGATTCCAAACATTCATGAACTGAATGTCAATTACTTAACTCACTTTTTCCTTGGTTTATTAGTGAACCATCTCTCTAGAGATGATGAGAAAGATTCTACTAGAAATCTTCTTGTTATTGCTTCGACTCATATTCCTAAAAAAGTGGATCCAGCTCCAATAGCTCCAAATCGATTAGACAGATCAATCAATGTTCGAATGCTTCCTATCCCACAACGACAAAAGGAATTTCCTATTCTTTTACGCAGCAAAGGGTTTGACTCGGAAAAAGAGTTGTCTTGTCCCAAGGAATTTGGATCTAGAACCATAGGTTCCAATGCACGGGATCTAGCAGCACTTGCCAATGAAGCCTTATCAATTAGTATTACCCAAAATAAATCAGTTATAGGCACTGATACAATTAGATTAGCTCTTTATAGACAAACTTGGGGTTTGCAATCTATAGATAATCAGGTTGGATCCGGTCAAAATTACGAAATACTTCCCTATAAGGTGGGAAAAGCTGTTATACAAAATACACTTAGAAGGAATTCTTCTATGAATCCTCTATCTATTAATAATGAATTATGGAAGAAAAGGTTTTCTTATTTGTCCAAATGGTATTTAGAACCTTCTATTGCTGGAACAACTATGAAGGAATTGACCATACTCCCCCATATTTTGGGTTGCTTGGCCGGATCAGCAGCTCGAGATTCCTGGTTTATATCGGGACAAAATAGAGAGAATTGGATTCCTCTCGATAGATTCGCTGAGCATGATTTCGATTTAGCTTCTGGTCTTTTAGAAAGTCTTCTGGTGGAGTTTCCATGGTTAGGAATATGCCGGGGTAAGCCTGATAAGAATCAAATCACATTTGCTCCTCAGCCCAAAACGAGAAATCATCTCAATGTGATGCGAAAAGGGGTTTATTCTATGGTCAATAAAATGTTTATATATAAAGAATATGAATTGAAGTTTCAACAAGAAACTCCCGGCGCAAAACAAATGGATGAAAAATTAGTCAATAACATAGTTTGGGCTCCTAGGATCTGGCGTCTTAGTTTTCTTCGCAGTAATCTATTTGATCGTACAAAAAGACCCAATGAATTGGGATTTTCGTATCAGTTCGGATTGTTTCAAGAGGAGCAGGCCAGTTACTGTAAAAGGGTTAGAGAGAATTTAGAGTCTCTCCAAAAAGGACCACATAAAAAGGGGTTTTATGTTCATGAGAGAAATCATTCTAACGCAAGACAAAAGAATCTACAACATATACAGTCTCAATTGGAAGATATATCATTACAAGAGCGGTTTGAAATAGGAATATTTCAATTTTCTATACAATATCAAATGCGATCTAAATCCTCTAATAAACCAATGTTCTTTCTAGGAAGACGATTTCTTTGGGATCCCACAGGTTTTCTATTTCAAGATCAGCACCTTGTGTTTTCACGTCGGGAATTTTTTGCAAATGAAGAAATGCTGAGAAGGCTTTATATTACTTACGGTTCAATAAGAAGACAAGAAAAACATCTCTTCCCTAAAAAAAGTATCCAAGGTGCTTTTCATAGATATAATTCAAAATTCATGACCAATTCGGTCATAAATTCGTGGAAACAATTGCCTCTTGCAGAAAAGGAACATATTGAGGCTTTCAAACGCATTCAAGCAATTGGTATCCGATTGAAACGTATACAGCCATATACTCCTACATTTCTATATCAACGTTGGTTGATTGAAAATCCGCAAGAAAAGGTTGATCGCTTCGAATTGTTAATTCATCGCCAAAGATGGCTTGAAACCAATAGTTCATTATCGAATGAATCTTTTCTTTATAATACTCTATCCGAGAGTTATAAATATTTATCAAATCTGTTCCTATCTAACAGAATGTTATTGAATCAAATGACAAGGACATTGTTGAAAAATAGATGGCTTTTTCCGAAGGAAATTGAACACTTAATTCATACAACAAAAGATAGATTTCACATATCTATTTTAGCCGGAAAAATCTGTCATCATCGATGAAAGGGCAATGAAATGAAGTAGAACGAAATTGACCGGGTAGTAGGGTCGTGGAAACAAATGAGAAGTTCTACATCTGCTTCGATTTCAGATCCTATTCGAAAATGAATCCTTTCTCGGTCTTGTCCAAGAATGGAAAGTATGTTAGAAGAAGAAAAAAGAAGAACAAAGAGTTGATAGATCTTGAATTTGAAGATAGATTACTTATTCCGAGATCTCGACCGTGTAAGAGTGAGCATAGCAAGGAATATGAGCCAAGTCAATTTGATTGAACTTAATGAGATATTCTCTACTATGCTTACCCCTTATTTCTTCGATTTTGGTTCTGGTACTCTTTTTTTTTCTTACACTTCCCATTCGGAAGAAAGGATCCCTTATTTGCCTATAGAGTCACAGGATTCAACATTGGTATAGTCGTTTAAGTTCGATCGCAACTCCCGGATCTTGCAAAACTTTAAGAGGGGTATATAGATTCTCCTCAATCTATGTCCTTAATTGCGTATACCTCATAATTAGTAAGAAACAAGCTTCATGCATTCTTTAATGGACATAAAAAGAAATAGAAACATTCCACCTGAGATTTGGTCTTTTTCATTTTTTCATTCAATTTCTCCCATATGTTCCTTTGTGGAATGTACTCCATCTGTTGGGTCACGGGGGGGGGCATTTTCCCAGAAGTTTCTATTGATCTACCTGCATTTGTGTGATTCCTGTTGAGGTATCTACTCGGGGGATGGGTGCAGGGCGGACCATTTTGAAATGGACTTCTCCATTCATTAGATAGAGAAGATCGCCAAGATCTTGTGATCCACTGTCGAACCTATTCCAACAGCTTTAACTCATATCGTATATAGGGAATCGTCGGAATACTTCGTATCAACAGATATCGAAGAAATCGATCTCGGTACATTGAGATAATCAATTAGATCCGATATTTGTTATTGAATTGCTCATTCAATAAGCATTCTCAATATTATGCCTTGAAGAGGACTCGAACCTCCACGCTCTTTAGCACGAGATTTTGAGTCTCGCGTGTCTACCATTCCACCATCAAGGCATCCCGAAAGTGAATCATATTCCATGAGTATGATATCTATATTACGATCATCTATCATTATAGATGGAATGTAGAATCTATGACAAAGATAGAGTATTGGGGTATTTATATCGATCGGTTATATAGGTCCAAGCCTAATATATCACCAACTTCTTTCGATTTTCATTATCCGGAGGATATTTCATATACATCAAAAATATGCACGATCGAACATCTTTTCTTTTTCGATTCAATAGAAGCCTAGAGAAGCGAACATGGTACCCAAATAATGATATGTCAAAAGCAGGTTCGATCATATGTGCGCATATATCGATTCCTAAATAGAATGGAACGACGTAGATATCTATCTACATACGTTCGAATGACCTTTTCCCATAATGAAAATGTACATAGCCCTATTAATAACCCTATTCTAGTCTAGAATGAACTTCTAATTCGATGATCAAGTTGATCTCATAATTAGAAGTTCATCTCAGAATCTCGGCCTATTCCCATTTTGGGCGGGACAAATCGACTAATTCTTCCGGATTGAACGAATAAATAGACCTTAAAATAAGGTATCCTGAGCAATTGCAATAATTGGGTTCATTACTATTCCCAGTGTAGTAGATGCTGTTACACATACAATCATACTCAATTCGATAGAATTTTTTGATATGAAAGAAGATGGAGATCTTCTATAATTTTGCACGTGAGGAGTTATTTCTTTGTTTCGCTCAGTCATTAATAACTTGATTATTTTTAGATAATAGTATATAGAAATAACGCTCATAAGGGGTCCTATCGAAACCAATAAATATGAGCCTGCCTGCCACCCGCACCAGAATAGATAAAGTTTTCCAAAAAAACCTGCTAATGGAGGAATACCTCCTAAGGATAGTAAACATAAAGCTAAAGAGAAAGCCGAAAAAGGATCTTTCGTATATAATCCTGCATAATCTCGAATGTTATCAGTTCCTGTGCGTAGACCAAATAATACAATGCAAGCAAAAGTTCCTAAATTCATGAAAATATAGAACAGCATATAAGTTATCATGCTTGCATATCCATTCTTTGAGTCTCCAGCAATTATTCCAATAATGATATATCCAATTTGACCCATGGACGAATATGCAAGCATACGTTTCATGCTCGTTTGGGTAATAGCAATTAAATTGCCTAATATCATGCTAAGAATAGCTAATATTTCCAAAAGAAGATGCCATTCGTTCGATGAAAAGTAGAAAATAAGATCGAAAATTCGAGTGGCTAAAGCTGAAGCAGCTACTTTCGAAGTAACAGAAAGAAAAGCAACGACTGGAGTGGGAGAGTTAGAGTCGAAAAGAGGATCCCTCACTCCTTTCTCTCATTCAAAACCGTGCATGAGACTTTCATCTCGCACGGCTCCTAAGTGATAAAAAAAGAAGGACATAATCATCTTATTCCTTTTTCATTACCTTCCTCGCGTATGTATAAGACCGAATCGATTCAATTTATAGAAAAGGATTACTAATCCTTAACTTCCCGAGGAATCCTCCATCAGCGGTTCCCATAGTGAATCACTGACTTTCTCGATCTTTTTGACTGTAAGAACAAGTCAAAAAGATTGAGAAATAGAACCATCTGATTTTATTCGTTCTCAATAGCCATGAGATAATCATCTTAGGGTGATCTTTTTGTCGACGGATGCTTCTATTACACTCGTAGTCCTTGAAGGATGAAAACTGACTATGTAGCATTTACATCGAGAATGAAAGTATTGTATACGTCATTAGTCTGATCCTTTGTAAGAACTACCCGTAATAACTGACTTGCAAAATATCTCTGTTTATTCAAAGATATTAGTTATTTTTGACCTTGCTTTACCTTAATTGTTATTTCAACAAAAATCTCGCGAATAACTTTTGGTAAAAGTTATGCCTTAGCCCGAGTGGGGATAACAGTCTTTTTCTCTTCCGCATGTCCATAGAGTTTTTATAGATCTAAACATCTCTAAAAAAGATATATATCCGCTTATTATAGGGGTAATAATTCGTCGAACGAATCGCACTCCTTCATATACGTCAGGGGTCCATTGATGAAAAGGGACTAGAGAAAGCTTGAATCCAATTCCTACAGCTATGGATATGAGCGCAATCAAAATTCCTGGGGAGTTATACATTTGTGTATTTATGAGACCATTTACTACTTCTTGAAGCTCAATCTCTCCCCCGGATAGACCGTATAGCCAAGAAAAACCATAAACCAGAATAGAAGAGCTTGCCCCACCCATAAGTAAATATTTCATAGTAGCCTCATTAGACCGTACATCTCTCTTGGTATATCCAGATAATAGATAAGAACATAAACTGAAACATTCCAGAGCTACGAAGATAGTGACTAAATCATTAGCACCACATAAAACCATTCCCCCTAGAGCAGCTGTTAATAGGAATAACAGGAACTCTGTTATAGCCATTTCTGTACATTTGATGTACTCCACGGATAGAGGAATACATAGAGTTGAACATAGTAAAATGAGAAATCGAAAGATTTTGCTGAAATTGCTCGTTTGGAAATTACCCAAAAAGCTAATCATAGGTTCTTCTCTCCATCGAAATAATAAGACCGTTATGCTCATTACTAAACTTGTTAAAGAGATGAAATAGAACCAAGGTGTATCTTTTTGATCAGAGGTTAGATCGATCATCAGAAGAAGAATTAGGCCGAGAATTAGGATACATTCTGGGAAAATAGAACCTCCATGGAAGAGAAGCAAATGAAACTCTTTCATAAAAATGATCTCAGGGTATAATTGAAAATGAAGTTTTCATTTTGTACATGCCAGATCATGAATTAGTAACTTCATTCAATCTCCGAAAAAGTCTCAATCTTTTTCAACTTTCTATTCTTGGAATAGGAGATTTGCATAATCCTCATGAATAGGATCAAATCTTATCTCAGAATCTTATTCTTTATTAAGCAAGCCCCCCCCCCGAGAGGGCTTGGTTGATCTAGGATTTATGTTTCATCCTTGTTTTCTTTTATCTTTCGTTCGTTCCGATAGACATATTGATCAATTTCGAAGAAATATTTCTCTTTCGAATCGATCTATCTGTATAGATCAGATAGATCTATCCATATAGATAGATCTCGATCCTGTTCATAGATTAACGGAAATGTGCAAAAGCTCTATTGGCCTCTGCCATTCTATGAGTCTCTTCCTTCTTGCGTATAGCATTGCCATTCCCTCTGGCGGCATCCATTAATTCGTAACTCAATTTGAAAGCCATATTTCGACCCGGCGGACGTTTTCGAGATGCCCCTAATAACCAACGAATGGCAAGTGCTTTTCCTTGTGTAGATCTGATTTCAACGGGAACTTGATAAGTCGATCCACCTACACGTCTTGCTTTTACTGTTACATTGGGAGTTACTCCCCGTATCGCTTGGCGTAAAACAGATAGTGGATTTTTTTCTGTCTTTTGTTGAATATTTTTCATGGCTCGATAAAGAATTCGATAAGCCAATGATTTTTTTCCATGTCTAAGAATACGGTTAACCAACATGTTAACTAATCGATTCCGATAAATTGGATCGGATTTTGCAGTTTCTTTTTCTGCAGTACTTCGACGTGACATGAGTGTGAAAAGGGTTCAATAATCCATTTCATAAAGGCTAAAAATGAATCACTTATTTCGGCTTTTTGACTCCGTATTGTAGGGTGGATCTCTAAAGGTATGAAAGATCTCCCTCCAAACCGTACATACGACTTTCATCGAATACGGCTTTCCACATGATTATATAGGTAGATATGAGATCTATTCTTTATGTATATAATTCTGTTTACTCACTTTAAATTGAGTATCCGTTTCCTTCCTTTTTCTTGCTATGATTGGAAATCTCGTATTTTACATATCTGTACGATCAAGTCCTTAGGTTCCCAAAAGAGTGTAAAAAAAAAAAGTGTTTCAAATCATTGCTATTTGACTCGAACCTGTTCTAAAAAAGTCGAGGTATTTTGAATTGCTTGTTGACAAGTCGGGGAAAACTTATGAAATGATTTCAATATTGAACCTTAGACGTATAATAGTTCCAAATCTCTTTAGAAATAAGATCTTTTGTCCTATGGTAGCCTGCTCCAGTCCCCTTACAAAACTTTCGTTATTAGGTTAGCCATATACTTCACATGTTTCTAGCAATTAACATGGCATCATCATAAAATGATACAAGTCTTAGATAAGAATATACAACGCACTAGAACGCCCTTGTTGACGATCTTTTACTCCGACAGCATCTAGGGTTCCTCGAACAATGTGATATCTCACACCGGGTAAATCTTTCACCCTTCCCCCTCTTACTAATACTACAGAATGTTCTTGTAAATTATGGCCAATACCAGGTATATAAGCAGTGATTTCAAATCCAGAGGTTAATCGTACTCTGGCAACTTTGCGTAAGGCAGAGTTCGGTTTTTTGGGGGTGGTAGTGGAAAAGTTGACAGATAAGTTACCTTTACCGTCACTCTACAAAACCGTACATGAGATTTTCACCTCATACGGC